ATTTATTTAAAGTTTCTGTTTAATTTTAATAACTAGACTAGATTATTTATTTTTTATTTACTAGTTGTAACAATTTTTGCAAAAGTAGATTCATCTATTATGGCCATTTGAGCCAACATTTTTCTATTCAAATCTATTTTAGATTGCTTTAAGTTTCTTATAAATAGACTATAATTAATTTCATGTACTCTACATGCAGCATTGATTCTAGTTATCCATAAAGATCTGAATTCTCTTTTTTTATTCTTTCTACCTACATAGGCATATTTTAGAGCTTTTATTACTTGTTGATTTGCTATTCTAAACAATTTTGAATGAGAACCTTTAAATCCCTTCGCTAGCTTCAGAACTTTATTTCTTCGTTTTCTAGCAACATTACCCCTTTTTACTTTTGTCACTTTGAGATATTTTCCTTAGTCTTATTTAAAGTTGGTAGCAGAAATAATATTTTTAGCATGTTTGTTATCAACAACTGCTTTTTTGGATAAATTCATTTTCTTGAGAGACGTCTTTTTTGCAAGTAAATGGCTTTTTCCTGCATGTTTACGAATAACTTTTTTGTTTGATGTTATTTTAAATCTTTTTAATATAGCTCTACTTGTTTTTAACTTTGGCATATATATAGTAAATATTATTTAACAATTTGTTTGTTTCCTTTAAAACTCCCAATTGTATTTAATAATAACATAATCATGATTTTTATCAAACTTGAATTTAATTCTTGAAAAATTTTCATATTAAGATTGAATGAAACATTTGCTTCAGAAATGATTTCTGTAGTTAATTTTTCGTCAACGGGAATTGCATCTAGAGCAGATCTGTATTGATTTTTAAATGCTTTTTCGTCTTTTATATTTCTAAAATTATAAAATTCCACGCCTTCTGAAGTTGACAATTGCATTGCACTTTGAGCAATTTTTTTAAGTATTTGGCCTCCAGATAAATCGCCTAAATATCTTGTGTAAGCATGAGCTACCAATAATTCTGGTTGAGTAGCTGAAATAGAATGAATTCTGTTTACATAAACTTGTGTTGCAGGTGAAGGTTGAACTTCTTTTTCCCATTCATTGCCATAATAGAATTCAAGATCTTTTTCTAAACTTTTTTTTCGATTTAGTTCTGGAAAATATATTGGCTGGATTGCACTATGAGATTTGTGTTTTGCCATTTCCTGTTCAATTGCAGAATAAACAAAATATAAGTTTGCAACAAGTTTTTTGTACGAATTCTTATCTACAACTCCACTTAAAAAAGACTTTACAAAGCTTACATTTTCTGCCATACTATGTGCTTTTGTAGTTCCTTCTCGTAGTTGATTTGCTAAATTACTCATTAAATCGATGATTGTAAATTATTTATGAAAAATGTTTTATTAATAGAACGAAATACTTCAGTATTTAAAATGTATTGTACTACTTCAATTGAGCTTTTAATAGCTTCTACTTTTAATGAAGTTTTGAAGAATTTAGGTTGGTTTATATTGTCTTAAAGTAATCTTTTGATTCTTTTGGAGTTCCAATAATTGTTTTATCGCCTGGCTGCCAATTAGCAGGACACACTTCATCTGGGTTTTCTTGTATATACTGTATGGCCTGTAAAATTCTTAACGTTTCAGGCACACTTCGGCCAAACTCAAGGTTGTTAACTGTTAATCAAAATAGATTTGTTTTGTTTTTGCTATTTTTTTAAAACAATCACTTTTTCAAAAATGTATGTGCATATTTTTATACATACAGCTTTATATTTACTTGCTTAATATAGTAAATATCTACAAATGTCTTACATCGCAAGTTAAATGAAATTTTTAACTAATTTTTAGAATTTAGACTCTTTTTAATAATTATGTTACCTTGATTTGTTTTTTATCAATATATTTTTAGATTCTACAGCATTTATGGAAATCTTATTGCTTATGAAAGTTAAACAAACACTTGGTCTTGTTCTAAATATTTTCTTACAACTAGCAGTTAATCTTCCTGATTAGTTAATTTTGATTTAATACATACTGAATAATTCCATCTTTATCAATAATGAATAGTCCTCTAAGTGCTTTTCCACTTTCAGTAAGTACTTGATAAGATTTGCTGATTTGTTTTGTTAAGTCTGATAATAAAGGATAGTTTAAATCACCTAGCCCTCCATCGTCTCTTTCAGTTTGTAACCACGCTAAATGTGAATAAAGTAAACTTTCACTAAATTTAAGTTTTTCTTTGTAAACTATACAAGTATGTATCCATACATATAGCTTAAGATTTTTTTAAGTATTTTAAAAAATAAAATTTTGATTTTTTTTCAATATATTACATCAAGTGGTGCTAATGGAAAATTTAGGTTATTGAAAATTGATATTTTTTTCAATATGAAATAAATACTCAATTAATTGATATTCTAATTTTAATAAAATATTTCAGAGCAATATTTTGTGTAATTTGCTAACCATGTTTCCTTGTTTATATTTATTCATGAATTAATTCCGATTATGTAAGTATTTTTTATAAGTATTCGCTATCTACTGAAACACCTAATATTTCTGTGTTTAGTTTTTTAAATTTATCATATTCATCACTAAACGAAGTTATTTCTGTAGGACAAACAAAGGTGAAATTTAATGGATAAAAAATTGAAAGTAGAGCCAGTTTGCTCTCTTTGAAAAAACCGTGTTGTCATGTTGTCATAAACACAGCTTACGATAGTATAATTTATAATTAAAAAATTTTTATTTTTTATTGTATACCAACTTTACTTAATCTGATTTGTAATACAAATATTGTGTAAAATCCTTACTTTTAGTTTTAGCTTTGTATATAAACGTTCGTTTAAATTAATGTTTTTTACTAATTTATTAAATTCTTTATTTTAATAGTTATATTTAAATACATCAGATATTAATCGATTAAAGATGTTTACATTGTGCTAGAGTAGTATTTAAACCCTCTTTTAAAGCTGGACAGAACAATTGTAATGTTATACAGCTTGTTTTATATCATTTGTTGATTATATTTTTTTAAAAGCTGAATTATATTTGTTTATTGAAACAAGTTTGCTTTTAATAAATTCGATTTTTTGCTTATTTCTTCTTACTAAATTCAGATTTTTTAGAAAAAAACTGTGTTCTATTAATAAGTTCAAATATTGTATTTAATTAGCTGTTTTTAAACTATTAAACAAACTTGTAGGTTAACAGTTTATTTGTAATTATTGTATTTAGTGAAATTGAAATTCTCGTTTGTTATTGTATTCAAGCTAAATTTGCTATAAAAGAACTAAATATTTACCTTTATAATCAGACAACTTAATTGTTCTGAACTCTTGGTCAAACACGGCAGTACCTTCAAAATCAGGTGCGTAATGACCAACAAGTGATTTTATTGGGTTAGATGTCATATTAAAGTTGTTAGATATTAAATTATTAAATTTTCAGCTTATTAATAAGCAATTATTGTTAGGCTAATAAACATAAAACTTATTTTACTGTTTCCCATGTAGCTTGAGTATTAAGTGGTTTCAGAAAATATAATCTAACTAAATTTATTGCTAGTTTTGAATAAGCTCTCATCTTAGTAATAAGCTGGATTAGTGTGTTGTCATAGTCACTTTTAATTGAACCTAATATTTTATTTTGACAAGCACAATCATCTAGAATTTTGAAAAATAAAGGGTGATCTACGTTTAGTGCAACTGGAAAGATTCTTGAAGCACTTTCGTTTGTTTTTCTTATTACTTGTATATCATATTGTCTAGCGTCAAGTCCTATAGAAGTGTAAAAACTTGATCTTTGTAAATCGTTTAAATACATAGTAGCAAAAACGCTAAGTAGGAAAAAACGACACCAAAGTTTAGCTTCAAATGAATTTAAGAATTCAGGACTAGATTTTAGTAAAGCTGCAAAAAAGTCACCATGCCTATTTTCATCTTGACACCAATTTTCAAAGAATTTAAAAATAGGGTAAATTCGATGTTCAGGATACTGCTCTAAATGGCGGTAAATGGTTATGTATCTCCAATAGCCTATTTTTTCAGATAAGTAAGTAGCATAAAAAATAAATTTAGGAGCGAAAAATGTATAAGTACGATTTTTAGTTAAGAATCCTAAATCTAGAGAAAGATTAAAGTCGCTCATTGCTTTGTTTAAAAAACCGGCATGTCTAGCTTCATCTCTAGACATAAGCAAAAAACATTCCGCTAAAACAGGATTGGTTTTCTGTAGACGTCGAGATAGTTCTTTATACAGCAAAAAGCCTGAAAATTCAGCTGTACAAGATCTTTCTAAAAATTCTATAAATAATGAACGAGTTTCTTGATCTAAATTATTCCATGACTGATCAAATTCTTCACCTCGAATAAAATGCTGTTTATTATAATCAGTACGAAATTCTGCTAATATAGCCTCGAAATCTTCTTCATTATTAGAAATGTCCATTTTTGACATTTCTTCGAAATCCGTCGTATAAAAACGAGGAGTTAATAGCGTTTCTTTTGCTGGTGATTTTATATTAGTTTGTGCCATTCCAATTGCCTTGTTTTGAAGTTGTATACTCCATATTTTACATGTTGTAATTACGAACTCTATTTAAGTTTATGGTAACTGCAACGTTACTAATCTTGTCTTATATCATCTAAAATTTTACATTTCTTTATTTTAGCTTATCTTTATTTAGCAATTACATTACACTATATTTAAAAAAAGTTATTATAATTTGTTGGTTGATTTAACAAATTTTCTTTAATAGTTTATTATAATTATAATCAGGTTAATAAAACTGCTACAAATTACAATGAAAATAATCTTTACTTGTTTTTTAAGTGAAAATACTTTTCTATTGTATAAGATAAAACCAACTTGAGATCATTGCTGGAAGGAGAAAAAAAAATGCAAGATGTTATTACTAATATTGTAAATAGCTATGATGTTCGTGGAAGTTATTTAGATGAAATTGCGGTAGATAAGTTATCTACATATTTTGAAACAGGAGTATTACGTGTAAATCTTACGAAATTAATTAATCAAAAAGCTGCTTTTATTGTAAAAGAAGCATCAGCTCAATTGTATAGTGAACAACCAGAGCTTTTAAGACCAGGTGGCAATTCTTATACTACTAGACGTTATGCAGCGTGTTTAAGGGATCTGGAATATTATTTACGTTATGCTACTTATGCGATTATTGCTGGAGACATAAATATTTTAGACGAAAGAGTGTTAGACGGTTTAAAAGATACATACAATTCATTATCTGTTCCTATTGCTCCGACTGTAAGGGGGATTCAGCTGCTTTCACAAGTAATTATTGAAGAAGCAGACATCAATTCTTTTGAAGCTAATGAAATAATTTCACGACCTTTTAATTATATGAGTAGAGTTTTAAGCGAACAAAATATTTAATATAAGGAATATTAATTCTTATTATAATGACAAAAGAAAAAAAAGTTTTGCATATACAAAATACTTTTAAAAGATTTTATTTATGGTGTAACTAAAATTAATCTAATAATGTAAGTCTACATATTATATTATATTGTTTGGTATTACAGATTGATTCTAAAAACATTAAGGAGAACTGTTATTCCAGTGAATATATTGAGCCCTAAAATATATTGAATATACTAAGTCTAAAATTAAAATATTTGTTTACTTTTTGTTAGGTTATAGTAATTAGTTTAGAATTAAGAATAATAAATTCTAAATTATTTTGATTGTCTATAGGTGAAAGTTTAAAATAATGTATATTTTTTATACTTAATTTTGTAATTTATGTTATGCCTATACATTTTTCTTTTTTTATTTTTTATATATTTAGATAAAATAAAGTTTAAAAAGAAAATTCAGCTGTATACTTTGTAAAAAATACTTACAGTTGTTGGGTAAGTTATTACAACAAACCTTTTAATATATCCATTAGGACGTTTAACCATTAAACTAATTAGTCTGTTATCTGGTTTCTTTTTTGCAACAGTACTAGCTACACTACCAGCTCAGACTGGAGATTGGGGAGTGGTTGCTGGAGGCATTAGATTAACTAAATTTGCTTTGATGAAAAAATAACTGTTGTCAGGATAAAAAATAAATAAAATTTTTGTCTCTAAAAAAACACTTTTTTATTAATAAAGTTTTTATCTTTCACAACTACATAAACTTCAATATTGTTTAGTATAAAAAAAAGCTTTCATTATGAATAAGGTAAAATTTGTGTAATGCAAAATTTACTAGTAAGCTGTTTTTAATGAAAGTTAAATAAACAGTTTTTTAAGATGAATTAGTATATACTATTTTCAATCTTATGTATTAGTTGCCATTTTTGAATCAATTAGTTTTTGTGTCTATAATAAAGTTAAGACTGAAAACTGGAGGGAGCATATCTCTATATATATTTTTTTCTATCAAGGATTACAATCTTTCTTGGTTTTTCATATTTTGAGTTATTTATATAAAATCTCTAAAAGAGTTTTTTTTTATTAATAAATATTGAAAATAGTATTCCTGTCATTTATTTACTTTATGTGCATAAAATATATATAAAACACTTACGTCATATTATGATTCTACTTATACTTTAATAGATTTTTCACAATACAAAAAGTAGAAATTATTTATTATAAAAGTAATCAATAAGCTGTTTTTATTGATAATATATTTGAACAGTTTTTCTGGAAAAATTTGTTTTATCCTACTACTATTCTCGGAAATTGTACTATGTTAGTTTAAGCAGTGATATTATTAACAGTGTTAAAATTGGTATTATTTATGGTCTATTTGTTGATGCTTTTAAATTAGGCAGTTAATTATAATTTGTTTAAATTAGAGTTTAATCTAAGGTTTTTTACTATTGGTTAAACTCTCACTGTTTTTTCAATTTATAAAATTTATGAACAAAAGCAATATTTATAATCATCATGTTAAATCCTGATTTGAGAAATATAGAGTTTTCTTTGGAAGAGTATAAACGTTATACTCGTAATTTAGTCTTAAGTGAAATCGGTTTGCCTGGACAAAAAAGAATAAAAGCTTCGAAGATTTTGTGTGTTGGTGCAGGGGGACTTGCAAGTCCTATTATTATGTATTTATCTGCTGTTGGGGTTGGAAGAATAGGAATAATTGATTTTGATGTTGTCAGTCTATCTAATTTGCAAAGACAAGTGTTATATACAACATGTTGTGTTGGTTCCCAAAAGGTATTAGCCGCTAAAACTCAAATACAAAGCATAAATCCTAATTGTTCAGTAGAAACTTATATAACTAGATTGACTGAAGATAATGCATCTATAATTATGTCTGAATATGATATTGTTGTAGATGCTTCTGATAATTTTCCTACGCGTTATTTATTAAGTGATATATCTTGTTTGCTAAATAAACCTTTAGTATATGGAGCAATTTTACAAAGCTTTGGACAAATTTCTGTTTTTAATTATAAAGGAGGTGTTAATTACCGAGATTTATATACAACACCTCCTCCTGACAATTTAATACCTTCTTGTAGTGAAGGCGGAGTGATCGGTGGAGTTGCTGCTGTAATAGGTAGTCTTCAAGCGAATGAAGTTCTTAAAATAATTCTTGGAATAGGAAAAATTTTAAGTGGAAAACTTTTAGTGTATGATTTTTTAAACGGAGAATTTAAAACCTTAAGGATAAAAAAAAAGAATTCTTCTAATAAAAAAAATATTGCGAAATTGATGAAAAAACAAGATTTTTATGAAGTATTTCCTAATTTTAGTATGAAAAAGTTTCAACAATATGAAATTACTGCAGATAATATCAACTTTTATTTGAATTCTCCTGAATCTTTACTTGTTGATGTGAGAAGTGTAACTGAATTTACTTTAGCACATATTGAAAATGCTATTAATATTCCTTTGTCCTTATTGAAACAAGACAATAAATTAATGTTTTTGCGTAATAAAATAAAAGAAGGTCATACAATTGTTATTTATTGTCAATCTGATTCTAGGTCTTTTGCTGCATTGTCAATATTGTTAGATTTTTCTATTCAAGCTTTAAGAATTAAGGGAGGTTTTGATAACTTTAATTTGCCTTCTTAGTTTTCTTCAGGTTTAGTAATTTCCATAAAGGAATTAAATTGTTTAGAATTATTTTTTTATGCCTTGATTTTTCCTAGGCATAAAAAAATAATTCGTCAACAATAAAAATAATTAATAAAAATGTTTGTTTAATTTCATAATTACAAATTTTCTGATTATCTTTATAATGAAGATCCGATACCGGAGTAAGATCCGTAAATAAAGATTCCTAAAACTGTTATTACTGCAATTCCTCCAAATGTTGCTACAAGCCATAAAGGAATTCTACCAGTGCTGCTCATTATTTAACTCCTTCAATAAAAATTATTAGTCTCGTACTTTTATTTTATTCTTTAATTGAAAAAATAACTAGAAAATAATACTGCTAACACAAAAATTAATAGCAATCCCCAAAATAAAGAAGTTCTATTTAAATCTACAGGTTGCTTGTTTGGATTTGGACCACTCATACATTCTCTCTCCTTATATAACTTTTATCTTTGAATAAATTGCATAGATGTGATAGCGCCAATGAAAAAAACTGTAGGAATCGCTATTCCGTGAATAGCAAGCCATCTGAAAGTAAAAATTGGATAAGAGATGGTTTGATTTGGATTACTTCTACTCATACTTTAATTATTTCCTTGTATTTTTTTTCTTTTCTAAAGACCTTTAGTCAGATCTTCTAATTCTTGTTTTGCACTAAAACGATCATTTACAAGAGGAACTTGTTGACGATCTTGTGTGAAATATTCGTTGGGTCTAGGAGTTCCAAAAACATCATATGCTAAACCAGTGCTTACAAATAACCATCCAGCAACAAATAAAGAAGGGATTGTTATGCTATGAATAATCCAGTATCGAATACTTGTGATAATGTCGGAAAACGGACGTTCTCCTGTTGATCCTCCAGACATAGATAGATTTCTCCTTACAACATTAAATATAAATTAGCAATTTCATTCTACCCAATATACTTTTAATTTTTCTTGATGCTATTGGATTGCTTAAAAATTTTGTCGAAATAAAATAATTTTATGCTATTTTAATTAAATAACAATTCTTCCGCAAGCAACTTTTTAAAAATAAACAGATATAAGAAAATGCTTAGTGAGTCAGCATTTGCTTTTGCCTTTTCTATTATTATATAACGATTTCTTAATAATCTCACACTTCAAAAAAATCCTTTAATAAATATATTTAGAGTATATGTTATTTTAATACTCTTTTCATAAAAGTTTAAGCTGATTGTAATATTTTTAATGTTTTATTTGTATTTTTTTATTGTATAATAAGCACATCAAACAATTTTGCGGATGTAGTTCAGTGGTAGAACGCCAGCCTTCCAAGCTTGATGTCAGGGGTTCGAGTCCCCTTATCCGCTTATTACAAGTAAAATAATAAAAACATCTTTTTTTATTTAATTAATCCATGTCTTTTTTTTTAAAAGTTTTTTTTCAGTTCTATTTATATAGGGATCGGTTTTCTTTATTGAATATGCAGTATTGCAAAAGTGAATTAAATCAAAAATCTACAATATTTAATTATACACATATGATTGTCATTATATCTTCTTTTATAAAAATAAAAAACAATATCCTATTTCCATCTAGTGAAAAAAAAAGCAAAAGAAAATTGTTATGTCGTTATAAAGAATTAGCAATTTCTTTTGATTATTACCATAATAAAAAGGATGGAGAAATGCAGCAATTTTTGTATCGTGGTAATATTTATAATTTTTTTATTTTTTATCACAAATATTTTTATTTAAAAAAATCTCTGTTTTTATTATTTTCTGAGAACTTACACTCTGATTCTTTACTCAATATAACTGTTTATGATACTTGGAGAGTGAATATTTTTAGTGTCTTGTCGTATACTAAACTTTTAGAAGAAGAAGAAAACTGGATGTATCATTGGAATCGATATGTATTTTAGTCATTATAACTATAATGAAATGTTAATATCAGGAGAGCTTTTTTTAGCTTTTTGAGCAACTTTCATTCTACCAGCGAGAAATGCATTTCTACCTGCTTTAACTCCTTCTTTCATTGCTTTTGCCATTAGTGAAGAATTGTTGGCTTTAGCAATAGCAGTGTTCATTAATACTCCTTCGGCTCCTATCTCCATTGCTTTACATGCTTCACTGGCTGTGCCTATACCAGCATCTACAATGACAGGTATTGTTACGCTGTCTATAATCATTTGAATATTATATAAATTTTCCAAACCTTTTCCAGAACCTATAGGGGATCCTAATGGCATTACAGTTGCGCATCCTATTTCTTCAAGTTGTTTGGCTAGAATAACATCGGCATTAATGTAAGGCAATACAGTGAAACCTTGATTGACTAAATATTCTGCGGCTTTTAGAGTTCCTACTGGGTCTGGTAGTAAATATTTAGGATCAGAAATAACTTCTAGTTTTACAAAGTTGTTACTCTCTTGGCCTAGGTACTTTGTTAGTTCTCTTCCCAATTTAGCTATTCTGATTGCTTCTTCTGCATTTTCGCATCCAGCTGTGTTTGGCAATAACCATAAATTATTCCAGTTTAAAGCATCTATTATGTTGCTAAAACCTTTTTGTTTATGATTTTGTGCTCTTCTTATGGCTACTGTTACAATTTCACATTCACTAACAATAATACTTTCTTTTGCTTCTTTTAAATTTTTATATTTGCCAGTTCCTAACATTAAGCGTGAAGAAAATAATTTATCATTGATGATAAGTTTTTCTCCAGAAAATTGTTTTTTCATTTTATTTGCAATTTTTCTAAGATTTTTATTGTGGGTTTATTATGTATTGTTAGTTTCTAAGACATTTTTATTGTAATTCTTCTATTCTCATAATCATATAGACTACAGAATGAAAAATTGTTTGCAGTAGTTTGCAAAAGAGAACAAAGGCTTCTCTTTTATATTCAACTAAAGGATCATTTTGGCCATAACTTCTCCAAGAAATTATTTCTTGTAGAGAGTTCATACGCTGGAGATGTTCTGTCCAACATTCGTCAATTTGTGTCAGTAAAATATACTTTTCTAATTGTCGAGTTAATCCTGGTTGTATTGCCTCTAAAAAAGCTTCTTTTAGATCATAGCTGATATAAATCTGTTCTTGGAATAAAGATTGCAATTCTTTAGAAGATAATTGATTGATGTCTTTCAAGTTAAAATCACTCTTAATATTCAATAACTTGCAAATTGTGTTTAACATTTCAGTCGAATCTTCTGTTTGATTGTTTTCATGAATTGTTTCGTATTTGCTTAGTAAATCATTTATTGTTATTTGTGCATATCCAAGTATGTGATTTCGGAGTGAATCTGTTTCTAGTATACGTTTTCTTTCAGCATATATGGCTTTTCTATGATCACTAAGTACTTGATCATAATCGAAAACATGTTTTCTTATATCATAATAGTATGATTCGACTTTTTGTTGAGCTGTCTCAAGAAACCCTGTTAATAATTTTGATTCTATAGGAATGTCTTCTTCAAGTTGTAAAGTGTTCATTATATTGGCTATACGATTGCCGCCAAAGTTTTTAAGTAATCTATCTTCTAGACTTAAAAAAAATCGTGAAGAACCTGGATCTCCTTGACGACCTGCACGACCTCTCAATTGATTATCGATTCGGCGTGAATCGTGGCGCTCTGTACCTATAATATGCAATCCACCAGATTCTATTATTTCTTTTTTTTCTTCTAATAAAATTGGTTGATATTTTTTGTATATGAAACTATATAACTCTTTCGTATCCATTTGCAACTGAGTCTGTTCAACTGCATTTTGTGTATTTTGTAAAGCTTCATCTATAAAGTAAGAATTTGCTAAAATTTCCTTTTTATGTGGAATACATTTTGTCAATAATTTATATAAATTTTCTCTTTCATCAGAATTTAGTTCGTTAAAATATTCTAAATGATTGTCTAATGCTTTATTTATTTCACTTTTTTCATCAATTTGTATTTCTTTTAATAATCGTAGTATCTCTGTTTTTGTTAGTTGTGAACAATTTCCGCCTAAAATTATATCAGTGCCTCGACCAGCCATATTAGTAGCTATTGTAATAGCTTTTTTTCGACCAGCTTGTGCAATAATTTCTGCTTCTCTAACAGCGTTTTGTGGCTTCGCATTTAATACGTTGTGAGGTATTCCACATTCATTTAATAGATAAGAAACTAACTGCGAATTGCTGATACTAGTTGTTCCAATTAGAGTAGGGCGTCCTTTTTCTAACATGTTTTGACATTCAAGTACAACAGCTTTCCATTTTGAATATTGGTTTTTATATAATAAGTCTGGAAAATCTTCTCTTATCATTTTTTTGTTTGTCGGGACAGCAATCACTTCAATATTATAAATTTTTTCAAATTCATATTCTTCAGTCTTAGCAGTTCCTGTCATTCCACTTAGCTTTGAATATAGAAGGAAAAAATTTTGATATGTGATTGAAGCTAAAGTTTTCATTTCTTTTTGAATTTCTAGATTTTCTTTTGCTTCAATTGCTTGATGTAAGCCTTCACTCCACCTACGACCTTGAGTTACTCTTCCCGTAAATTCATCGACAATAACAATTTCTTGATCGATTATTAAATAGTGAATACCTAATTTATATAATTCTTTGGCTTTCAAACTATTAATCAAGTAAGGCGCCCAAGGTTCTTTTAAATCATAAATATTTTGAATATCTAGATATTGTTCAGTTTTGCTAATTCCTTGTTCAGTTAAAACAATAGTTCTTTTTTTATTATCAACTTCGTAATCAATGTCTATGTTTAGTTGTTTACAAATTTCTGTTGTTCGTAGATATTTATCTGTGTTAGCTTCTGCTTTGCCACCAATAATTAATGGAGTTCTAGCTTCGTCTATAAAAATAGAATCTACTTCATCTACAATAGCGTAATGAAAATTTTTATGAACCAGATTATCTTTTGTTAAAGCCATATTATCACGCAGATAATCGAAAGCAACTTCGCTATTTGTTACATAAGTAATATCTTTTTTGTAGTTATCTTGTCTTTCTTGTAGGCTCATTTCTTCTTGTATAAGTCCTACTGATACACCTAAAAAATTATATATTTGTCCTATATAAGCAGCATCTCTTGATGCTAAATAATCGTTAACTGTTATTATATGAACTCCTTCTTCATTTAGAGAATTCAAGTAAGCCGGTAAAGCCGCAGCTAAGGTTTTTCCTTCTCCAGTTCGCATTTCAGCGATTTTACCTTCATGTAAAATTATTCCTGCTACTAATTGTACATCATATATATTTAAATCTAGAATTCGGTAAGCCACTTCTTTAATCAGAGCATAAGCCTCTACGAGTAAGTTTTCTAGTTTTTCACCTTTTGCAACTTTATCTTTTAATTCTACATGTTTTTCTTGTAATGATTTCGGTGATAATTCTTGAAATTGTAGCTGATAAGTGTTTATTTTTTGTATTAAAGGGAAGATTTTTTCAAGTTTTCGTTGATTATTGTTTTTAAATAAAGTATTTAGCATAATATTTTTTTATACTATGTTGAAGAAATAATTAGGGTAAATGTAAATAAGGTTGAAAAAATTGTTTATAGCCAGAATTTCTGGCTAATATTCATTATGATTTTATATTTTTTTGTTCACTGCTTTTTTGACTGCTTCCACAATTTGATGCGGATGAATAACGGTAGCCTGTTCCAGAGAACCATTATATGGTGTTGGTATGTCTTGTGAGGACAATCTTATAATAGACATGTCTAATTCATCAAAGAATTGTTCATTAATTTTAGCGATTAATTCAGCGCCAATACCACCTGTTTTCATACATTCTTCAACAATTATTACTCTGTGAGTTTTTTTTATTGATTTCCCTATGCTATCCATATCTAAAGGTTTGAGAGATATTAAGTCTATTACCTCTGGATCTATGTTCTCTTGTTGCAATAACTTTACTGCTTGCATAACATGATGACGCATTCTTGAATAGGTTAAAATAGTTACATCAGAACCTTTTCTAACAATTTCTGCTTTATCAAGAGGTAATGTATAATCATCATTAGGAATTTCTTCTTGTAAATTATAGAGTAATACATGTTCGAAGAAAACTACAGGATTATCATCTCTAATAGCTGATTTCAATAAACCCTTTGCATTATAGGGAGTAGAACAAGCTACAATTTTTAATCCTGGTATAGCTTGGAAATATGCTTCTAATCTTTGAGAATGTTCTGCACCAAGCTGTCTACCAACTCCTCCGGGTCCTCTTATGACAATAGGAATTTTAAAGTTGCCTCCAGAAGTGTATCTGAGCATTCCTGCATTATTGGCTATTTGGTTAAATGCTAACAGGAGAAAACTCATATTCATCCCTTCTACTATAGGTCGTAATCCTGTAATAGCAGCTCCAATAGAATAAAGTAGATTTTTCAAGATCTCTTTTTTTAAACCATGCAATTTACTTTAATTAAACATGGCTTTTAATTATCAAACACTAAATACTGTTCTAGTTGACTAAATTCTACATCTTAATTTAATATTTTGGTAGATTCATTTTTTGTATTTAATCTAAAAAATTAGAGTTAATTCAATTTATATCCTGTGTTTGTTCATTTATCGATTTATCTATCTAGATTTTTTGTCAACATTGCATACTTATCGTACTTTCAGGCTTAGAACTCAAAATACAATAGGTTAGACAACATTTCTTTATAATCAAATTTTGTAATCTTATAGATTTTGGCTAATTGTATTTTCTAATACTATGAAAAAAGTAAACTATTTTTTAGTTTAAATTAATTAGATGGCATATAAATGAACAAAATTATGAAAATGAAGCATAATCAATAATTTGGATTTAACCTAAGCCAGTAAAACTATTTTCTGCAATTGGTGTGTCTAATACTCTTAAATCACCATACTTAGCATGTAATTCTTTGGTTACTTTGTATGATCCCCCGTAATGTCCCACATCTTCTCCAATAACGCATACAGACTTATCTTTTTCCATCTCTTCGTCTGTTGCTAGCCTAAGAGCATCAAACATAAAAGTTTTATTCATTGTTAAGTGTGTTATATTAAATTGATAATTTATTTATCTACAAATAAATATTTATGTAGTTCATTAACGTTTGGTTCTGGGCTTTTTATTGCAAATTCTACTGAATCTTCAACTATATCTTTTACCTTTTCTTTTATTTTATTTAGATCTTCTTCTGAACTAATATTGTTGTTGATGATATATGAGTGTAGTGTTTTTATCGGATCACGAGCGATCCAAGCTTCTTTTTCTTGTGTAGAACGTAATTCATCAGGGTCAGCCAAGGAATGGCCTCTGAAACGATATGTTAAAGCTTCAATCAGAGTGGGGCCTTCTCCTCTTCTTGCCCTGTTTATTGCCTCCGTAGCTACTGACCTAACTGCTAATACATCCATTCCATCGACTTCTATTCCAGGTAAACCAAAAGCTTTTGCCTTTTTATAAATTTCTGGACTTGAAGATGATCGGTGGTGTGCCATACCTATTGCCCATTGATTATTTTCAACAACAAATATCATTGGTAATTTCCAAAGAACAGCCATATTCAGACATTCAAAAAATTGTCCATTGTTTGTTGTCCCATCTCCGAAAAAACATACCGAAACAGCACACTCTGTATTTTCCTCCAAGACCTGTTTACGATAAACGCTTTGAAATCCAGCACCTGTTGCAATAGGAATTCCTTCTCCGATAAATGCGAAACCACCTAGAAAATTGTGAGGTTGAGAAAATATATGCATAGACCCTCCCCTTCCTTTACTGCATCCAGTTTCTTTTCCAAATAATTCGGCCATTACCTCTCGAGCAGAAACTCCTTTACTTAAAGCATGTACATGGTCTCGATACGTACTACACACATAATCGGTTTCTTTTAGAGCTTTTATGATTCCGCTTGAAACTGCTTCTTGACCACTGTAAAGATGTACGAAGCCAAACATTTTTCCTTTATAATACATTTGAGCACACATATCTTCAAAGCTTCTGCCTAGCACCATATCTTCATATAGTTCTACAATTACTTGCGGACTAAAATTTAATATTTCAGGATCAACAATAGATTCTACTGTTTTTTTCACCATAGTTTATATTTATTTCTCCTATAAAGTTCTCCCTATTGATAGCTTTGCTAATCTGTCTAATCAATTCGAGTTGTTTAGCTCTGTTTGCTGTTTTTGTTCTTAATTAATATAAATCGAAATACTCCTATGTTTACTGTACTATTTATAAGTTGAAGTATTTCGATTAATTGCTTCCTGAAAAAATAAACTCTGGAAATTCTGCTTGAACTTTTGCTAAAGGAAGTTTCTTTCCTTTTTCTTGCCAATAGGTAATAATTTCTGTTGTTTTATTTAGTAAATCAACTTTATCTCTTTCTGAAATCCATGGTTTAGATTCTAATTCTACTTTTAGTTGTTCCCATGCGTCATTTCTTGGCCAAAAAAAGTATGAAGTTAAAGGACTAGTTCCACTCCCAATAATTTGATCTATTGCTATAGCAACGTTGTTTTCCAGCCATAGAATTTTTAATGTGAATTTTGACAATTTGTTCTCCATTTTTATGAGACTTTATATTTTAGGATCATATATTTTATTTTATTAGGTTTGCTTTAATTAACATGTTCTTTACTGTTGTTGTTGGTTGAACTCCACAATCAAGCCATTTTTTTATTTCTTCTGTATTTAGTCTTGTTTCTTTGCTAATTGGGTCGTAAAAACCTACTTCTCTTATAGGTCTACCATCTCTTCTTGTTTTAGAATTCATAATTACTATTCTGTAACTGGCTTGTCGTTTTCTACCAAAGCGCTTAAGTCTAATTTTTATCATATTATTTTTGTTTATAATTTGCTTGAATTACTCTTAGTAGTTCATATTACAATTATAGAACAATAAAGTCAATTTCTATTATTATTATATATTTTCTTATATTGTGGCTTTCTAGTTACTGGTTTTCTGTGTTTAATAGCTCTAATCCTATCATTTCTGCATTGCTTTTGCCTGGCGCTACCATAGGATAACAATTTTGTTCTTCTAAAACTTGAAAATCTGCTAATACAGGTCCATTATGTTCGATAATTTGCTTCATAGTAGAAAATAATTCTTTACTATCTTTTAAAGTGAAAGACTTTATGCCGTAAGCTTCAGCTAATATCGCTAAGTTTGGAGCTCCTTTTTCCATGTTAGAATGTGAATATCTTCCTTTATAAAAAGCTTGTTGCCATTGTCTCACCATTCCTTGCCAATGGTTATTGATCACTATAATTTTTATTTTTAAATTGTATTGAGCGATAGTACCTAATTCCTGTAAATTCATTTGAAAACTTGCGTCTCCGCTAATACAAACTACTTGTTGATGTGGGAAAGCTACTTGTGCCCCAATAGCAGCTGGTAAACCATATCCCATAGTTCCCAAACCAGCACTAGATATCCACTTTCTTGGTAGTGTTTTTATAAATTGGGCTGCCCACATTTGGTGTTGTCCTACATCAGTTGTAAAAAACGCTTCCTTTGTATGATTATTTAGTTCATTAATAACTTCTTGAGGAGATATTCCTTGTTTTTGGTTTGGAAGTATTAATGGGTAATCTTTTTTCCAGTCTTGGATTCTTTTTAACCAAGATTTTCTTTCATGATCTAAAGATCCGAAATTTGTATTTAATTCTTCGATTAGACTTGTTGTTACTGTTTTTATATCTCCAACAATAGCTACTTGAGGAACTCTGTTTTTTCCTATTTCTGCTGGATCGATGTCCACATGAATAACCTGTGCATTACAAGCAAATTCATCTAATTTGCCTGTAACTCTGTCGTCAAAACGAGCACCTAAAGCTATTAGTAAATCACATTCACTAACAGCGAAATTAGCATAAGCTGTTCCATGCATTCCCAGCATACCTAACGAAAGATTCTCATTTTCATTAAATATTCCTTTTCCCATTAAGGTTGTAGTGATTGGTATTTGAAATCGTTGTACCAATTCTTTAATGTTTTCATGAGCATTTGATATGATTGCTCCACCACCAACATACAATAAAGGTTGATTCGCTTGTTGAATCATTTTAGCTGCTTGTGAAATTTGCTTAGAACTGCTACTTAATAAAGGTCTACAACCCGGTAGTTCTACGTTACCTTTTTCTGTTACACAGTATTTAAATTGTTCAAGACCAACATCTTTCGGGATATCTATTAACACAGGCCCAGGTCTTCCATGCTGAGCAATGTAAAAAGCTTCCGCTACTACTCTGCTAATATCCCTTGGGTCTCTTATAACATAGGAGTGTTTTACTATGGGTAAAGTTATTCCAAAAATATCTACTTCTTGAAAAGCATCGGTACCGATAAATGCTCGTCCGACTTGTCCAGTAATAGCAATTATTGGAACTGAATCTATTTGTGCTGTTGCTATACCGGATACCAAGTTGGTTGCTCCAGGTCCTGAGGTTGCAAAACATACTCCTACTTTTCCTGTTGCTCTAGAATATGCATCTGCTGCATGTGCAGCTGCTTGTTCGTGTCTTACTAGTATATGTTCTATTAGGCCTTTTGTTTCCCAGGAATACAATTCGTCATAAATTGGTAAAATAGCTCCGCCTGGATATCCAAAAATGTGTTTTACATTATGTTTAACAAGGCTGTCTAAAAGAGCAAAGGCACCACTTTTTTTTTCTGCTTCAAAATTAGCTGATGACATTTGTTTTTTTTTATATAAAATTGTTTATTTAATTTATTTGCTATGATTTTTTTTGTATTAATTATATTATAGAGTTATAATTTCTTCTATTCCTAACATTTGCTGTAGAACTTTGTATGTTATTATTAGTAAGAAAATGAAAATAATTAATGAAATATATAACAAAATTGGTTTTTCTTTTACTGATATTATAGGACTTATAATAATAAATACTAAACCGGTAACAGAAGATAAGAAAAATCTCATTAAGCGAATTACATTTTCCCAGAATGTTGGCATATTTATTTTTACTAATTTTATTATTGTGAATAATTTGATTTTGTTTATTAACAAAACTAGACTTTCTAATATATTTCAATTACACTTACTCTTGTAAGTGTAAGTGGCTCAGTAGCTCAGAGGTTAGAGCAGGGGACTCATAAGCCCAAGGTCGCAGGTTCAAATCCCGCTTGAGCCATTACATTGAATAAAGAACACTTCCTGGAAGCATGGAGAGGTGGCTGAGTGGTCGAAAGCGGCAGATTGCTAATCTGTTGTACGGTAGGTAACTCCGTACCGAGGGTTCGAATCCCTCTCTCTCCTAGTTTAGACTTGACAACAAGTCTTAATTTAAATTATACTTGGTGAAGTTGGGACTGTAGTTCAACTGGTTAGAGCACCGCCCTGTCACGGCGGAAGTTGCGGGTTCGAATCCCGTCAGTCTCGTCTGTTTAAAATAATTTCTGTCAATTTGACGTGTTTTTTGTTTTATGGGATAATAACACTAAAATCTAGTACTAAATTTACTACTTTTCAATTGTAATATTATTATTTATTAAATTCATGTTATGGCAAAAAACAAAGGCAGTCGAATAGTCATCACTTTGGAATGTGCAGATACAGATTGTAGAACTCGTCCTTTAGAGACCAAGAGAAGCGCAGGCTATACAAGATATACAACTACTAAGAATAGAAGAAATACAACAAATCGCTTAGAAATAAAAAAGTTTTGTCCGCGTTGTAATATTCATTGTACCTTCAAAGAAATAAAATAATAAATCCTTCATTTAAATTACAAATATGAATAATTATCGTAAACGGGTTTCACCATTAAAAAATTCAAATACTATAGATTATAAAAATATTGATCTTTTGAAAAAATTTATTACCGATCAAGGAAAAATTCTTCCTAGAAGGTCTACAGGATTAACGAGTAAACAACAAAAACAAGCTGTTAAGGCTATAAAAAGAGCTCGTATCTTGTCGTATCTTCCATTTATTAGTAAAGATGGTGTAAAGCTCAATTAATTTGTAAGGCTTTTCTTTATTTATTTAAGGAAAAGTTTTTATTATAAATTTTGATTTTGTTCTATTAAATTAAATGCTATCAACTGATCATCTTTCTGCCAATCTTGAAAGTCTTCAATGAAAATTCCACATTCTTGACCTTGTTCTAATTCAGCAACATCTTCCTTAATTTTCTTAATTGAATCTAAATTTCCTTTGTAAATTTCTTGATGTTGGCGAAAAATTTTGACCAGACAATTTCTTTTTAGTTTTCCTTCATTAATATAACACCCAGCAATTACCCCCTTAGAAAGATTAAATATTGTTTTTATTTCGCTCTTCCCAATTTCCTCCTCTATATAGAAAGGATCTAATAAACTAATCATTTCTTTTTCTAAGTTTTCTATTACATCATAAATAACTTTATATTCTTGTACAACTATCTGACTTTTTTCAGCTGCTTGTTTAGCGCCAGGAGCGTAACTTGTATCAAACCCTATGACTTGTGCTTGTGTAGAATTTGCTAAATGAATATCTGTTTCAGTGATTTCGCCAGAAGCTGCAGTTAGTATTTCTATTTGTATTTTTGTTTGAGGGATATTGTTGATGCAGTCTAATATACTTTCTAGTGTACCCTGTGTACTAGTTTTCAATATAATTCTTAAGCACTTATTTGTAGTATCAATTCCATATTCTAACTTAGTATTGCTACTTTTCTTTGTATTTCTTCCAATTGATTTTTGTGATGCTATAAAATCTTCAGCTTTGCTTCGAGCTTCTTTTTCCGAAGTACATATTTCGAATTGCGATCCAATGCTAGCTATATCTGAAATTCCGCATACTTCTACAATAGATGACGGTCCACATTTTTCTATTTTTTCTTGCCAACTGTTGGTCATAGCTCTAATTTTCCCAAAGATATTATCGCTATAAAGAATATCTCCAACTGTTAAACTTCCATTTTGAATAATTAGAGTTGCTACTGCTCCTTTAGTTTTATCTAAGTGTGATTCTATAATAGTCCCTTGAGCTTTTTTATTAGGGTTTGCTTGGAAGTTTGAAATTTCTGCTATTAGACTGATGCTTTCCAATAGTTTGTCTATGTTTTTTCCTGTTTTAGCACTAATTGGTATTATTTGAGTATCTCCTCCCCAATCTTCTGCTATTATATTGTATTTTGTTAAGTATTCTTTTATTTTTTCAACATCAGCGCCTTCTTTATCTATTTTGTTTACTGCAATGATAAGTGATAAACCAGCTTTCTGTATGTATTCAATAGCTTCTTCTGTTTGAGGTTTTATACCGTCATCAGCCGCAATAACTAATACAGCGATATCAGCAAGTTTCACTCCTCTTTCTCTCATAGCAACAAAAGCTTTATGGCCTGGAGTATCTAAAAAAGTGATTTTAAATGGTTTTGATTTATAAGAAACTTCAATTTCATAAGTTCCTATTGTTTGTGTTATACCTCCAAATTCTTGATCAGCTATTTTAGTTTTGCTGTGCCGAATATTATCTAAAAGAGTTGTCTTGCCATGATCAACATGGCCCATGATAGTTACAATAGGAGGACGCAGTTCTAAATCCTCAATTTCTTCATCTTTTAAATTTTCTCTGATTGTGTTTTCAACTATTGTTGATATATTGTCATCTGGATCATTTTTAATTGTGATCCCAAAATGACCAGCTACGGAAATAGCGGTCTTATAATCAATTATTTGGTTTATATTAATTATCATTCCCTGTAAGAACAGATATTTAATTATTTCTTCCTGGGGAATGTTAGAAATATCTGCTAATTCTTGAATTGTAATACTACTTGACAGCTTGATTGTTTCAGGGATTTTGTTGCTTTCAGCACTTGCAAGTATACTTTTTTTGTGATTTAAGTGTTTTTTAATTTTTTTCTTTTTCGTAAATGTTGTATTGGTGTTTAGATCTAAACTTCTATTTCCTTCTTGCTTAGGTGGTCTTTCTGGTCTAGCCAGTGATGACGCTAAGCTGGTAGAAATTTGTGATTTTAAGTGACTGCTTTTTAGTTCATTTATTGTATCTTCTTCTTTTAAGTATAATTTTGTTCGACTTTTTCTTTTTTGTTTTATTTTGCCTTTTTTGGATTCTAGATGATCCTGATCTATATGTTTTGTAGACAGCCTTCCTTTTTTTTCTGTTTTTGTGCTTGTCTTTGTAGAAATTTCCAATTCTTTATTTATGGTTTCTACTTCAGTTCTATTTATTGTTAAAGGAGTGTTTAATGTTAAAATATTTGATTCTATTTTCTGAACTTTCCGTATTTTTACAGGTGAAATTAATTCTATATAATTTTCTGCTTCCATTTGATTATTATCTAATTTCATACTATTTAATTGTTTCTAATTTAAAAGTAATCAAAAAGAGAAAAACGGTTTATTTGTTAACTAATTTTGATTTCAGAGCTAAAGGAGATATTGATACAGCCTTCATTATTTTTTACTTTACTTTCACTCAATCTTAAATTCGAGTTAACAAACCATATCTTTTCTTCTATATGAAAAACATCTTGTTTTGTATAAGTGGTTAAAACATTTTTTTCTAGTTTGAAATTACTTTTTGAAGCTTCATCAATTGATTTGTTTTTAAATTTGTAGATTGTACCATCGGCTGAGTTGTTTTGATTGTGATTTTTTATATATATGGCGATTATATCTTTATTTTGCAAGTCGTCATTCCAAACTATTTCATATGTTTCCATCTTGTTTTGTTTAAAATTGAGAAGCGCGTTGTTTCCTAAATTTTGAGGAAATTCAATTTTTTTTACTTGTAGTTTTCCTTTTTGTGTGTTGTGCTGTTTTTTTTTTAAACTATAGTACGTTTTTTGAGTAAGCCAACTTCCTTGATTTAGAAGAAAAAAATTTTCAATATTCATTTTGTTATTGTAATTTAGTTTCTTTTTGTAATAATGGCGTAATAAAAGTTTGTGTTTTAAATTTTATTGATTTATGGTTTCAGCCTTTAAGAATTTAAATTTTTGTATGTAGTCTCCAGAGTCTTTATGTAGAAATTTAAAGGCGAGTTTATTTTATTTTTTCATTAGTATAACATAAGCGAACTATAAAAAATATTGGTTGTTTGGACCTTATATATTATAAATTGTTTCATATTATTATTTTGTATATGCTATCCCTAGCACAACATGAATAGTAGTGAGCATTTACATAAATAGACAAATAAAAACTAATAAATACATCTATAAGTAAAGTGAGTAATTTAACTCAAAGAGTAAGAAATCATAGAAAACGAAAAAGTAGAGATAAAACTTTATTTCAAGTTTTGTTTCCTAGTACAGAGGAAACTTTATGGTTTTTAACAAAAAAGTTTTTTGCTCCTTTTTTTCCACATATATGGAAAAAATTTATCTATATCTTTGCCTAAGAAATAAAAATTGATGTAGAACTAATTATTCCTTCTAAAGATTCTGAGGAGTACGAAAAACTGCTTGATTTAAGGAAAACTATAACAATAATTGTTGAACAATACGAAAAAAATATAAAACTAAATATCGTAAAAAAATTTTTTTTAGTATTTATATTTATGAGAATATAATACCAAGATCAAATCTCTTTAGACGCCTTAATTCAGAAATTGGAGAATCAGGAAAATTTTTTTCCCCAGTGTATATTAAGAAACGAAATCAAAAGCTCCTTTTTCATTATATATCGACAGAAAGAAAAAGAAAAGCCTATGAAAATTTCCAAAAAAATAGTTGAATCAGTCAATGGTTAAGTAATATACCTTCTTCTCAGATGATTTCCTGGAGATACTATTGCATGGGAAAATGAAAAAATAAATCCCCTGTCCGAATATTCTAACTATGAAGCAACGTTGGCTACGCTAAAATTGTTGTTGCGCTACTATAACGATTTAGCGCTACATATGAAGTTGGGACAATAAAGATGATTTTTGAGAGATAGTGGCCGAAGATAAAACAGTCGCGCGTCGTCTTTATTATGATCTATATTTTTATAAGAGAAAGAGAAAATTTTAAATTTTCTCTCCCTTTCTCTTTTTAGGTTCAACTTCTATGCATGACCAAGCATTGCTATTTAAGATAGGAACTATAATTTTTTCCCATTATAGGATAAATTTTAATTGAGTAAGTAAGAAATAATTATTCTTTTGAAGAAAAAATAATAAAAAATATAAATTGACTAAAAAGTTCAATTTTCACAAGGAGTTTTAATATAGATGAGGAAAATTATATACAATTTAAGGATTCTCGTTATGGTATAAAAGGAAGGGAATTGTTATTTTGAGCGTAAGAAAATCTATGTATTTCAAATTATACACTTATTGTATAGTTTTACGTTTTTGTTTCTCCATTATTGGATAACATAAAAACGAGAATAGATATGTTGGAGTTAGATCCCAAATTTTCATTATAAGCAAAACCTTTAAATGAATATTGTTTCAAAGATTATGCCCTTTTAATTGTTTTTCAGCATCACGAATACACAATGTTGATTTATTCTATTGTAATTTTTCTAATAGATGAAAAAAAAGGATAAAAAATTTTTGTCTTAGGTAATGCTATAGCTTCTGAAAAGTTAATTGTGAAAATAAAAATCAAACTATGATTGTTTAAGATTCTCGGCAATCGTTTTTATCTTAGACTAAAAATAAGCGTTTTGTTTAATACATCCAAAACGCTTAAATATTACTAAGCATATTTATTCTTTTTCGTCACAATTATTGTTTTCTAGGTTACACATATTTACATAATTGCAATCTAAATAATAAAAAATTGTTTCATCTAATTGAAGTAAATCTCAGATATAGATTCCTTCTGAAATTCTAGACAAAAATTTCTCAAATTATCTAGCTTTCTTTTTGAAATTTCTAAAGTGTTTTTATTCCAAAACAAAAAAAGATGTTCATACTTAAGTTTTCTTTTTTTTTCTACATAGTGTGTATTTGCTATTCTTATTATTAAAGTGTGATTAAATTGTTTACTATTTTCTTTTTTTACAAATAAATAAAAGATTAAATAATGCAAATCCTTAATTACTGATTTTATAAACCCTGTTTGTTTTTTATCGTATTTTGTTTTAACACCTTTAAAATGAAATTACATGACTCAACAGGTAACAGACCAACCAACAGGTCTAGTTTCGTTTAGGTTATATAGCTCAATTCCTTCGTTATCTATGCTATTAAAATCGTTGATTTCGTTGTTCATAAATGCTTCTCCCTGGACTCATTTATCCTATTATAAGAAATAATTAACAAAAACTTTTTGTTAAAAACTATGTTATTTCAGTAGTTTTTATGATTACACAATAAACTTCACTATGAATGTCAAACTTTTTAAAACGATTAACTTAACATTTTTGTACTTTTATTTGAATAGCGGGTAACGGGAATCGAACCCGTGAATCCACCTTGGCAAGGTGGTGTTTTACCTCTAAACTATACCCGCCCCCGTTATGATAATGATTGTAACTAATAAAGGCTGATATTTCAATCTTAAATATTTAGTAAAAACACAAACAACTAAAAAACACACTTGAGTATTTTAGTAGTTGTTTGTGTTTTATCTGTTATTGCTATGTAGCAAAAGAGTTGATTATTCCAGTAAAAATAATTAAACCTGCCCATAAGCCGGCTCCAGTGTAAATTAAGTTTTTGGATTGTTCCCATTGTCCTGGGGAAGCTAAAACTACTGGTATAGTGATTGTTAAAAATGTTGATATTACAACAATAGTTAAAACAAGTAATTGAAGAGCTATATTGATTAACATTTTATTTTTTATTATTAAATCATGTATTTTTCTTACAATTATAATTCAATTTGGTAATTTAGACTAGATTATTATTATTTATTGACAAAAAAATATATCATCATAAAATTCAAGTTTTTTTATACTTTTAAATATAAATTTTAAGATAGTTCTTATTATTTAACAAATACATTATAATTTGTAATATAATATTGTATTATTGATAGTGATACTGTTTTTGTTGAAGAATTTGCAAAATGTATTGCGAGAAAATTCAATCAACTTTTCACTACATTAAATAAGCAGAAAATCGTTTTGCAATTAATAAATAAGGATTGATAAATTATGGATACTATGTTTTTACTGAGTAAATTACCAGAAACATATGCAATTTTTAAACCTCTAATTGATATTCTTCCTGTTATTCCAGTCTTTTTCTTATTACTAGCGTTTGTTTGGCAAGCTGCTGTTGGTTTTAGATAATATAGAATTATTATTTTACTATAATTGTCATTAATTAAGCCTTTCTTTCAAATACTCAATAACAAATGTTGATTACTTGTATAAAGAATGCTGGACAATAAATAGTAAAAATTCAAGCTTATTAAATAATCATCAATACAATTAGTTATATATCAAAAATAAACAAACTGAGTAAAAAAATATGGTTGAACCGCTTTTATCTGGAATTATTCTGGGACTTATTCCTGTCTCATTAGCTGGTCTTTTAGTAGCAGCATATTTACAATTTCGCCGGGGAAACCAATTAGAATTGTAAAGTTAATAGATGAGTAAATAGTTAAATAAGTATAAATATCGCTGTTTTTTTGTATGTTTTGATAATAAATGTTTTTTATAATTAGACTTAATTTTATTGATTATAAAACTGTTTAATTAATACAATTAATTATTATTAAATCATTTTTGTTTTTACAATTCGTTTGAATTGTTCTTAACTAGAAGCTGGGAAATTATTGTATTTAAAACTACAATGTAATTATTTTTAAACAAGCTTCTTCACTTGACTTCGTCTTAAATTGAAAAATATTGAACATAAGAAAATGTTTACACTTAAAATTTTTGTTTATACTACCGTAATCTTTTTTGTATCTTTATTCGTATTTGGATTTTTATCAAATGATCCTTCACGTAACCCGAACCGTAAAGATTTAGAATAACACAGTAAATATTATATTAAATCTTCCTTTATTTATTAGAGGAAGAATATGTTTTTTGCTTTTAACTGATATAATTTTCTTATTAACAACAAATATGAAAAATACTTCTAATGATTCAGAAATGACTATGGCTGAGCATTTTGAAGAACTCAGACAAAGAGTGTTATACTCTATCTTCGTTTTTATTATAATAACTACTGCAAACTTTTTTTTCATTGAGCCTATCGTTTCATTCTTACAGTTACCAGCTCATGGAATTCAGTTTTTACAGTTAGCTCCTGGAGAATATTTTTTTTCAACTATGAAAATAGCCTTTTATTTAGGCTTGATATTATCTACCCCGTTTCTTATTTATCAATTAATTGTTTTTGCTATTCCTGGATTAACTATTTCAGAACGTAATATAATAATTCCTTTAGTTGTTGCTTCAATCTCTTTATTTGTAATAGGATTAAGTTTTGCATACTTTCTTTTGATTCCAGCCGCTCTTAGTTTTTTTATTAGTTATGGAGCTAATCTTGTACAACCTTTATGGTCTTTTGAACAATACTTTGATTTTATTCTTGTTTTATTGCTTAGCACAGGCATAGTATTTCAAATACCCATTATCCAAGTTGTTTTAGGGATTCTGAAAATCATTTCTAGTTCACAAATGTTTTCTATTTGGAAATATATATTGGTTTTATCTACTGTAGTTGGAGCTATTCTAACTCCTTCAACAGATCCTATTACACAGTTAGCTATGGCTTGCGCTGTTCTCTTTTTATACTTTGTTGGTATTGTGTTTGTCGTTGCTATAGAAAAGCAAAAAATTTTTTAAATTGCGGAAAAATTGTTAGAAAATACTTTCAATGGCAGAAATTTTTAAAATAGGTCCTACTCTTAAAAAAATTTGAGATTCTTGATTTAAATTTATACTGTACCCTATTCTTATAGGAGGAACCTTCTTGATGGGAGATTTAAATTGATATCCTAGTCCAGAGGATATATGAGTATTGTTATTGTTGTTTAAAGAATTATTAAACAATAATTGAGAAATTCCTTGAGACGAAGAAATACTTTCTCTATTGTGATTATAAACTAATTCCATAAATGTGAAGACAGAATGTACTTTGTCCAACAGAATATGATATTCACAGTTAGATTTAGCAAATAATTTTGGATAATTTATAGAACAACTTGAATGATTCTTTATTAAGATTGGAGATCTTAGCTCGAATATTTCTGATTTTGGAAAAAAAGTTGGTAATCCCAATAAGTTACCAAATTCAAAATCAAGCATTTTGAATTGTCGTCTAAAACTGTGACGAGTATTATTACTAGTAGTATGATAAAAAGTTGTTTTTAAAACATTTCGTTGGGAAAAATTAGAATCATGTTGTGTTAAGTGATGTTCTAAATAATTTTGATAATGTGTGTAATATTTTGATAAAAATATGATATGTATGCCTTTGCCGAGCCAATCGATATCGTTATTGGTGTTTGTATTGTAAGTTAATTTTGTATTTAAAGCGATAAAATCAGAAATTATAGTTTTAATTGTGTTCGATTCATAATTTACAATAAGATTTTTTTCTCGTTGTATTAAATTCAAGCGACCAAGAACCATTGAAATTAATTGTTCATTTTTGTCTTTTAATGATTCTTGTATATATCTGTTTTTTTGTATTTCAACAGCATAATTTAAATTTAATTTGTTATTCAATTTGAAATCAAATTGTATTTTTAAACATTGAATTTGCGATTTTAGTTGAGATACAATAAAGTTGTAATTGAAAATTTGATTTAAAAAATTTGTAATGTTTTTTTGTTTTATATTGATATATTGCTGAAGAATTCCTATCTTCAAAAAACCTGTTTGCTTGTTTGATAAGTTTAGCCAAGGTTTACAATAAGTAACTTTTGTATATTGGTTAATGTTTGGTAATTGGAAGTGAATAATTAAGTATTGATTTAAAGAACTAAAATTGCGTAAATTGTACTTAAATCTTATATTATTATTTAGGGTAAAACTAGATGAATTATTATACCATTCATATAAGTCGGTAAAAAAATATATCTTTGGTTTTGTAATTATATTTGTTACTACTGATTGTGAGTTTTTACTTTTAATTATTTTGATTAAGTGTTTTATATTATCAAACTTTTTTAACGATTTGGGCTGAATTTGTGGCCAAACAATGTTATGAGATTTCATATAATTCCAAAGTAGATTGTTAAGAGAATTGAGAAATTGGGATTCGATAGATTCAATTATTTCAGATAACAAGCTTGTTTTTTTACCAATTAAATAAATGCTTTTGTCTGGAGATGGGAACAGAGAAATAACAATATTCCATTTGTAGGCTTCTGTTTTGGAAGGAACTATATTGTAATCACAGTTATCAAATATATTTTTGTATTTTAAGTTGGTTAAACCTCGTTCAATAATTTTGCTATTTAAAATTTTTCCTCCTTCCAAATTGAACAATTGTCTAATTAACTTGAGCGATTTTTTTTCTTCTTTATTCAAACCTAAGAAAATATTGTTAGGGAGTTTAAATTGTACTGAATCAATCTGACCTTCAAATATAGATATATGAATAGTTTGAGGAGATTTTACTTGTTCTGTTACTTTGATTTGTACCCATTGAAAACCGTTATCATAATACCATTTATATATTTTATTTATTGCTTGGTGAATAGATTTAAAATTTTTTGGTTCTCCTATCTGTTCAACAAATATTTGCTTTAATATTTTTTCTGACACTAACAGACTTTTATTATTAGTAAAACAAACTTCAGTTAAAATAGGTTGGGGAGTGCAATTAATAGTTATGATTTGAGTTTTGTTAATAATTTCACTTTTAAGTTGAACTTTAGTGAAAAAACCAGAAAGTTTTATCTTTGTGATCAAAGCATTGATTTCTTGTTTACTGATTTCTCCTTCCGATTTTTCTAAATTTATCAAATTAAAAGAATATCTAATTTTATTTTCAAAATTTTTGTTAGCTATTCCTTGTATAAGAATTTTTTTACTTAAGATATTACTGTTATACAAATTTTTACTGTTATTTTTTGAACTCTCGAAATTATAAAAGTTGTAGTTTGTGTATTGAAAGTTTACAAAGTGATATTGTAGTAATTCTTGCAAGTTTTTTAACAATAAATAAGAAAAATTTACAACATAGGTTTTTAGAAACCATTTTGTCTTTTTTTTCATGAATTTATAATTGGTATTTGTTAAATTATAAGTAGTAAAGTCAACAATATTGAACCTAATATAATAAAATAACAATTGCTTTTTTTTAGGTAAGATATTGGTTTAATACCATTATAAAAAAAATTTAGATCCAAGCTATTGTCTAAATACATGGCGGAGATAATATTTTTTTTTATAGATTCTTTTTTTCTAATGTAATAAATATGAAATAGATTAACTATTTCAAAATTATTTTGTAATTTAAATAAAAAAATAGTTTTATTTCGTATCTTTAAACTTGTTTTAAATTTGTCTATTTCGTTTATTATGATTGTGAACATTTGAGATGAAAATGTTAAAATGAAGAAAAACCTTTTTTGTTTCTGCCATTTCAAAATCTTAAAAGTTTGATATTCTGTTATAATATTTGAAATCTTTAGAGATTGTAGGATTAATTTCATAATTATTATTGATAAAATCAAAACGATTTCAATTCTATAAATAGACAAAATATAATGATTGTAAACTTCGTTAAATAAATTAAGTATATTGAATTTAGTATTTTTTGTAAAGTTTATGTAAGATTCTAGTAAAATATTGGGTTTACACTCTAATTTAATTGTGTTGATTGATTCTTTTTTCAATTCTTGCTTAATGCAAAAAAAAATTAGTAATAGAATCATTTTTGTTGCAACAAAATTATTGAATTCAGTTTTATACTTTTTTATTCCAGATTTTTTTATTTTTTGTTTAATAAAATATAAAAGAGATAAATATACAAAAGAAATATAAATATTGTTATTATGATATAAAAATATTAGAAGAATTCCTCCTAACAACTTTCCTTTTTTTGACAACTCACTCCAAATTAGTATTTGAACCTTGTCTTTTATTGATAAATATTTAACTATTTGAATCTTATTCAAGTTTGAAATTTGTAGTGATAACATTGATTATATTATTATGCATTTTTTAAACAAAAGATGGTATTGTTTGTCTTTTTGTTGTTATACTTTCAGTAGTTTGTTGTTTGTACGTCCTTAGTTCAGTTGGTAGAACGCAGGTTTCCAAAACCTGATGTCGAGGGTTCAAGTCCTTCAGGACGTGTTGAGTTATCAATTCAAATTGTTTTGTTGATAAACTGTGCAAATTGAGGCAAGAATTCAAGCTCAAATGTACCTACTGCTCCATTGCGATGTTTTAGAACAGAAATTTGCGCAAGGCTTTTCTCTTGATTTTTTGTTTCTGGTAGTTTATAGTAATCTTCATTGTGTAACATACAAACTAAATCTGCGTCCTGTTCTATTGAATTGTGTATTACTATATTGTTAGCTATAAAATTGTTAATACTATGCATTTCTATATCATACACGATATTGCTTTCAACTAGATGAATTAAGAGTATTTTTTCAAAAATTTTTGTCAATACAATTGGTTTTCTGGATTTTGTAAAAAAATGTGTTTTGTTGTAACTTAAATAGTTATGTTCTATACTAATAGCTATTTTATCTATTGTGTTAAGTTCATTGCACTTTTTCCACCCTGCTAAACTTTTAAGTTTGTGATTAGCAGTTAATAGAATACTGTATCCACTTTGTGTTACTATTTTATAGATTAATTTTTGTTTGTTGTTTTTTACTTTATTGATAGAGGATAGTACTAAGTGTTTATTAGCGTTTTCGCTGTAAATTGTTAAAAGTTTTTTTTGTGGTAGTTGGTTTATTTGAACTTTACTTAATTTAGTTTCTATTAAACTGTTTTGACTAATACATCCGCTTTCTTTTAAGTCTGATAGAATGGGTCTTTTATTATTGCGTGATTCAACGTTGCGACTTAACTGAGATAATACTATGACTACGATATTGAATTCTCTTGCTAAAATTTTTAATGAACGTGTAATCAGTGACAGTTCTTGGTGTCTGTTTGTATTTTTGTTATTATTGTTTGAAATTAATTGTAAGTAATCTACAATGATTAAACTTAAGTCTTTATTACTTTGTATAAGCTGTTGAACTTTTGCTTTTAATATACTAAAAGTAATATTTGGGGTATCATCAATGTATAATTTTAAACTTGATAAATTTAATGCTGCTGTTTTAATTTTTTTCCATTCAATCGTATTTAATTGCCCAGAACGGAGTTTCTTGATTGCTATTTGAGTTTCGCTACTAATTATTCGGTAGATTAGCTGTTGAGTCGGCATCTCTAGACTAAAAAAAGCTACACTAGTATCTGTAGCTTTAGTAATGTTTGTAGCAATATTTAATGCAAGCGCTGTCTTTCCCATAGCAGGTCTAGACGCAATAATTATAAAATCAGATCTATGAAAACCTGTTGTTATATTGTCAAAATCTTTAAAACCGGATTTTATATTTTTTTCAATTGTGTTATCGTTAATTGTTGATATAAAATCCTCTAACAAATAAGAAATTTTAGAATTTTGCTTGTTAGTCTTATAATGTTTGTTAATTAGATCAAGAAAATTATTTAATTCATAAAAAATTTTGTCTATAGATGTTGATTGGTCTGTAACTAGATTTACCAAAGAAGCACTGTTTTGTATGACACTACGTCTTAAAAACTTGTCTAACAGTAAATGAATATAGTCTTCAAAGCAATTGTTGTCGATTAATTGATTACCTAATTTTTTTATTTCTTTTTCTTCTCCTAAATAATGGATAAGCTTTGTTTTTGTCAGCAAGTCCATTAAAGTTAAGAAATCTATTTTGGTTAACTTTTCATATGCTTTTTCAATGACATCATATATATTTTCATGTTCTTTTCTATAGAATACTTTCGCATTTAAAATGCTAATTGTTTCTTCTAATAATTGAGGATTAGAAATAAGACAAGCTAATACTAGCTTCTCGGCAGTGGCATTGTGTGGTAATTCATTGGGGGTCTCAAATTGGTTCACTATATTTAACTGTGTTGCTGATTTGGAACAATTAACGATATTATACGAATCGATTTATCTGTTCACGAATTAAGTAATCTTATTAACAAATCAAGCTTTTGTTATTAAGCTCTTTTAATTTGTCTTTGATTCTTTCATTGTTGGGACTACCTTGTAAAAAATACTCACATTTTTTTATTGCACTATTATACTTTTTATCTTTCACAAGCTTTTTTACTATTTGAAGTACGCTCTGCTCATTTATTGGGTTAATTTCGAGAGCTTGGCTGTATTTTTGAAAAGCTGTGTTCTCAATCCCCAAATTGTCATAACTTTGTCCCAACAAATAGTAAAGTATGGATAATTCTTTTTCGTCATAATCAAAATTTTTTATTCCAAAATTTAATTCATATATAGCAGCATCAAAAATTTTTCGATATAAATATAAATTAATTAGTTCTAAGTTTTGTTGTTTATTTACTGTTTGTGTTGTTTTTTTTGTTTGTACAGATGATATTTTAATTAGTCTTTCTTCTCTTAAAATTCTTAGTATTTCTTTGGATAAGTAAAATGTAAAAACAAGTAGGAACAAAAACAAGATAATTAAATAAATTGTACTTAAGATTATGCTCATTATATTAAATATTCCTGTATTTGTTAACCAATGTAGCCTATTTATTTCTATTAACTGTTAAGATGTTGGAGTGAGCTGAATCAATATAATTACTTGAATGTTATTTTATTCGTTTTCTGGTAGAATTTGTAATTCTATATATGAGTAAATGTCTTTATATAATTTGATTTTTATATTATACATTCCAATAGTTTTGATGATAGGCATTTCTATGTTTTTCTTTTGAATAGTTTGCTTTGTTATTTTATTTATTACTTCATTAATTTCTTGAGTTGTCACACTGCCAAAAATTAAATTATCTTTTCCAACTGTCTTTTTAATGCTAAATGTTTTTATATTGTTTAACATCTCGGCTATATTTTTCGCTTCATCAATTAACAAAGCTTCTTTTTTTTCTTTATTTAAAATATCTAATTCTACTTTTTTTTGAATTGATGGCGTAACTAAACAAGCTATCCCTTTTGGAACTAAAAAGTTGCGTGCGTAACCTAGTGGTACTTTTGCAATATTTCCCTGAAATCCTAGCTTGCTGACATCTTCTAGTAATAATACTGATATAAATTTTTTTACCATATTAAATTAATATTTTTTTTATTGATTTTGTTAATTGTGTATATATTTTATTTAGCAATCTCTTTATTATCTACTACTACGCATTCTGTTGTTAAAAACATTCCAGCTATCGATGTGGCATTTTGGATTGCAGATCTTGTTACTTTAGCAGGATCTATTATTCCAGCTTGATACATATCCACTAATTTATTTTTTGAAGCATCGTAACCTATATTATAAGGAGAATTTTCTACTTTGTCCATTACTACACTACCATTGTGACCTGCATTTTGTGCTATTCTTCTTACTGGTGCTGTTAATGCTTTAGCAACTATATTCGCTCCAATTAATTCGTCTTCAATTAAATTCTCTTTGCTCCAATTTTCCAGCTCACTGGATATATGTGCTAAAGTGGTACCTCCTCCTGGCACAACACCTTCTTCAATTGCTGCTCTAGTTGCATTAATCGCATCTTCTAGTCTTAGTTTTCTTTCTTTCATTTCAACTTCAGTTGCTGCACCAACTTTTATTACCGCAACTCCACTAGCCAATTTAGCGAGTCTTTGTTGAAGATTTTCTCTTATGTAAGCACTATCGCTGATTTCTATTTGTCTTCTAATTTGATCACATCTTGCTTTTATATTTATTTCATTACCATCTGCTATTATTATAGATGATTCTTTGCCTACTGTTACTTTTCTTGCTGCTCCTAGCATATTTAATTCTATTTTATCAAAGCTAAGACCTAAGTCTTCTGTTATTACTTGTCCTCCGCTTAAAATTGCGATGTCTTCAAGCAAAGCTTTACGGCGGTCACCAAATCCAGGTGCTCTAATAGCTACTACATTTAAAACACCTCTTAATTTATTGACTATTATAGTTGCTAATGCCTCTTTTTCTATGTCGTCAGCAATAATCAATAATGGTTTTCCAGTTTTTGTGATTTTTTCTAATATTGGTACTAGCTCTTGCTGAACAAGTGTGATTTTTTTATCAGTTATGAATATTAAGCAGTTTTCTAAGTTGACTTCCATTTTTTGCATGTCGTTTACGAAATAAGGAGAAATAAAGCCCTTATCTACTTGCATCCCTTCTGTTACTTCTAAGTCAGTAGTAATTGATTTTCCTTCTTCTAATGATATTATTCCTTCTTGCCCAACTTTTTCGATAGCACTGGCTATCATTTTACCAATTTCTTTGTCGTTTCCCGATGAAATTGTTCCTATGTTTTCAATTGCTTCTAGATCTTCAATTGGCTTAGCTATTTCGGTGATTTTGTTGACCACAAATAAAGTTGCTTTTTCTATTCCTTTTTTTATAGCTATTGGGTTACTACCAGCCGTTAAACTTTTTAAGCCTTGTTTTACTAATGCATGAGCCAAAATTGTTGCTGTAGTTGTACCATCCCCTGCAACATCGTTGGTTTTTGATGCTGCTTGTCTAATTAATGAGACTCCAGTGTTCTCTATATGGTCTTCTAACTGAATTTCTTTAGCGATTGTGACACCATCGTTAATAATTTGAGGGGAGCTGTTGTTTTTGCTTAAAACCACATTGCGTCCTTTAGGGCCTAAGGTTACTGAAACGGCTTCTGTTAATATATCCATTCCTGTTTCTAGAGCATGTCTTGCATCCTCTTTATATAGAATCTGTTTTGCCATTGTATTATTTCCTAAGTCTTTAAAAAAATAGTTTTTTATCTAAATTCTAAGTTTAATTTATTTTTTAAAACTTTTTTTATTTTTTCATGTATAAAATCGACTTCTGAAGCTTTTAAAGTTCCAAAATTTGATTTGTAAGATAATCTAAATGAAACACTTCTTGTTCCATCCTCTATATTAGGACCTTTGTATTCATCAAATAATTCAATTTTTTGCAGTATTGTATTGTCTACATTATATATCATTTTTATTATTGAATCTACAGATACGCCTAACGAATCAAGAACTGATATGTCTCGATTGATAACTGGAAAGGTTGAGTAAGGTTTGAATGTGATGTTTGAACTCTGTTTATTTAGATTATATTGTATTAAAAAATTTAAATCTATCTCGAAACAATAAATTGGGAAAGGTATTGCATATTGTTTTCGAATTTTCGGATGAACTTCTCCAAAAATTCCAATCTCTTTTTCTTCTATGATCAAAGTTGCGGACTTTTCATGATGAAAAACAATGCTTTTGTTTTGAATGTTTTTATTCCAATTAATTTTGCTATACATATTTCCCAACAGCAATTCTATTACCCCCTTAGCTTCGAACCAATTCATTTCTCTTAAAGGATTGTTCCAGGAATCTCTTATTAAATTGCTCCCAAATATTCCAGCTACCATCTCTTTTTCAGCAACTTGTGTGCTTTTATTATTTTTTGAAAACACTCTACCTATTTCAAAAGCTTCAAAATTAATATTATTGTTTTTCTGGTTATATTGATATGCAGATAAAAGATTGTCTAGCAAATTACTTCTTAGAGTATTGTATTCTACAACTAAAGGATTTTTTAAATTAACACCATTGTTTTCTTTTTGATTAATAAGTGAATAATGAATGACTTCTGTAAAACCTAAAAAGCGTAGCTTTTCTTTTATTTTATTTATATGATATTGTCTACTATTTTTTTTATATTGTTTTGAAAACTTTGGTAATGACTCTACAAAATTGTTAAATCCATGGATTCTTGCGATTTCTTCTATCAAGTCTATTTCTCTATACAAGTCATGAATTCTGTAAGAAGGGATTTCAACTTTTAAACTTTCTTCTTGTTTTTCTATTATTGAACAACCAATTGAGATCAAGATTTGACTAATATCATTTTTATCAATTGACACAATTCTTTTTTTCGGATTAAAAACTGGTCCTAGAATTGATTCTAATTTATTAAAATTAATTTGGATAGCAGCTTTTTGTTCCATTTTAGAATCAACAACATTATTATAGATTGTACTAATAACAACTTCTGGATGAATTTCTTTCAGTAGTGCTATTGCCTCTAAATATGCAAATTCTAAAGTATTTTTATCAAGCCCTCTTTCATACCTTATGGTAGAATTTGTTCGTATATTCAGCATTTTGGTTGTATTGCGAATAATAGAGGGAGGCGGTATACACCCTTGTAGCAATACATTAGTGGTATTGTTGTTAATTATATATTGTTCTCTTATTTCAACTCCTGTAAAACTTAATGTTTCGGATTTGTAATTAGTTGTAAGTATAGCTTTGTTTGTGTTGTTTGAATCGTTTTTGATTTTAAAATTTACTTGTTCTATAGAATTTGTTGCATAGTTTGGCCAATTTATTACCTCTAACGGTTGTCCCCATTTTAACATTATATAATCGCATACGTCTAAAATACTATTTTTAGGTTCAATATCTGCAGCAATCAATACTCGTTGGACGAAATCAGGAGATTCTTTAAGTTGGATTTTACTAATTATACAAGAAAAATGGGGTATTGGATTTACATCGGAAGAAATAAAATTCGTATTATTATTAAAAATTAAATTTTTCTTTAAATTTTTTATTGTTTCTTTATCTGTATGTTTCCAATTATTGTTTAGAATAGTTTTTATCTCTCGAGCTATTCCTATTATACTAAGTAAATCTGCTCTATTTGGAGTAGAAGAAATGTCAAAAATATCATCTTCTATTTCTAGTATATTTTTTCTAGAAATTTCTTCTACTTCGCATCCAGAGATTGTTAATTTTTCTGCCAGTTCTTGCGGAGTTATATTTTTCAAGTCTACAAACTGGTTTAAACATTTCCAAGAAATTTTCATTGAGTTCCTCTTGCAGATCAATATTTAATGTTGTTCTGATGCTGAATTTATTTACAATTAATTAATTATTAGTATGATTATAGTCATTTATTTTTTAATATTAAAACTAAAAAAGTAAATATAATATGATAGTATAAAAGAAGAAAATAGAGCAAAACAACTAGTTTTCATGATGAAATTATATTATGAAAATTTATATCAGATAAATTCTGCTGTTAGATTATTTTTCTCTATCATTTTTATTAAACATATCAACATTATAACTTATTTGCAATTACTGTAAATGATTGAGTATTGTTTTGAGTTTTAATTTTTGTGTTTGTGTTGTTTTAATATTTATTCAAAAAAAAAAGCTATGCATTTAATTAAGATTGTAAAAAATATATACACTTGTTTAACTATATTTTCTTTGTTTTTATTTATAATTGTTGCAGCCCCTCAAACTTCTGCTTCTTTCCCTATATATGCTCAACAGGCTTATGAAAACCCAAGAGAAGCAACTGGAAAAATTGTTTGTGCTAATTGTCATTTAGCTCAAAAACCTGTTTCAATTGAAGTACCTAAATCTGTTCTTCCTAATACAGTTTTTGAAGCAGCTGTTAAAGTACCTTATGATACTAATCTACGTCAAGTAATAGGAAGTGGACAAAAAGCTGCTTTAAATTTAGGAGCTGTTGTAGTCTTACCAGAAGGTTTTAAGCTTGCTCCTAATGATAGATTAGATGCTGAATTGAAAGAAAAAACTAAGGGAGTTTATATACAAACTTATAGTACAAAGTACGACAATATTCTTGTTGTTGGTCCTATGCCATCGCCTAAAAATAACGAAATTATATTCCCAGTTTTGTCTCCAGATCCTAATACAGACAAAAGTGTACACTTTATTAAATATCCTATTTATGTAGGAGGTAATAGAGGAAGAGGGCAAGTATATCCAAGTGGAGATAAGACTAACAACAACGCTTATCTTTCATTGAACACAGGTAAAATCACGTCAATTGAGTCAGTAGAAAAAGGTGGTTATAATATAAATATAGTAACTCCAGTAGGAGACGAAGTCACAGAAAAAATTCCTGCAGGGCTTGAATTAATCGTCAGTCAAGGACAAAAAGTTTCCTTAGATCAACCATTAACTAAAGATCCTAATGTAGGCGGTTTTGGTCAGACAGAAACAGAAATTGTGTTGCAAAATCCAAATCGAATTAAATTTCTAATTGGTTTTTTCTTCTCCGTTGTTTTAACTCAAGTATTTTTAGTTTTAAAGAAAAAACAATTTGAAAAAGTACAAGCTTCTCAAATGAATTTTTAGAACAACGTATTGACGTCCACTTTTAGAACTTTAACTATTATTAATACTTATCGTTTTATTGTGGACGTTGTTTTTTGTATACATAACTGTATAAAATGAAGCTTTCTTACAATTGTGGAAATATTTATTTTGAATTATGGTATTGTAGGTAGTAGTTAAATAGTTATCATTCAAGGAAATTAAGAAATTAATATGGCAGAGACAATTAATTTACAAATGCCTTCTCCTACATTTGGTGGAAGCACAGGTGGTTGGCTAAGGGCTGCTGAAGTGGAAGAAAAATACGCTATTACGTGGACAGGTAAAAGTGAAACAATTTTTGAAATGCCTACAGGTGGAGCAGCAATTATGCGCGCAGGCGATAATTTATTATATTTGGCTCGTAAAGAGCAATGCTTAGCTTTAGGCACTCAATTAAAAAATACTTTTAAAATTTCTGACTATAAAATTTATAGGATTTTTCCTAGTGGAGAGGTTCAATATTTACATCCTAAAGATGGTGTTTTCCCAGAAAAAGTTAATGCTGGTAGAGAAGGTGTGGGAAATATTGCACATTCTATCGGGAAAAATTTAAATCCTGCGGAAGTAAAATTTACAACAAAAGAAACTTATGATTAATTTCAAGTTTTTTAATTCTCCATAAATTTATTATGGAGAATCAACTTTACACTTTTTCGTTGATAATTATTAGTAATGTAATTAGTTTTAATATTATGATTTCACATCCTGAATTTTGTCCAGTACCAATTGAGCAGCAGCCTCTTCAAGAATACAAATCGTTATTATCTTCTCGTTTTTTTTCTTTACCCAATAAACACTTTAAGAAATATTTGTTAAATTTATTATTAGCGTCAATTGTTTTTTGTACTGCAACTTTTACTATATTTTTTTATGATTTTTGGTTTGGTGATAATAGTGGAAAAATTATATTAAATATTTTCATATTCAACGATCTCTTAATGTTGTCTTTAATTTTACGTCTTTATTTATCTTGGTCGTATGTTGTGAAAAGATTGTTAAGTGCTACTGTTTTTTATGAAGAATCTGGTTGGTATGATGGTCAGATCTGGGTCAAACCATCTGAAATGTTAATACGGGATAGATTAATGGCAATCAATCAAGGAGTTCCATTAGTAAAACAAGTAAAGTTATCTTTTTTAATTTTTTGTCTTAAACTAATAATTGAAGGCATAATTTCAACTACTTTTTTCTAACAAAATTTTCTCTGAAATTTTATATGTGTTATCATTGCTATATGCGCGGAGTAGAGCAGCCTGGTAGCTCGTCGGGCTCATAACCCGAAGGTCAATGGTTCAAATCCATTCTCCGCTATTTAATTCGCGGAATAGTAATTCTTATGTCTTATTTTATTTATATATAACATACAATTAGAATCTTTCATCCGACATGAAGGTATTTGATTTTACTTCTAATAGGATGAACTTTATCCTATTAGAAGTATTAAGAGACGATATTTACTACAAATTAATCACAACTACAATTTGTGTATTCATTTTAAAAAAAGAGTTTTTGTTTTTGCTTGAATATGAAAACTACCTTGTTTTTATGTAGTTTGATAATGGAGTTTTTTTTATATTTGTTGAAGTAATTAAATGTATGCGTTTTAAGATAAAATGATTATTAAAATGCTCTATTTATTTTGTTAAGTTTTTAAAAGTATAACTTATGAAGGAACTAGTTCTAGACGTTTACCTAACAATACTGTTACTTGTCCTTCTTCGTCTAAATCTACAACAGCACTATCTCCTGCTTTAATTTTTTCAGATAATACTTCTTCAGCTAGGCTATCTTCTAATAGACGCATTACAGCACGTCTTAAAGGTCTGGCTCCATAGCTTGGATTGTATCCTTCTTCTACTAGTCGATTTTTAAATCTTTCAGTTACGTCTAATTGTATATTTTTTTGTTTTAGTCGCTCGAAAACCTCTTTTAGCATCAAATCTGCTATTTCTCGTACTTCGTCTTTTGTTAATTGACGGAAAACGATTATTTCATCCAAGCGATTTAAGAACTCTGGCCTAAAGTATTGTTTTAATTCTTCATTTACTAAAGTTTTTATTCTTCCATATTGAGACTCTGTTTGATTTTCTGAAAGTTCGAAACCTAAACTCCCCCCTCCTTTTTCAATTACTTTAGAACCGATATTTGAGGTCATGATTAAGAGAGTGTTTTTAAAGTTGACTGTTCTACCTTTAGCATCAGTTAAACGTCCATCTTCTAAAATCTGTAGAAGAAGATTGAATATATCTGGATGAGCTTTTTCAATTTCATCAAATAATATTACGGTGTAAGGACGTTTTCTTACCGCTTCAGTTAAATACCCTCCCTCACTATATCCAACATAACCAGGTGGAGATCCTATAATTTTGGAGACAGTATGTCTTTCCATATATTCAGACATGTCTAAACGAATCATAGCTTCTTCTGAACCAAAAAAGTAAGAAGCAAGTGATTTTGTCAATTCTGTTTTACCAACTCCAGTTGGTCCTGAAAAGATAAAGCTGGCAATGGGGCGTGTAGGATTTTTTAGGCCAACTCGTGCTCGTCTTATTGCTTTAGATACTGCCGCAACGGCTTCTTCTTGCCCAATAATACGGTTGTGTAAAGTTTCTTCCATGTGTAACAGTTTTTCAGCTTCGCTTTTTGTTAACTTAGTTACAGGTATTCCAGTCCAGGAAGCTACTATTGCAGCAATATCCTCTTCATTAACTGTCGGGTCTTCTATATCTCTTACAGGTTCTGTTTTTTTACTTTGTGCAATGGCAGCTATTTGTGCCTTAATCTCCATTTCTCTTACTCTATACTGTTCGGCTTTTTCGTATTTTTGGGATCTTATAGCTTCGTCTTTTGTTTTCAGTACTTTTCTTAATTCTTTGTCTAATTCTCTTGCCGCTGGTGGTAGCTGTGAATTTAGTAATCTAACTCTAGAACCTGCTTCATCTACTAAATCTATCGCTTTATCTGGCAAGAATCGATCAGATATGTATTGATCAGCATATTTTGCTGCTGCTGCTAAAGCTTTGTCTGTTATTCTTAGTTGATGATGCTGTTCATATCGGTCTCTTAAACCAAATAGAATTTCAATTGTTTCTTCAACTGAAGGTTCTCCAACCATTACAGGCTGAAATCTTCTTTCTAAAGCAGCATCTTTTTCAATATGTTTACGGTATTCTTCAACAGTTGTAGCACCAATACACTGTAGCTCTCCTCTTGCTAGTGCGGGTTTTAGTAAATTGGCTGCATCTATGGCTCCTTCAGCAGCACCTGCCCCGATTAAAGTATGAACTTCATCAATTACTAAAATAACATTATTAGCAACTTTGATTTCATCCATAATTCTCTTCAATCTTTCTTCGAATTCTCCTCTATATTTAGTTCCTGCTACTAAAAGCCCGACATCTAAAGTGATAACAAATTTATCTTCTAATATAGGGGGAACATCTCTTGTAATAATTCGTTGAGCTAGTCCTTCAGCGATAGCTGTTTTACCAACTCCAGGTTCTCCTATAAGAACTGGATTATTTTTTGTTCTACGTCCTAGAATTTGTACAACTCTTTCGATTTCTTTTTGTCTACCGACTACAGGATCTAATATACCTTCAGCAGCCATTTGAGTTAAATTGGAACCGAATTCTTCTAAAGTTGGGGTTTTGCTTCTAGTTTGATTCCCACCATTGTTACCGCCAGAAGATTCGGAATTTTCACCTAACATTTGAATTACTTCTGCTCTAATTGAGGAAACGTTTACTCCTAAGTTTTCTAAGACTCTAGCTGCAACTCCTTCGCCTTCTCTTACTAACCCCATCAAGAGATGTTCAGTACCAATATAATTATGACCTAGCTGTCTTGCTTCCTCTAATGATTGGAATAGTTTTAATTTGAACTTTCCTGAAAAACTGTAAGAAACAATTTGTGTTATACAGCTTAAAATATTGCATGATTTAACAATTTTTTTAGTATAGTAAAGTTAAACTAAACTTCTATTATCAACTCTGATTTTTTTATCAGTTAACTAAGAAAAATTATTTAATATATTTAGAAAATTAAAGTCTCGTTATTTTTGGATTTATAAATAAGTAATTATAACTTGATTTATACTATCTTTGGGTATTTTGATTTTTTAAGACATGTTTTATTTCTATACTTTTATTAAATGTATTTTGACTTAAATCGTTCAACATAATTCTAATACTCTTTTTGCTCGAGGTGTAAATGGTATTTCTACAGCAACAAAGCCGGAACCTCTACCTATTATTTTTTCGACTTCTATTCTTGCATCTTTTAAATTTACATTCATAGACTTAAGAACTTGAGCAGCAATTCCAGTCCCCTCTCCTATCAGTCCTAGAAGGATTTGTTCTGTTCCAACAAAATTATGACCAAGACGCCGTGCTTCTTCTTGAGCTAGCATTATTACTTTGATAGCTTTTTCGGTAAAGCGCTCAAACATCGGACCTTTTTTATTAAATTGTTGTACCTTCTATATACACAATGATAACATAATTAAACTTGCTTTTTCTATCTATTCTGGCTGCTTATTTTGGCTCTAGTTATGCCATTTTTGATTGACTTGAAAATTTCTTTGTAATTTTTATATATATTCATTGTATAATAAAATCATGTTTTGGGGTGTCGCCAAGCGGTAAGGCAGCGGACTTTGACTCCGCCATTCGCAGGTTCGAATCCTCCCACCCCAGTTCTAAAGATTACTTCTATTTCACAATTGTTTTTCGGGTTATAATTAAAAACGAGTAAAACATCGACCTGTTAAAAAGTCGGCATATTTATTATATTGTTGTATTTAGTTAATTGACAAATGTAAATAATTTTAACATTGAAAAATAGTGATTAAATCAATTAGAAAACTGTGGAGTAATATTACTCTTCAAACACGATTAACGGTTATATCAACTTTTTGTGTTTCACTTATTATGAGTAGTTTGAGTTTTTGGGCTTTGAATAGTATAAAAGAAGAAACTAAAATTACAGACAGACATTTTGTTCAAGATTTTAGCTTGCTGCTTACTACGAATGTAATTCCTTTAATTGAAGATGGCTTATATGAAAATTTGGTAAGTGTATCACAGCGTTTTTATTCTAGCACTTCCAGTATTCGCTATATCATATATCTTGATTCGGAAGGAGAAATTTATTTTAGTATTCCTGTATTTAATCAGCGTCAATTATTTACTTATGACTATGATTATTTCTTGTCTTTTAAAGACTCTAATCCTAAAGAAAAATCTGTTTTTGTACTTAAAAAACAATACGAGAACTATCATCAACAAGAGTTATTGGAAGTCACGAATATTTTTTTAGACTTATATAGTCATAATAAAAACCTTGGTTTTTTAATTTTAGGGTTAAATCCTAATCCTACTATTGTTAATTCGTCTCAATTGACAAGAAACTTGAGTGTTATTATTTTCTTATCTATATGGTTAATAGTAATTATGGGAGTAGTTTTTAATACTTTAACAATTACTAGGCCTATTAATGAATTATTATTAGGAGTAAAAAATATTGCTGCTGGCAAGTTTTATAAAAGAATCAATTTACCATTTGGAGGAGAACTTGGAGAATTGATTGAAAGTTTCAATGAAATGGCTAAAAAACTACAAACATATCAAGAACAAAATTTAGAAGAGCTTACAGGTGAAAAGACTAAATTGGAAGTGTTAGTATCAAGAATAGCTGATGGAGCTATTTTACTGGACACAGAACTTCGTATAGTGTTAATCAATCCTACGGCTATTAAAGCTTTAAACTTAGAAAATATTCCAGTAATGGGGCAAAAAATTATAGATTATCTACCACATAAAATTAATGGAAAATTAATTGCTTTGATAGAAAAACTGGTAAAACCTTCTGGTAAAGTTGAGAGTACTTTTAATACTCAAGAGCCGGGCATTGGAGTTTATCCTCTCAATCAGAAAACCATTAGAATTTTATTAAACCCTGTTGTGAATCCGAACCGTAATTCTATCAAAGGAATTGTTATGACTATTCAGGATATAACGAAAGAAACTCAACTCAATGAAGCGCAGAATAAGTTTATTAGTAATGTTTCTCATGAATTAAGAACACCTCTTTTCAATATATTGTCATTTCTTGAAACTTTGTATGAATATAATGATAGTTTAAGTAAAAAACAAAAGTTAGAATTCTTAGATATTGCAAATAAAGAAACAAAACGTTTGACTCGATTAGTTAATGATGTCTTGGATTTGTCTCGTCTTGAGTCTGATAGACTTTACAATTTCGAGTATATTGATTTAAGTGTTATTATAGAACAGGTAATCCGTTCTTATCAGCTAACTTTTAAAGAAAAGATTGTTATCGTAAAAGTTGAAATAGAGTCTAAAATCCCTAGAATCTACGGAAATTATGATTTAATTTTACAATCTATACTTAATTTAGTTGGCAATGCATTAAAATTTACACATACTAGAGGTATTATATCTATCAGGTTATTTAGAATTAATTTTTCACGAAATATTCCTCGGACAGAAAAAAAAGTAAGAATTGAGGTTTCTGATACAGGTATAGGCATTCAGAATGAACAGGCGAAAAAAATTTTTGATAGATTCCTAAGAATTGAAAATTCTACTCACACTTTACAAGGGACAGGTTTAGGACTCGCCATTGTTAAAAATTGTATTAATAAACATAAAAGTAATATCCTCTTAAGAAGCGAATCTAATAATGGTAGTACTTTTTGGTTTGATTTGTGATTAAAAAAAAATGTTACATTTTTTTAGAAAACATCCTTTATTTTCTAATTCGCATTTATTCTAGAATTATCAAGTAAATTATTATAGGTTAAAAAAATTATGACAGCTATTTACTTACCTTCTATTTTAGTCCCTTTAGTTGGTCTTATTTTCCCTGCTATTAGCATGGCTCTTCTTTTTATATATATAGAGCAAGAAGAAATTGCTTAGACCATTTTTTTTTAATTGTTTGTCTTTATAAAATAATGAATTTGGAGCAATACGTTCAACAGTATTTATTGTTTGAATGTATTTCTCCATTTGTTTTTTTTGAATCTTTATTTCAATTATTTTGATTTCTTTTTTTCGATGATTGTTTAAATTTATTATATTGGTGAGCGAATATAGTTTTAACTTACTTAAATATGTATTATATTAGGAGAGAGAGGGATTCGAACCCTCGTTAAGATTTCTCTTAAACAGCATTTCCAATGCTGCGCCTTAGACCGCTCGGCCACCTCTCCGCTATTTAATTAATAAAAAAAATTATGCTGAAAGCATAATTTTTTTTTGTTAACTTAGTACATTAATTGCATAATCTAGGTAAGCATTCGCTTCGCTAGCAGCTTGCCCTGATAAGCCATGGCTTCCTTTTATATGTTGTAATGCTTCTACATACCAACTTGGAGATAAGTCGAAACTGCGATTAATTTCTTCTAATCCAGCAACTAAATATTCATCCATTGGACCAGTTCCACCAACAACTAAACAATACGTAGTCATACGAAGATAGTAGCCAATATCTCTAGCACACTTTGCTTTTCCGATTGCGCTAGAAGCATATGTTGGTCCAGGCATTTGAGTTGTAAATGGGTATTTGCTGTATACAGCTTGTGCTGCCCCTGTTATTAGTCTTTGTGCGTTTCCAGTTAAAGATTTTGCAGCTAATAAACTTGCTGCAGCACGTTGGTAGCGTCCATTCACTGCTTGTAGTTCTGTGTTGCTTAGAAAACGGCCTTGGCTGTCTGCAGCAGCAATAGCTTCTGTAATTGGAGTCTTCATGAAATTTACCTACTTAAAATAATATTTTTAAACGATTTAATATTGATGATTCTTGATAAATTAGACAACAGATACTGCTGCTCTATCAAAGTAGCTTGCAAGTTCTGAAGCAAGAGCGCTACAATCTCCTAGAGGAGTCCCTGCAACATCATTTGCTAATGCAACTGAAGCTTCTTTCATTTTTTGTATTGCAACTGCAACAGAAGATCCTGGTGTTCCTAAAGCTTGGTATGTTTCTCTTAAACCATTTAAACATCTGTCATCTAAAACGCTCGAATCTCCAGCAATCATTGCATAACTAACATAACGAAGTACAATTTCCATGTCTCTTAAACAAGCAGCCATTCTTCTGCTTGTATAAGCATTTCCACCTGGTTGAATTAATTGTGGTTGTTCAGAGAATAAAGCTCTAGCAGAGTTAGTCACTATTGCAGAAGCATTAGAATTAATTTTATTAACAACATCTAAGCGTTTGTTACCTTCTGCAACCATAGCTGAAAGTCCGTCTATTTGACTACCGCTTAGGAATTCTCCTCTAGCATCAGCTTGAGCAACAACTTTAGCAAATGCATCTAGCATAAATTTTGTCTCCTTGAATTTTGGAAAATGAAATCTGTTTAGGTATTAATCACTTTAAATTTATTATTATGGAATCGTTTTATAATAATTAAATAAAAGCAATTTTTTTGTCCTAAAAGTTTAAGAGTAATATTCTTATTTGCATAAAAATACAAGAAAAATAGCTAATAAAGTTTTAGGTAGATTTAGCTACTAGCGATATAAAAATTCTTAAACTGATCTTAATATATAATTCTATATTAAAAATGGTTGCGTTAATTTAAAAAATGTTAAGTTGTTAAGCAGCTATACTATTTTTTAGCTATAAACTAAATAGTCTGCTACGTAAGATGTCTTCAGCCTCGATTGTAACTAGATCAGCTTTTGTTAAAATTTTTCCACTACTAGAAAACATTCTGTTGGCTTGTCTCATTCTTGCCCTATCTATAGCATTTTTTATGCTTCTAGCATTAGCAAAATGAGGTTGAGCGGTTCTTCTATCAATATAGTCTAATAATACAGATTCTGCTTCTGCTGTGAAACGATATTGTTGTTCTTTTAACATCATTTTCCCAATTGTTACTAATTCTGCAGGTGTATAGTCTGGGAAATTTACATGATTGGCTACCCTCGAAGATAAACCTGGGTTAGATGCATAGAACTTATCCATCTTTTCTTTATAACCTGCGAAAATTACTACTAAGTCATGACGCTGGTTTTCCATTACTTGTAACAAAATTTCTATTGCTTCTGCACCATAATCTCTTTCGTTATCTGGTTTGTATAAATAATAGGCTTCATCAATAAATAAGACTCCCCCCATTGCTTGTTTTAGTACTTCTTTTGTTTTTGGGGCGGTATGACCAATGTATTGTCCTACAAGATCATCTCTAGTAACAGTTAATAGATGACCCTTTTTTATATATCCTAGTCTATGCAAAATATTAGCCATTTTCATTGCTACGGCAGTTTTTCCAGTTCCAGGACTGCCAGTGAAAGACATATGTAGTCCAGGACTACCAGATTCAAGACCTAATTGCTTTCTTAGTCTGTCTACAAGTAGTAAAGCGGCTATTTCTTTAATTCTTGTTTTTACTGGAACTAAGCCTATTAACTCTTCATCTAATCGATCTAACACTTCTTGTATTTGTGTTTTGTTGTATTCTTCTTGTAAATTAACAAGAGTGTCTGCGGAAAGTTTCTTCTCTAGTGTATTCATTAATATTTTTTATTTTTTAAATTTTTTTTTAAGCAAAATACTCAATAAAGGCATTAATTACCTTTACTGAGTATTTTGTTGATTAATTAGTAACGATGATTTTCTGGTTTTTCAGTAGCGTAGCTATGTACTGTGTATCTGATAAGACGTCCATCTGCTTCTTGACGATCTAATCTGAAGCCAGGTTCTGAAGAAGGTCTATTCACGATGAAAGATAGACAACAACTCTCAACACCTCTACTGTTATCAAAAGCATTAATTTTGATGTAGTAGTCTGGCTTAGATTTTCTGCAAGAATCTAATTCATATTTTACAGCAGCTGCATCTTTAATATCGAATAAAGGCAGTCCCCATAATTCCCAGTAAGAATTTCTTGGGTGTGCTTCATCTGTATATTCGATGTTAATTGCCCATCCATGTGCGATAGCATACTCAATTTGTCTTATAATTTGTTCGTCTGTTAAGTCCGGAAGGAAAGAAAAAGTTCCTTGTGTAAGTCTCACGATTTCGTGCTCCTATTATGCTAAAGTCAATATATTAGTTGTTTAAAATAAATTAAACGTTTGCTGTGCTAGTTGGTACAAAGTCAGCAGTATCTGTAGAAGTGTAGTTGAAAGAAATATCTTTCCATAGATCTAGAGCTGTTTGTAGAGGACCACAAGTTTTAGCAGCATCTTTTAAGATTTGAGGACCTTCAGCTAAGTAGTCACGTCCTTCGTTACGAGCTAGAACCATACATTCTAGAGCAACACGATTTGCCGTAGCACCAGCTTGAATACCATCTGGGTGTCCAATTGTACCACCACCAAACTGTAATACAACATCATCACCTAAGTAATGAATAAGTTGGTGCATTTGACCTGCGTGGATACCACCAGAAGCAACTGGCATCACTTTACGTAGAGAAGCAAAATCTTGATCGAAGAAAATACCTTCAGGTAAATTGATGTCTAGAATAGGAAGAAGTAAAGTGTTGTAGAAACCTTTAATCATCAAAGGATCACCTTCCAGTTTACCAACAACTGTTCCTGCGTGAATATGGTCAACACCAGCCATACGCATCCACTTACAAATTACACGGAAATTCATACCATGATTTTTTTGGCGAGAGTAAGTAGAGTTACCTGCTCTGTGTAAGTGAAGAATCATGTCATGTTTGCGCGCCCATTTACCCATAGTCTGGATTGCTGTGTAACCAATTACAAGGTCAATCATGCAAATGATACTGCCAACTTCTTTAGAGAATTCAGCTCTTTCATACATGTCTTCCATTGTACCAGCTGTAACGTTTAGGTAATGACCTTTTACTTCACCTGTTGCAGCAACTGAACGGTTAACACCTTCCATTGCGAATAAGTAACGTTCTCTCCAACGCATAAATGGTTGAGAGTTAATGTTTTCGTCATCTTTTAGGAAGTCTAGACCACCTTTTAGACCTTCGTAAAGAACTCGTCCGTAGTTTTTACCAGATAAACCTAGTTTTGGTTTTACTGTAGCACCTAGTAAAGGACGTCCAAAGTTGTTCATACGTTCACGTTCTACGACAACACCTGTTGCAGGACCTTGGAAAGTTTTTAGGTAAGCAACTGGTAAGCGCATGTCTTCTAGACGTAGAGCTTTAACAGCCTTGAAACCAAAAACGTTACCAATAATAGATGCTGTTAAGTTAGCAATAGAACCTTCTTCAAATAAATCAATATCATAAGCGATGTAAGCAAAATATTGATCATCAGTATTAGGTACTGGATCTACTCTGTAAGCTTTTGCACGATATAAATCACAAGCTGTTAATAGATCAGTCCATACAACTGTCCATGTAGCTGTAGAAGATTCCCCTGCAACCGCAGCAGCAGCTTCAATTGGATCAACACCTGGTTGAGGAGTGATACGGAACAGAGCTAAAACATCTGTTTCTTTAATTGAATAATCTGGATCCCAGTAACCCATTTTTGCGTAAGGGATTACACCAGATTCGTAGCGTTCGTTTTTAATCCTAGTCCGTTCTTCTACGGATTGAGACATGCATTCCTCCTTTAGTTCAAGGCAATTTATTTTGGCCTTATCAAAGACTATATTTTGATTTTGTTAGAATTTGTAAATTCTAGCAGAATCCGTATGGTAGTTATAGGATTAATTATTTCCTTAACCTTAACCTTAGTAAACAATCTATCATTATATTAGTATCACTTAATCAACTCTTTATTTATCATAGAGATAAGTTTTTTTAATGTTTGTTGAAATATTACAATTCGGTTATATACTTTTCTTTTTTCTAAATTTGACGATATATTGTTTTTATTAAGGGATTTTATGATATTTTTTTTTTATATGTCTATTGCAACACAAATTAGTGATGTTATTTTTAGTTAGTTTGTTTGATTGGATTGTCTAAATGTATTTTATGATTTGGTTGAAGAATAGGATTAATTTATTACCTAAATAAGTGAATTAAGCTATTACCACCATTTTGATTTGTCGGGGAATATTTTAATTTAATTAGCGTTACATTAAATTTAATTGAGAAAAGATCTGCAATTCTTCTATTTTTAACAAATTCAAGCTATTTATTTTGGAGAAATTAATGTTTTCTGGGCTGTACAATGTGTTTTATAGTTGTTTTAAGCCATAAGCACAAAACTGCTTGTATGGTTTTTGAAAGATATTAAGTAATTTCTGCTTCGTTTAAGCAAGAAGTTTTAGATAATCCTGTAGAATTGATTATGTTTTCAATATTATAGAAATTGGAATATTGTAATGATATATGTGAATATAATATAAGTTTTGTAATTTGTTCGAGAAAAAATAAGGAGCAGGTCGATTTTTTTATTTATATTGCGAATAAATTTATCTATTAATTTATCAGAATATTCATTAAATATCTTGTATCTTAATATTAAAGAAAACAAAAAGATATATTTTTCACTACTGATTTGAGTTTTTTAACTATATAATATATTCGATATCTTATTATATAAATAGCTGTATGTATCTAAATATACTTGTGTAGTTATGTAAAAAATTTTCATATAAATTTATTTTATCCAGTATTAGTTGATTTCTGGGCTCCATGGTGTGGACCTTGGTGAAAAAAATAGAAAAATTAAACTATGTGTTTAATTACTGAAAAAGTCTAATTAATATAATTTTTCTAAGACTAAACGCGATTATTATTTAGTAGTGGAGATAAATAGTTGATGAGGTTGCTATTATTTTTGATAACTATCCTAGAAATAGCAAGTCTAAGATTTAAATAGTAATAATTAGTAAAATATTAAAAATTTTTATTTGAATTATAAAAAAAAGATTAAGTTGGGATTAATTAACAGAATATTGTTGTTGTATTTTTGAGCTTCAAGTATAACTTTAGTTGTATTTTTAAGCTATACGATACTACAGTTTTCTATATAGTTTAGAAGAAAAAATTTTTCCTTTTATGAAATTTATTTCAATTAGAATGGTAGGACCAGTTGTTGATGAAATAGCTGAAGAATATAGTGAATTAATAAAGGTTGTTGTGAGTAAATTGATTTATATTGATAATTGACAAATTAGTTTAGAATTGTTTTTTTGTAAATAGGATTATTTAATATCGCAAATTTATGTATTTTGTTTAGGGATTGTATAAAAAAAATGAATTAAGCTTAGTTCAATAATTTAACAACAATTTGTTTTTGGCTTATTACTTTCAACTAATAAAAACATTAAATCTAAATTTACAAATTTTCAATATAAAACATTTATTGAAATTTGATTGAATAACAAAGACAATAATTTACTTTTTAGAGTAAAATATTAAGCTAAGCTTGTAAAAATACAAACATTTAGTTTTTTAACAGACATCAAATAGTTTTACTTGTCTATTTTTTAAAATTAATACCGACGAAAATCCTAGCGTTGTTACAGAATATAGTATTCGTAGTATTCCTACGTATAACCACTGTTTAAGCCCAAAATCACTTAAATGTTTTACTGTGTATTTTTTTAAACAACATTTAAATATTAATTTAAATTGAGTAGGACAAACATTTCTAAAAATTTCGAAGTTGTATGCATTTAAAACTTGTCTTAATTTGGTTTTTAAACAAGATTACAAAAAACTATTTTTTTGTATAGATATTTTAGAGTGTAAAGAAATAATAATATCTTCAGTCAATTTATTATTGACTTAACATCTTTAAAAAAGTAGACTACAATTTAAGTAATTTGGAGTCTATTTAAGCTATAATATATCTAAATTTGCTTTATAGTTTATTATGAAGAGTATATTTCTCTATCAAATTTTAATGATATTTAAAAGTGGTAAGCGTGTTGATACTGTTATTGGAGCTGTTCCAAAGTCAACATTAGCAACTACTTTAGAAAAATATATTAATTAATATTATATAAAAATATGTCAAGAACATGCAATATTACTGGTAAAAAAGCAAATAATGGATATGCAGTATCACATTCGCATAGAAGAACAAAGAAAAAACAGAATGTGAACTTACAATCTAAGAGGTTATGGAATTCTAAATACAAATGTTGGCAAAAAGTAAAATTATCAACAAAAGCAATAAAAAAGTTTATTGTTTGCTAAATTAGTGTCAATATATATAGTTATAATTATTTTCACAGCATTTTCTCAAAGCAATTAATGCTGTGAATTTGATTTGTAATAAACATTGTCTGTATTTGTGTTATCATTAGGTTGTAGGCGGTTTGCTAGTATAGCTCAATTGGTAGAGCAACTGATTTGTAATCAGTAGGTTAAGGGTTCAAGTCCCCTTACTAGCTTTATTTGAAATTACGTTTTAATGTGGTAATATTAATTAAAGAAAAAAAGGCGGTATGGCCAAGTGGTAAGGCAGAGGATTGCAAATCCTTTACCCCCAGTTCGAATCTGGGTGCCGCCTTCTTCCTAATTTTAATTGTTATTTATAAACTTATAAAACCTTGGGGATGTGGTGGAATGGTAGACACGACAGACTTAAAATCTGTTGATTTTAAAAGATCGTGAGGGTTCAAGTCCCTCCATCCCCAATTAAAGTAGTGACTTATGATTTAGTTGCAATTGTGTTGTTTACCATGTTACAAATAATTATATAAACTTTGATTTTTGTTATTAGTAGTTTGTGGTTAGTGATTATTGTACGTTTAAATGTTTTATGAAAATTTTGCAAAAAATTACAAATTTTGAATTTTGTTTGAAATCTTTTGCGCTATCAAGACCAATTTTAGTTTTTACACATAATTGATAGGAAAATAATTTTGAATAGTGGAAATATTAATTTGGTGAAACCAGAAAAAGATGACTATTTTTTTAAGCAAATTGCTATTATTTTTATAAGACTTGAGTTTAATTTTCGATCTAAGTGTGAAAATTCAACTTCTATTCCGTTGCCAATAGATTGTTTAAATTTTTCGTCAAAACAAAAAATATTTAATATAGTAGTGAAGCAATTAGAATATCAAACTCTACAGATTCTTGATCAATCCGTTATATCTTTTTCTTCAAAGCTTACATTGTCAATGTTGAAGACTATTGTGAGCAATTCAATATTTGAATTTCTTGAGTTAGATACTTCTACACACTTTAATAAAAGTTTGGCAGAAAATTTCACAAATTATTTTTCAATGTGTGATTTATTATTATGGCATTATATTATTGAATACTTTATATTTGGTGATTTACGACGTTTGTGTTCTCAAAAATCAATAAAAATTTCTAAATTTTTGATAGAAGAGCAACTTCTTGTTATTCTAACTAGTTTCGTGATTAAAATTTCCAATTTGGTTGTTTATCATATATTGAATTATGATTCTGATTTATATATAGAGAAAATATTAAAATCATTATATTTAAAACAGTATTTGTCTGCTCGTTCTTTAACTAATTTAAAGAATAATTTACTAATATTTAATTTTTTAGATTTTTACGTATATTCTCCAAAATCTGTATATGAAAATAAATATTTAGTGTGGACTATAATTTCAGGTTCAGTAAGTAGTAAATATATCTATTGTGACAGAAAAAAAGAATTAGAGTTTTTATGTAAACCTCAAATATTTATAGTTTTTTTGTTAGAACTGCAAGATCTATTATTCCCTAAATTTCAAAGCTTTGTTTATTTAGTTGGGAAAAGTTTAGTGTACCTAACTTCGTACTTTGTTAGTACATTATTGGGGATACTTTTAAATAATTTTCCTGATTAACAATTCTATAAATAATACTATTTGTATTTTTATTATTCAGTTTGTCTAAAAACCAATATCGTTTGTAATCATTTTTAATATAATACTTTATATAAGTTTTTTCGATTATAATAAGCAAATAACACTCAAATTAACGGCTCTTATTATCTAGTTAGCAGTTAATTACTTTTTTGTGTTACAGTTTACCTTTTTTAACTACTAAGTTTAAATTAATGGATAAAATTGATTTTATCAATAATATTAACTATGTCTCATTTTTCAAAAATAAAAACTACGATTCGCGATATAGAGATGTTAAAATTAGCTTTGACAGATCTAGGGTTGAATTTTGATGCTAAAATACAAACAATAAAAGGATATCAAAATCAACAAGTTGATGCTGAATTAGTTATTAAACAAGTAAACAATTATGATTTTGGTTTTACTTGGAATGGTCGAGAATACGAATTAATTGTTGATGCTCAGTTTTGGAATCAACCTTGGTCTGTAGATTGTTTTTTAGAAAAACTAATGCAGGCTTATGCTTACAATTCAATTTCTAAGCAAGGATATAATTCTGGTTTTGAAAAATTAGAGAAAAAAGTAGCTGACAATGGGGCTATAAAATTGACATTTCAGCGGTGGATTAATTAAATTTGTTGATTTTACTAATCATTCTATTATAAAAGGTTTTATTGATATGTTATTTGGTTATTTGTTATTCATGGGCGTGTTTTTTGCTCTATCGTTAGGTCTTTACTTTTCTTTGAAAACAATTAAATTGATTTAATTGTTTTAGTCAAAAACAACATGGCATTCTAATAATGTATTACTAGAATGCCATGTTGTTTTTGACTAAGAATAAACTCTACAAACAATTATGTTGATACTGTGCTAGCAGCCTGAACTCTTGCTCTAGCTTTTCTTACGTTTTGAGTCATTTCAATTTTTGATTTTGGAGATTCTGCTTGGTTTAAATCTTCAATAGCTTTATCTAAATTTTGTTGTGCTGTTTGTAGATCTATTTGAGAAGCTTCTTCTGCTCCGTTGACAAGGATTGTCAACTCATTATTTTCTACTTCTGCAAACCCTCCCATAAGTACAATCGGTATCCATTCTTTATCAATTCTAACTCGCATAACCCCTATATCTAAAGCAGTTAATAAAGGGGCGTGTCCTGTCAAAATGCCTAATTGCCCTGTACTGCTAGGCAAAATCACTTCTTCTGCTTTAGCATCCCACACAGTTCTGTCTGGTGCAATTACTTGAATATTGAAAACCATTATAAAAATTATCCTTTCATACTGTTAGCTTTTTCAATAGCCTCATCAATGTTACCAACAAGATAGAATGCTTGTTCAGGTAAATCGTCTAGTTCTCCTCCTAAAATCATTTGGAAACCTTTGATTGCGTCGGCTAAGGATACATACTTTCCTGGAGAACCTGTAAATACTTCTGCGACAAAGAATGGTTGAGATAGAAATCTCTCAATTTTTCTAGCACGAGCAACTGTTGCTCGGTCTTCCTCTGATAATTCATCTAAGCCTAGAATAGCAATAATATCTTGTAATTCTTTATATCTTTGCAGTGTAGATTTTACTTGTTGAGCAGTCGTATAGTGTTCTTGTCCTACAATTCCAGGTTGTAACATAGTTGAGGTTGAATCTAGTGGGTCAACAGCTGGATAGATTCCTTTTGCGGCCAAATTTCTAGATAATACTGTTGTTGCATCTAAATGTGCGAAAGTCGTTGCGGGAGCTGGATCTGTTAAATCATCAGCTGGTACATAAACAGCTTGGATAGATGTGATAGAACCTTCTGTTGTTGATGTTATTCGTTCTTGTAAGGCTCCCATTTCTGTTGCTAATGTTGGCTGATATCCTACTGCAGAAGGCATTCTTCCCAATAAAGCAGAAACTTCAGATCCAGCTTGAACGAAACGAAAAATGTTATCTATGAATAATAAGACGTCTTGTTTATTAATGTCTCTAAAGTATTCGGCCATCGTCAGAGCTGTTAAACCTACTCTCATACGCGCACCTGGTGGTTCGTTCATTTGACCGTATACTAATGCTACTTTAGAATCAGTCAGATTCTCCTCATTGATAACTTTTGATTCTTTCATTTCCATGTATAAGTCATTTCCTTCCCGGGTTCTTTCTCCCACACCTCCGAAGACGGATACACCCCCATGAGCTTTTGCGATATTGTTAATTAATTCCATAATAAGTACTGTTTTTCCTACACCAGCACCGCCAAACAATCCAATTTTTCCACCTCTTCTATAGGGAGCTAATAAGTCTACAACTTTAATACCGGTTTCAAAGATTGATGGTTTAGTTTCAAGTTGAGTAAACAATGGAGCTGCTCTATGAATAGGTAAGCTGTCTTTACTAACAACATCTCCTAAATTATCAACAGGTTCTCCAAGCACATTGAAAATTCTTCCTAATGTAGGAGTTCCTACAGGTACACTGATTGGAGCTCCAGTGTCAATTACTTCTACTCCTCTTTTCAATCCATCAGTAGAACTCATTGCTACGGCTCTAACTTTGTTGTCTCCTAATAATTGTTGTACTTCACAAGTTATAATAGTGTTGTCATATTTTACGGTTACTGCATTGAAAACTTTTGGTAGCTGTCCTGAAGCAAACTCAATATCAAGAACAGGACCAATAATTTGAACTACTGTTCCAATATTTTTAGTAGTACTAACCATATTTTGATTTTGTATTTCTTAATTATAGTCAATAGACAAAATTTCAATTATTTGATTCGCATTTTTATGCTAAAAAGTGTAAAATCAACACAGGTTGCTTATTTTTTTCATTGATTTTAATATACTGTTTAAGGATTAATTAATAATATAGCATGATTTTATTTATTTTTTAAATCATATAATGATCAGCTTAGCTCATTCTTCCAGTAGTTTTTAGCCAATTTTGTGCTTCGATATAATTGTTTGGAGCAAGCCTAACAGCTTGTCTCCAATACTCTCCGGCTTTATCAAACATGGTTTTTGTAATTTCTGTATTAGATTGTTCAGCTGCCTTAATTCCTTGATAATGGTAAATTACTGCAATATTGTTTAAAGCTTGAGGGAGTCTTGAGTTTAATTCTAAGGCTTGGTGGTAATATTCTAATGCTTTAATGTATTCTCCATTGCTCGAATAAATTAATCCTATGTTATATAGTATATAACTTCTATCATAAGGGTCTTCTTCTAATTTTAAAGCTTCGTAATAGTTTTCTAAAGCTTCTGCATATTCGCCTTCTGATTGAGCAGACATGCCATCTTTATAATAAGCAAAAGCTTCTTTTTCTTCTTTACTTGCTGGTAAAAACTTTAGCAGAATATCTGCTAAAATCGTAAAAGTCTTGTCAATAAAATTATCATTACGTTGAGATCTTGCCATAGTTCTATCTTGTAATATGATATCGATATCAAATTTTTTAATTTCTAATATCAATTTAGTAAATATACTTTTTTTATAACTTATTTAATTTTCTGTTATTGTAATCCTTATTATACTGCAATAATTGAAGTTTTGATTTAAGTTAAATTATATTTTATATTTAAATTTATTTTTGTATTCTTTGAATTGATTATATGATATTTGTTATTCAAAGTTTCGAAAAAGTGTTTATATTGATTTGTTTGAATGCATAATTTATAATTGATATTGTACCAATCTTGTTATAAAGAAAAAATGAGAAACAAAATTGAATGAATATATCCATTATTTTAATGTGCACACTCCTACAATCTGTTTTTTTTAAATTTGATCGCTTCCCAAAATTGCAACAACAAAAATTTCAGAAATCATATTCTAATTTATCTTTTCTATCTAATAAAGAGGCTCAACAAATTTTTACAAAAAAAATAAATTTGAATAAGGAAAGTATTAGTTTATTACGGAAGCAGATAAAACAATTGAACCCATATCAAAGAAAAGAATATGGATATTATTTGCACTACTTCTTAAGAAAATACAATACTAGGTTTGAACGATTTCTTCAAGAGTACTGGCAAGATATTATAGTTGTAGATAAACATCCAACTAGTCTGCCTAATCTAAAGTTGATCCAGCCGCGTATATTTGAAATACCTGATCAAGATGTGAAAAAATTAGCACATGATTTGCTGACTGGAAAATTGATTTTTAGTGAAAACTTTAAAGTAAGTTTTTTCCAACAGAGTTTCCAGGAATCTGATGAATATAAATTGCCAGAGTCAAATAATTATTTACATTTATACGACTGGAAAAAAAACTTAAATTTTCCTAAACCTCAAAGATTAAATTTTTTTAAAAAGGATAGAAGGACATCGAATTGGGCTAATTCAAACCATAGAACAATATTAAGAAATTTAAAGTCTACTCCAATATTTGTTCCAGTAAATGGTTTTCATCATCCCATATTGTCAGTTCCTGTGGCTGAGTATGCTATGAACGCTTTAGACAGGTTTTACTTTTTTTATTTTGATTGGTTTATCTGGCAAAAAGACATAATGTCTTTTCCTATAAAAAAGGGTTTCTTTTTCTTAAATCCAACGGATGCAAATGAGTTTATTCAGACATCATTATATAAATCACCTAGAGCATCAAAAAGATATTCTCCTTTACAAGTTTTTCCAATGAATTTAGGATTAGCATACAAGTGGAATCGTACATCTCCTCCTCGGCTTCAATTTCGTTTTGTACCTGATGTGAAAGAAGTCGGAAATTTAATATTCAAATATCAGTATTATAAAAATATAAAAATTCATCCTTCTCAAATTATAACAAAAAATAAATTTAAAGGAGTGCCTATTTACAGTATCAAGACAATAAAATGTAGAAAAAAGGACAATTCAATAGTTAATGTAAGTTACACCAATTTACTAGATAAGTCACAAGAAAAATCTAAGATACTTTTTACTTCATTAAAGTCTGTTAACGAAGCTTGGGGAAAATTTAAAAAACAATATTCCGAGTTACCACTTCCTAACAAGCCTCTTGTAGAAGTTTATAATCTTGAAGGATATTTAAGAGATTGTGAAATCAACTTGTCAGATGAGTGTAAAAATTTCAGGATTGTTCCTAGTCAAGAATCTTATAAGTTTGCACAGCAGTTTGCTGCACAAAATAACAAGTCTGCAGTTTACTTTGGTAAGTATAAAATTTTGCCTACCTTTAAAAGAGTTAAACTATGGTCTCAATACTTTTTTTGGGCCTTAACAACTGCAAAAAGACCTGAATGGTAAATATTTTCAACTTTTTGTTTATAATTGCAATATATAAAAAAATTAAATTACGTAATAAATTAGTAGTTGAATTTATTTTCTTGAATAATATTCAACTACTAATAATTCGTTTAACTGTAGAGCAACCCATTCTCTTTCAATAAATCCGTTTACCTTACCTGTTAATTTTTCTTTATCAATTTCTAGATGGCTAGGAATGTTTGCTAATCCTGGAAAAGCAAGGTATTTGTTTACTAATTCTTTTGAATTTTTTGTTTCTTTAACTGCAATTATGTCTCCAGGTTTACATTGGTAGCTGCAAATTGAAACCCTTTGAGAGTTGACATAAATGTGACCGTGGTTGACTAGCTGTCTAGCAGCAGGAATTGTGGGAGCAAGCCCTAAGCGAAAAACAGTATTGTCTAATCTCATTTCAAGGAGTTGCAAAAGAACCTGCCCAGTAGACCCTTTTACTTTTTTAGCTGTTCGCACATATCGTAATAGCTGTTTTTCGCTTACTCCATAGTTAAATCGCAATTTTTGTTTCTCTTTTAATCTCACTGCATACTCTGATGGTTTTTTGGGTTTTTGGCCATGTTCACCCGGAGGGTAATTTCTATTAATGATTTTTCTACTTAAACCAGGTAGATCTCCTAGTTTTCTTGTTATTTTTAAGCGAGGACCTCTGTAACGAGCCATAAAAAATTCCTTTATATTAATTGATAAACAAATAACTAATGCATTATAACATAAATTGAGTTTTTAAATTTTATTTTCACTTAATTGCTGTTACTAATTTTTAGTGTTTCCGAATTAATTTGAGAAGTCCTGGTTAAGCAAATTTTTCCTGTCCTTGCTATTTCTGTTACATTAAATTTTTTGAGCATAGATTGTAACGCAGCGATTTTTCCAGGATCACCAGTTAATTCTAATATAACTGATAATTCTGCTATATCTACTATACGTGCTCTAAATATATTAGCAATTTCTACTATTTTTTCCATTTCTGAGTCATCTTGCAAGTAAACTTTTAATAACAAAAGTTCCCGTTCTACTACTGGTATATTTGTCACATCGTAGACTTTTATTACATTAATTAACTTGTATAATTGTTTTGTAAGTTGTTCGATTGTACGATAGTCTCCATCAATAACCATTGTTATTCTTGATATTTCTGGGTTTTCTGCTTGTCCAACTGCTAAACTGTCAATATTAAAACTTCTTCGAGCAAATAATCCCGCAATTCTGGATAAAACTCCAGATTCGTTCTCTACTAGTACAGACAGAGTATGTTTCATGATAAAAATTGACTACTTATTTAAGTCTAAATTAATGGTAAGTTTTTATATTTATTTTATAATTTATATTTTAAAATTTTGATTCACTATTTTCATTTTTATAGTTAACTTGTTGTACTCTTTTTAAAATTTTGGAAAAATATTCTTGTAGGTATTTTTCTAAAGAATTAGTGTCTTCAGAATTTAAATTAAAATCTTGATATATATTCTCCATTTCTGCTGAAAATACTTCTTTACTAGTTAAGATTTCTGCAAAGGCTAGTCTATCTGAAATATTTTGAGTCCATTGAAATAAACTTGTAAAATAACGTAAAATTTTTAGTATAATTATAGAGATGCTAGTGATTTTGGCTTTTTTCCCACCAAGTTTTTCGCATAATCTGATTATTTCTTGTGAAGTCCAACTTTTTGGACCGACAAGAGGAAAAGTTTTGTTTTCGGCATTTTTCAATGACAAGCTTCTAACAGTAAATTTAGCTATATCTTGTGTATCCATGTAAGCTATTGGAGAAGATTCTTTAGTCATCCAAATAGATTGATTATCAAGAATTGGTATTGCATACTGATTAATAAGTCCTTGGAAAAATCCTGCCAGGTAAAATATAGTATAATTAAGATTACTCTGCTTTAGTTCTTGCTCTATTTCCAACTTTAAATTGATTAGTGGAATATTTTCGTGCATCTTACCTTTAAGAAAAGAAAAGAAAATATATCTCTTAATTTTAGCAAGTTGGGCAGCTTCAATCAGTATTTTTTTTCCTGTCAGATCAATAACATCTGCTTTGTATGAATCAGAAGGCCTTGAAGTTGCGGTATCAATGATTGCAGTTATTCCATATAATGCTTGTGGTATTGTTTCTGGTATACTTAGGTCACCGTATACTAACTCAGCCCCCCACTCTTTTAAAAAACTTGCTTTTTTTATATTTCGAACAAGGCATTTTACTTGATAACCTTCGTTTAGTGCTTGCCTGACGATTTGTCTTCCAAGCGTTCCTGTTGCTCCTGTTACTAGTMAAGTCATATAAGTTATGTTTGATATATATAATATGAGTTTAACAGAAAAAAACGTGTTTAGAAACATTTTGTCTTATAAAAGTATTTATTTTTTTAAGAAAATAAGTGGAGAGGGACTTGAACCCTCATGATAAAATCGCCATATTTTGAGTATGGTGCGTATACCAATTCCGCCATCCACTCTTTGATTATTTGAAATGTATATTCTCTTTAGGTTTACATTCTAGTATATTCTAATTTGTTGATTAAGTCAAATTGTATAGAAATTGAGCATGGAGGGACTTGAACCCCCGACATTCAGAATCGGAATCTGAAACTCTATCCACTGAGCTACATGCCCTAGTTACGTTTTCTTTTATGAAGAATCATAATATTTTGTATGCAATTTTATATGTTTAATTCTTTGAAGTTATTTTAAAATATTAAAGAAACTAATGTCAAGAAAACAAGTTCGACGTTTTGTTATGTATCATCCTGGTTTATTTATAGATCGAAAAATTGTACTTGAAATGAGTCAAAATGATATGCGTATTAATTTTAAGCAATTATCTAGAATTTTAATCAGATATCGGAAAATCAAGCAATCGTATTATATTATGCTAAAATTAAATAAAATAAGTGAAAAACTAAAGCTCAGTGTTGAGGAAATTATAACGCTTAATAGATTACACTATTTTTATTCCTCTTCTATTTGATATTAACTAAAAGCGATTAATTCAACATTAAAATTATGTCAAATCAACAGTCAATACCAGATAATTTAGAAGCTATGCGTAAGTTCTCTGAGACTTATGCGAAGCGCACCGGAACTTTTTTTTGCTCTGATCTCAGTGTTACATCTGTTGTTATAGAAGGTTTAGCTAAACATAAAGATAAATATGGAGCTCCTTTATGCCCTTGTCGTCATTATGATGATAAAGTCGCAGAAGTAGAAGCTGCATATTGGAATTGTCCATGTATTCCGATGAGAGAAAGAAAAGAATGTCATTGCATGCTATTTTTACCTCCAGATAATGATTTTGCTGGAAAAAAACAATCTATATCTCAGACAGCTTTAATCGATTATATTGAATTCGATACTATTTGATCTACTTTAATTGTTTATTCTTTTTGAGTATTTTTAAGGTTTCAATCCCCATTATCAATTGTACGAAAAAGGGGGATTGATTTTTTATTAAAATTAAAATTTAACTTATAAGTTACCTTTTCTAAGAGACAATAAGACAATTACAATAGGTCCCAAAAACACAATTACTCCTAATGAAATAAGTTGTGCAATTACTTGCCAGTTAATCATAAGATTTGCTTTATTCCATAATAATTTGATTTATAATAAGCTTAGTTTAGCATACAATGTAGATTATATCAGTATTCGGCATTTAAATACTAAATTTTTACATGTTAATAAGTTTTTTCTTTGAATTTTAAAATTAGCTCATATTAGATATATATATTTTTTTTAATGTTGTAAAATGCTCTTAAGTTGGATTTTGGCATGAAAATATACTTTAATAGAACGGGCAAGGAGGGATTCGAACCCCCGACACCGTGGTTCGTAGCCACGTGCTCTAGTCCACTGAGCTACAAGCCCTTATAGTTAATAAGAATACAACATTTTTTGATTAATTTCATTAAATTAATCAAAATTGTTAAATACGAGTACATATTTTTTAACTTTATCTATTGATATTTGTGATTATTCGATAACATTTAATATTTTCAGTATGGATTGGTTTTTTGTTACTTCTATAATTATAATTATTATAAAAGCCAACATAGCAATTCTACCGTTTAATTTTTCTGAATTAGTGTTAAATCCTATCCGACTATTATTTTGAGTTTTACTTTTCATATTTATATTATATTATGACTATTAAGATAAAATCGTTATAATAACTATAAACTAAAACAATACTTTTTATTTATATAGTGTTGAAAAATAATAATGCAATTAAAGATTTTTGTTCCACGACATCCTCTGATTCATCATTTAAGTAATTTTATGCAAAGTCTGGATGTTCCAAGTGGACTTTTGAAAAGTACTGTAGTTGAACTTTCTCATTGGTTAACGTATGAAGCTATTAATAATTGGTTGGATCTTACTAGTATAAATGCCAATACTGTTCATGGTAGCAAAACATTAGATATAATTGATCCTAGTCAAGAACTATATGCTCTACCATTAATTAAGTCTGGTTTAGTAATGACTGAAGGAATATCCAAACTTTTGCCGAATATTAGTTTATTTTATGTAGGGTTTAATTGTCGTAATAAGCAACTCTCGGTTGATTTAGAAGACGAAAAACGACTTAAAATGATCGGTCCTAATTCTAAGATCTTGATTTTTGATTCTATAGTAACAGATTCTGGAAAAATTTTGTCTTTGTTGTCATTATTATCTGTTAAAGGCATCGATTTAAATTCTGTTCGATTTTTGTGCGCATTATGCACATCTGATGTACTTAAAGATATTGCTGAATTATATCCAAGCCTAACTATTTATACTTCGTATATAGATAACGATTTTACTATATCAAAAATGTCTCTTTATGATAAATTACGAGAATCTTTATTTCTTTAATTATGATTTATATATATTTACTAATTAGTGGGATGATATGAATTTCTTTATTGATGCATTAAACTTGGTTTTTGTTTCTGTTACCAATTTTGCTGAAATCTATTTGTTGTTAATTTTCTTGAAATTGTCTTTAGCATGGTTTCCAACTGTTAATTGGTATAATGAACCTTTTTCTTCTTTAAGCCGTCTAACAGATCCTTATCTTCGTCTTTTCAGTGGAACTGTTCCTGTATTGTTAGGAATGGATATGTCTCCTATGGTAGGAATTTTGTTCTTACAGTGTCTTATGGTGATTTTCAGTAATATAAAAATTACAAGTTTTTAACAAGATCTATAGTTTTAAAAATATAAAAAGATGTTGATTTAGAAATCAACATCTTTTTATATTTTTAAGTAAAATCGAGTGTTTATCTTTGCTGTCTATTATCCGTTAACAGCAGGAGCTACTAGAGCAACAGGTAAAGATTCGCCAGAAGCTAAATCTAATGGGAAGTTATGAGCATTACGTTCATGCATTACTTCCATACCAAGGTTAGCTCTGTTGATGATGTCAGCCCAAGTGTTAATTACACGACCTTGACTATCAACTACAGATTGGTTGAAGTTGAAACCGTTTAGGTTGAAAGCCATTGTACATACAGAAATAGCAGTAAACCAAATTCCTACAACAGGCCATAGACCTAAGAAAAAGTGTAGAGAACGAGAGTTGTTGAAGCTAGCATATTGGAAAATTAGACGACCAAAGTAGCCATGAGCAGCTACGATGTTGTAAGTTTCTTCTTCTTGACCAAATTTGTAGCCGTTGTTTGCAGATTCGTTTTCAGTTGTTTCACGAATTAAACTAGAAGTTACTAGAGAACCGTGCATAGCACTGAATAGAGATCCACCAAATACACCAGCAACACCTAGTTGGTGGAATGGGTGCATTAAGATATTGTGTTCAGCTTGGAATACAAGCATGAAGTTGAAAGTACCAGAGATACCTAGAGGCATACCATCAGAGAAGCTGCCTTGACCAATTGGATAAATTACAAAAACAGCTGTTGCTGCAGCAACTGGAGCAGAGAAAGCAACTGCGATCCAAGGACGCATACCTAAACGGTAGCTGAATTCCCACTCACGTCCCATCCAGCAGCAGATACCTAGGAAAAAGTGAAGAACGATTAATTCGTAAGGTCCACCATTATATAACCACTCATCTAGAGAAGCAGCTTCCCAGATTGGGTAAAAATGAATACCTACAGCAGCAGAACTAGGAATAACAGCACCAGAGATAATGTTGTTACCGTATAGTAAAGAACCTGCAACCGGTTCACGGATTCCATCGATGTCTACAGGAGGAGCAGCAACGAATGCAATGATGTATACAGAAGTGGCAGTTAATAAAGTTGGGATCATTAGTACACCAAACCAACCGATGTATAAACGGTTTTCAGTGCTAGTAATCCAAGAGCAGAAACGTTCCCACAGTGTTGCGCTTTCGCGTCTTTCTAAAGTAGCAGTCATAGTTAAGTATTAAATTTAAGGTTTTATATAAGAATCTTCCCAAGTTGCTTAATCACTTGTTAATTATTATTATTACGCAATTGTATAAAATTTGCTACAATTTTTGATTTTTTTTTTTTTGATTAGCTTGTTTTAGTATAAACAATTGTTAGTAATTAAAAGCAACTGATTATTAAACTGATTGTAAAATAAAAGTGTAAACAATAGTTTTGCTTCTAAATATGATATTATTACCAATACAGTCGGATAATAAATATCTAAAAAATATAATAAGGGCAGTTAGCTCAGTTGGTAGAGCGCCTGCCTTACAAGCAGGTGGCCACTGGTTCGAGTCCAGTACTGCCCATTTAACTTTTAGTTAGAGGGCTCATCGTCTAAGGGATTAGGACAGGGACCTTCTAAGTCTCTAATGTAGGTTCGAATCCTACTGAGCCTGATGGTTTTATATCACAATGTCATATTTACTCCTCTTAATACATGAACAGAAAATTTAGAGAAAATCTTTTAACAAATGTTGATTTGTTTATTTTAATTGTTGAAGTTTTAGACACTGAATTCTACGATAGTTTAATTAGAGCGGCATCTACAATTGATCCTAGTTCTGAGTCTTCTCAAGTAAAAAAAATGTTGGCTAACATACGTTTTTCAAATCTATTTCGTGGTTCGTATGTTTCTGACACTTTATTACTCAAAGATCTGTCTTTAATACTGAAATCGATTTACACTATTGTTAATAATATTTATTATTTAAATATTATTACTTTCATTTTAACTTCAATTTGTTCCTATAAAGGTTTAAACTCTCAAGTTATTCAGCTTTTTTTTAGAAAATATCGTTTCTATTTTAGAATTAAAATGAGAGAATCCATAGTTGGACAAGATCTGTATTCTTCTGATAATTGTTTAAATCAAATAGCTATTGTTTACTTATATTTGTTATATATATCAATAAAAAAGAAGAATATTTATTGTTTTATTGATATGAATTTCAAATTTTCTTTTCTCTCTTTTTTTTCTATTTATAGCTAAATTCAGTAATACTATAATTTTTAGTTGTTTACTTGTTAAAAATTATATTTTAAGTTTAGAATGTATTATATTAGGGTAGACATAGGTGATTGCAGGAAATTTTTAATCCTGAGGAAAGTCCGGGCTTATAATACTGTAAATGTTGCAGGATAAGTTCCTGTGCAAGTAATTGTGAGGAAAGTGCCACAGAAAAATACCGCTATTTTATAGTAAGGGTGCAATGGTGTGTGTAGTTAATATTGATCATTTACAAGATATTGGGATTATTGTTTAACACTAAGATCAAAATTGTCAATTGAAACAAGAAGTCGCTGCAAATAAAAATTGATTCTTTTATTCTTTTATAATACTCAATAGAATAGAAAGTGCCGTCATTGATTATTTATTGTGATCTAAATTGTTAATAAAAATCTTGTTAAAATGTTGAAATATATAAAAAATGAAAATCTAGATACAAGCTTTACGAGTTTGACTAAATTGAGCATTGTGTATATAAATATACTTTCAATGTTCTAGAAAGACAACAATATAGTTTATTTTATTAAGAGCATACCAGTAGTGTTGAAAAATATTAGCTAGGTAAACCCCGACAATAAGCAAATTCATTAAGTAATGATTATTTTGCGTATTAAAAAAATGATGAATTAGTGCCTAAAGTTATAAGCGATTTTAACTTGAGATAAATAATCACCCTTTTATATCTCGTGAAATTATGATGTAAAAGAACAGAATCCGGCTTATGATCTATCCTAGTAATAATTGCGTAAACTTTTTAATTTGTTTTTTTCTGAATAAAATATGGGATTTTGATGTAATAATTAAATTATTTATTGATATTATACATATTTGGTATTTTAGATTATAATTCTTAATTATTATTTTATTATAGATACAGAATTAATTTTCACTATATTGTATTAAGGTGCTAACATGGACAGTCAAAAGATTTTTGATAAAGTAAAGGGTATAGTTGCTCAACAGCTTGGGGTTGATCTTGGCGAAGTCACTAAAGATGCCAATTTTGCTGAAGATTTAGGGGCAGACTCTTTAGACACTGTAGAACTTGTGATGGCTATAGAAGAGGAATTTTCTATTGAAATTCCAGATGAAAATGCTGAGAATATTGCGAATTTGCAACAAGCAGTTGAATTTATTGAAGCACAGATGAAAGCTAAAAAAGAATAAAAAGTTTTTTCGGAGAGGGTGGGATTCGAACCCACGGAGCCTCGTCAGCTCGTCTGATTTCAAATCAGGTGCAATCGACCAACTCTGCCACCTCTCCTTTCTAATATTTCACAATTATACTATAATTTTGTATAATTGTGAAATATTTTATAGTCTCACGACAATTATAACTTTGTAAACTTATAAATATTTTTTATAATCGACTCTTTTCTAAATTTGCAGTTTTTTTAGTTGATACTTCATTATTTTTTTATTCTGTGAATTTTATTAAGGTAATATATTATTAGATTAGAAAAAAATATTATCTGTCTATTTTAAATATTCTTACTTTTAAGGGTATACTAATAAGTTATTTGATTATTAAACTGTTATATTAGAATGGAGACAAAATGGCTACTTATAAAGTTACTTTAGTTAACGAAGATGAAGGTTTAGATACAGTTATTGAATGTCCAGATGATAAATACATTTTAGATGTTGCCGAAGAAGAAGGAATTGATTTACCTTATTCTTGTCGTGCGGGTGCATGTTCAACATGTGCTGGTAAAGTTCTTGAAGGAAGTATCGATCAATCTGATCAAGCTTTTCTAGATGAAGATCAGATTGAAAGTGGTTTTGTTTTAACCTGTGTTGCATACCCAACTTCTGATTGTAAGATTCAAACTCATGCAGAAGAGGCTTTATATTAAGTTTAATGTGTAAAAAAAGGCGATGTTTTAAAACATCGCCTTTTTTTCTTCTTATATTTTAACTTCGATATCTACCCCTGATGGTAGATTTAATTTCATTAATGCGTCAATTGTTTGAGATGACGGTTGATAAATGTCGATTATTCGTCTATGAGATCTGATCTCAAAATGTTCCCTGGAGTCTTTATCGACATGTGGAGATCTTAAAACACAATATATTTTTCGTTTAGTCGGTAAAGCAATTGGACCAGCTGGAACAGCACTTGTTTTACTTGCTGTATCTATGATTTTTCCACATGATTAAGTCGATCGTTAATTATAGATCTCTTTTATTAAACTTTGAAAAGAAATTTTTTTCTTCAAAGCTTAGCTTTACAATTGTAATTGTAAAGTTAATTATATCGAATTGTTTTATTTTTTCAGTTGAGTATATTAATTTAATTATAATTAAATCTTTTTTATATCAGTTTTTTCCTAACTTTAAATTTTTCTTCATAAACATTAAATTATCTTGTTTTATTATGCATTAACAATTACTATATTTTGTACTGTTTGTGTTTACTTTGGATAAATTATGGTCAGTTTTATTTATATTGATAAACTCTTTTTCATGCATCTAGCAATATATGATCATATGCTTGAAGACGAATGCGAATTTTATTATTTTCTTGTGTTGTCATTTATTTAATTGTCACAATTTACTTTTACAAACAAAGCCTTTTACTCTTAATAAAACAATAATATTAAATTATTGACTTTTGTTCGAATGTTAAGTTCAGTCTATTTAATAATTTGAGATACAACTCCTGCTCCTACTGTTCTGCCTCCCTCTCTGATTGCGAATCTCATTCCCTGTTCAATAGCGATAGGGTTTATAAGTTCTGCTTTCATTTTTATTCTATCTCCAGGCATAACCATCTCAGCACTACTTCCATCATCAGCTGTAAATGTACTAATAATTCCTGTAACATCTGTTGTTCTTACATAAAATTGAGGCCTGTAACCAGGAAAGAATGGAGTATGTCGGCCTCCTTCTTCTTTCTTTAGAACATATACTTCTGCTTCAAATTCAGTGTGTGGTGTAATAGTACCGGGTTGTGCTAGAACCATTCCTCGTTCAATTTCTTGTTTTTGTATTCCCCGTAAAAGAATTCCAATATTATCTCCCGCCATTCCTTCATCTAGTGTTTTTTGGAACATTTCTAAACCTGTGATTGTTGTAGAACGTGTTTCCGCTAGTCCAACTATTTCTACAGTATCTCCCACTTTAATAATTCCTCTTTCTATTCGGCCGGTTGCAACTGTGCCTCTTCCTGTAATGGAAAATACATCCTCAACAGCCATCAAAAAGGTTTTATCTATGTCTCTTTCTGGAGTTGGTATGTATTCATCTATTGAATCCATAAGAGAATATATTTTATCTACCCATTTATCATCTCCTTTGGTTATTTCAGAGTTCCCAGTCATAGCTTCAAGAGCTAAAAGCGCAGAACCTGTTATAAAAGGAATGTCATCTCCTGGAAAATCGTATTTAGATAGCAGCTCTCTTACTTCTAATTCTACTAATTCTAGTAGTTCTTCGTCGTCCACTTGATCTGCTTTATTTAAGAAAACAACTATATTTGGTACTCCAACTTGTTTTGCTAATAGAATGTGTTCTCTTGTTTGTGGCATTGGTCCGTCAGCTGCGGAAACGACTAAAATAGCCCCATCCATCTGAGCTGCACCAGTAATCATATTTTTGACATAATCAGCATGTCCAGGACAATCAACATGAGCATAGTGTCTATTATCTGTTTCGTATTCAACATGTGCAGTATTAATTGTTATGCCTCTCGCTTTTTCTTCTGGAGCTGCATCAATTTCATCAAATTTTTTAGATGAAATTGTTCCCATTTTTGCTAATGTCGCTGATATAGCTGCAGTTAATGTGGTTTTACCATGGTCAACATGTCCTATAGTTCCGATGTTAACATGTGGCTTTTTTCGTTCAAATTTTGCTCGTGCCATATAAACCTCTTGGTCAAATAAAAATATGTATAAAATTACTTTTGGCGATTTTTATTTTATTAACTAATAGTAATATATTATATATTAAATAATATCAATGTTTATTTTAATATCTATAATGAGCGAATGCCTTGTTGGCTTCAGCCATTCTATGTGTTTCTTCTCTTTTTCTGATTGTACTTCCAGTATTATTAGAAGCATCTATTATTTCATTTGCAAGTTTTGAAGCCATGCTTTTTCCGGATCGTTCTCGAGAAAAACGAGTTATCCACCTTAAAGCTAAATTGGTGCCTCTATATGCTCTAACTTCCATAGGAACTTGGTAAGTAGATCCTCCGACTCTTCTAGCTTTGACTTCTACTAATGGTGTGGAATTACGAATAGCTTTTTCTAATAAATTCAATGGATCCACTTCAGTTTTTGTTTTTATAATATCTAAAGCTTCATAGATAATTTTACGAGCAAGTGTTTTTTTTCCTTGTTGTAAAATTCTTACTGTCAACATGCTAACAAGACTAACTTGATAATTTCCTATTATTAAAAATATCAGTTTTTAAACTACTCGAGCATATTTATATGCAAGTAGCTTGAAAAGTGTAAATTACAAATTATTTACATTAAGTCAATTTTTATTTGTTTAAGTTAAGAATAAAGGCACTACTGTTTGTTTGAATTTATTTAGTCGAAATAAAATAAAAGTTATTTATTTAATTTTATATGTTTTATTATCTTTCTTTTTTATTTATACTGTCTTGTATTTTTTATCCATTGCCTTGTTCTTAGTAATTGAATCTAATTTAAACTTCATACAAATAATTTCAACTTATTACTCGACTTTGATATATTGGATCTACATCTGGTAAACGTTTTTTGGCTGTATTTCTACGTGACATATTGTATTTTTTGTTAAATTTTTAGTTTTTAGGCTTTTTTGTTCCATACTTTGAACGGCTTTTTTGTCTGTCTTTTACTCCAGACGCATCTAAAGTGCCTCTAACTATATGATATCTTACTCCTGGTTAATAGTAGACAATTATAATTTTATTAAAATTGTCTCTTTCAAAACTATACAAGCATATTTTCTACACATATAGCTTTTTTGCAGAACTTCAAAGCTCTGAATTAAAATTAAAGTTGATTTCTTTCGAAATTTAGTAATATAGAATTTTATTGAGAGATTTCAAGCTTTATTTTTTAACTAATTCTGTATTATGTTTAGACTTACCATAATTAATAGTTTCTTTTTTTTCTATTGATTTATTATTGCTTTTTCTCTGTTTCAATTATATTTTTATTGGTATTTATTTCTACTCACAATTCACAATAAGTCTTTAACTCTTCCACCTCTTATTAATACTACCGAATGTTCTTGAATGTTGTGTCCAATACCTGGAATATATGCAGTAACTTCAAAACCTGAAGTTAATCGAACTCTTGCAACTTTTCGTAATGCTGAGTTAGGTTTTTTAGGTGTAGTTGTATAAACTCTTGTACATACTCCTCGTCTTTGAGGACAACTTTTTAAGGCCGGAGATTTTGTCTTTTTTACTATTTTTAAACGTTCTGAACGCTCAGAGTTGAATAAAACGAATTGATTCTCTCTATTTTAAACTATATAAGTTAATTTCTTAACGTGTAGCTTATAAACTATATGTATAAAATTGTTTAATTTTCAATAGTTTGTGGACTTTTCCATCTAATTTAACTAAATAAAAAGTGTGAAGTAATTGGGACAGATACCTATTATTAAGAGAATTTTCCAAATTTTATAACATTAGCCTTGTTATTTCTTTAATAACACACAATATTATATACTCATTCTCTTTTTATCAAATGTTTTTTGGATTATCTAACCATGTTTTATTATTTAATGTAAACTTAAAAAAGTTTAGATGACTAATTGTTGTATTGTTGGCATTTACTAAAATTTTATAGAATTTTATAAGAAAAGATGTTGTTATTTTATTCCTCTTTATCTTCCATGTTATACTTACGCATAAATCTTTCGACTCTTCCTTCTGTGTCAATTATTTTTTGTGATCCTGTAAAAAAAGGGTGGTTTCCGGCCCAAATATCTACATGTAATTCAGGTTTTGTTGATCCTATGGTCATTACTAATTAAGTTGACTTTAGAATAGTCTCTTTATAAAACTATGTGAAGTAAATTAATACCAAATAGCTTGTAGTTTTATCAAGTAAATTGAATTGTAACTAAAACATTTTTCTTTTTAGTTGAAATATATTGATAACTGTTTTGTCGTTGAAATATTTGTTGTTGTTATTTTTATTTTACTTTGATTTAGTTCTGTTTTTATAATCTTGCCAGCAAATTTTATATATTTATATTAATATATTAAATAATTTATGTTAATACGTTTTTTTTAATTTATAAATAACATATTTATGAAATCAATAGCTATTAACTCATTAGAACAAATATTGTTTTATTTTACATTGGCCATCACAATAAATAAGTAGGATATTATTCCCCATTCAAAAACTGAATAGACAACTTTAGTTGTTCACAGCTTTAAAATAACTTATAAAACATGAGTACTCAACTGCAAATAAGTTATTATTGGATTCAGCTTTTTATATAATAATATATTTTTAAATTAATTGCTGAAAGCAATAGCTTGAATTTCTATTTATATAAAAATTTATACAAATTTCAATAAAAAATTTTTTCATTTTAGCTCATTAAAATTTAGTTTTACTTTTTTTATTTGTTTTTGTTATTTGAATACTAATACTAAGCAAGGTACTAGAATTAATTATTTGAAAAATCAAATTGTCAAAAGCTGGATGAATATTAGATTCGCTAATTTTACTGGTTGATTAAAAATATATTGAAAATTTTGTTTTTCTACTTTAGCGTCAGGAAACCATTTTGGATGTAATTCTTTTTTTGGCATTTTTTTATTCTATTCTGTAAATTTAATTATTACCGTTTTGAATATTGAGGAGCTTTTCTCGCTTTTCTTAATCCGTATTTTCTTCTTTCTTTAGATCTTGAATCTCTGCTTAAATCGCCTTCAGATTTTAGTGGTGTTCTGTACTCTGTATTCATTTTGCATAAAGCTCTAGCTAAACCAAGTTTAATAGCTTGTGCTTGTCCTGTTAGCCCTCCTCCATGAGAATTAACTGAAATATCGTAATCACCTTCTAATCCAAGAACAAGCAACGGATGTTTGGACTCTTTCAAATAGTTGGGATTATATTGAAGATATTTTTCTCCATTAATACCATTAATTTTCAATTTCCCATTTCCAGGTTTTATGATTACTCTAGCTATAGCTGTCTTTCTTCTACCTGTACCATAGTACATTATTTTTATATTATCTTGGTTCATTAACTTTTTATTGTTTAATGTATGTCTATTATTTTAGGAAGTTGTGCTGAATGAGGATGATTAGTACCATTATACACTTTTAACTTTTTAAAGAGTTCACGTCCTAAAGGGCCTTTTGGCAGCATTCCTTTTACAGCTTTTTCCAGAATTCGAGTTGGAATTCTTTTTTGTAAAAGTGATAAAGTTTCTACTCTCATCCCGCCTGGTTTACCAGAATGATTATAATATTTTTTTTGGTATAGTTTTTTTCCTGTCACTGTAATCTTTTCTGCATTTATTACTACAATGTAGTCTCCAATATTAGCATGTGGTGTATACAAACTTTTTGTTTTTCCCCTAAGATGACTTGCGATTACTGTTGCTAATCTTCCTAGGTTTTTTTCATTACCATCTATGAGATACCAGTTACTAGATGAAGGATGTTTTTTCTCTTTTGGAAAAATAGTTTTATTCATATTATTTAAGTATTTATTTTATTTTTACGTAATAATATTGCTTAGAATGCTTTTTATTTATTGATTTTTGCTTGCCTTTTCTCTCGGCAAATTAATACCTAATCGTTTCTGAAGTGCTTCTATCACTTCTTCTGCTGATTTTTGACCAAAATTTTTGATTTCTAATAATTCTTCTTGAGAATAATCTAGTAAATCTGCAACTGAATGAATTTGAGCTCGCTTTAGACAATTGTAAGCTCGCACTGATAATTGTAATTCTTCAATTAAAACCTGGCTAATTTTTTTTTCTTCCGGGTTGTCGTTGTTTATAACTGTATTGAAATTTATTTGTTTTAAAGGTATAAACAAACTAGTTAATACTTCTGCTCCATTGGTTATTGCTTCTTGGGGAGAGATACTTCCATTAGTCCAAACCTCTAGCGTTAAAGAATCTTGCAACATTTCACTCTGAGATATTTTAGATTCTTGAACATTATAATTAACTTTTTTTACAGGCATAAAAACTGAATCGACTTGCAAAAAGTCTAAAGAGCTATTATCAAGTCCCTTTTCCATAAGACGGTAGCCATGACTTTTTTCTAACTTGAATTCCATTTCAAATAATATATTATTACAGATTGTAGCAATATATTGTCTAGGGTCAATTAAAGAGATTTCGGGAGGTAATTCAAATATTCCAGCAGTTAAAATTGCAGGTCCTTGAATTTTTACTTTTCCTATTTGGGGAGTTTGAATATTACTTTTAAATATTACTTCTTTTAAATTTAATAGTATTTGTAATACATCTTCTTTTATACCCGGAACTGTTGAAAGAAGATAGATGTACATTTATATACAATATACACCTTATCGAAAACTGTAAGTATAATTTTCACTATATACAGCTTGTAAGCCTATTATCCAATAGCTTTAATTAAATTTACTGCTTGGCAATTCGTTATATTATTTGATATTATATTGATTGATAATTTCTTAAGTTTAGGTATTTTTTTACAAAATTAATTTTTCTAGATACTGTAGATTCATTATAATCTGAGTTTTCTTGATCTATCTATAATTTAAAAGTAAAAAAAATGTTATAGTTTTTAGTATTCAAAATCTTACAATTTAACCTTACTTAAACATCATGATGCTTTTTAATTTATCGATTATACATCAAATATTGCAAACTCGTGACTTACTCCAGCTATACGTACAGCAACAATTGTATAAAATAGATTCTGTTTGTATCTTTTTTCTAAACCATGAGGGCCATTTTTCATGGCAAATGGCTTGATATTAGATTATTTAAAACTAAATAACTAATTATTGCTGAGTTATATTAATAGTTGTAATTTTTACAATTAATTATGTGTAAACAATATCTACAAATAAACTGTATTTTTAATTGATATAATTTATTTCTATAAAAAATAAGACTTTAATTTGAAGTTTGATTATTAATCTGAATATAACTGCTTTAAATTAGTACAGAAAAGTAGCAGAAACATCTTTTTTTTTATTTTATTGTTAATCTTTTTATGTTGAATAATATGGAAAATTAGCGCCTTATGATTGTTGAATATCTGTACCTTCTAAATCTCCTAACATGGTTCTTCGCAGTGCATTAAAAAGTAAATTGCGCAATTTCTTTCTAACAGTTGTAAAAGTAAATTTATTTGCTTACAGCTGTAAATATTTTATTTTTTTAATGTTTCATATTGAATTTTTACAATTAATATTTGTTATTTTCTCAAGAGTGAAATTTCTTTTTTTTAGTTCTTTTTCAATACTAAATTTTATTAAATATAGACTGCAAACTTTTTAGGCAATAAATAGTGATTAAGTAAATTTCAATATTATTTGTTAGCATTTAGTTCTAAAAATATTTTTGTAAATGGCTTTATAAAAACTGCTTTATATTGCTTTAATCTTTCTATTAATTTACTTATATGTGCATTTGAATTTGTCAGCAATGCTTAATTTATTAACACCAATCGTGATTCCTTGCCCTTGTTTTAACGGTTCTATTACAAATTTTCCGTATTGTTCTCTAGGGCTTTCATTTTTTGACTCTATACATTCTATCTGAAACTGAGTCATTGCTATTGAATTCCTTAAGGTTGCATGAATTAATTACTAACAAACTTGTACTTGTTTAAATTCTTCGTTTTTTAGGAGGTCGACAGCCGTTGTGGGGAGTAGAAGTTATATCTTTAATTAAAGTAATTTCTAGACCTGTTGTCTGTAATGCTCTGATCGCAGTTTCTCTTCCCGCACCAGGTCCTGTCACTATAACTTCAGTTTGTTTCATGCCTTGATCTATTGCGGATTTTGCTGCATTTTCTGCTGCTGTTTGTGCTGCAAATGGTGTTCCTTTTTTTGCTCCTTTGAAACCTCCTACCCCAGCAGATGACCAAGCTATGGTTTCTCCTTTGAGATCGGTAATAGTGATGATGGTATTATTGAAAGTTGCTTTGATATGCGCAATTCCATTTATAATATGTTTTTTATTTTTTTTACTTCCAGATCTTTTTATTTGTCTTGCCATAAAATTCCGATTACAGATAATTATTTAGTTCTAAAAGTTTATTATTTTTTAGGTGCTTTTTTCTTCCCTGCTACAGTCTTTTTACCTCCTTTTCTTGTACGTGCATTAGTCCTTGTTCTTTGCCCTCTTAAAGGTAATCCTTGTCGATGTCTTCTTCCTCTGATACATCCTGTATCAGATAGGCGTTTTATATTGATTGATTCGAAACGTCTTAGGTCGCCTTCGACATCATATTCTTTTTCAAGTATTTCTCTTAACTTGATTATTTCAGCATCATCTAAGTTTACACTTCTCTTGTTTTTATCTATGTCGCATTTTAGCAAAATTTCGTTAGACCGAGTAACTCCTATTCCATAAATATAGGTTAAAGCTATTTCAATTCTTTTGTTTCTTGGTAAATCCACTCCGGCAATTCTTGCCATTTTCTATTTGTCTCCGATATTAACTGTATAAAAAAATCTAGAGTATACTATATTTCTTTTATAATTTTATCCTTGGCGTTGTTTATGTTTTGGATTTGTACATATAATTCTTACTTTACCATGCCGACGTATTACTCTGCATTTGTCGCACATTTTTCGGACAGAAGGTCTTACTTTCATTTCAAAACTTTATTTATGTAAATTAACTACGAATGTTTATTTGTATATATTACTTAATTTTATTACTAGGCGTATTTTGTTTTTATCCTGAGAATTATACAATATTTTGATTGAATAGTTATTTATCAGTTCACATTAATTTTTTGTAAGAGTCTGAAAAGAAATACGTATTAATTTGTTTTCCAGTATCTATTGTCACACTTACTAAAATAAATAAAGTGGTTACACCCAATCCTTTTAATTCTGGAGTAGTTGTGATAGCTGAAATAATAGATGGTAAGGTTGCTGTGCAAAATAAAAGGTTAGCTCCAAGAAAAGTTAATCTATTTATAATGTTTTCTAGATATGCTTGTGTAGGTTTTCCTGGTTTAATTCCTGGTATATTGGTTTCCATCTTTTTTAAATTTTTTGATATATCAAGCGGATCTAATACAATTGACGATTGAAAAAAACTAAATAATATAATTAATATATAATATGATATATAGTAAAGAAAATAAAATATTGGTTGATTTGCAAATATTTTATTAAATAATTGTATTTGAATTAAATTAATTCCTGTGGAAGCAAGAATTAAAGGCATAACTCCAAGGTACTTAAAATTTAAAGGTAAATAACTGTTTTTATTTATTCCTTTACCTAGTTGACGTATAGAAATCAACTCTATTTTTCGAGTTGCCGATTGAACTAATATTATTAAGCCTGCCATTGAAATAAAGGTTAAAAATATTATTGTCAATTTAGAAATATCTATTAAAGATTGACCTGTAGATAAGCTTAAATCCAAATTTTTTCCCATACCTGCTGCGATATTAAGACATATTATAAGAGATGCACCATTTCCAATACCTTTTTCGCTGATACTTTCGCCAATCCACATTACTATAATAGATCCTGTGGTTAAAGCAATTGTTGTTTCTATTATAAATTTTAAATCCCAGTTAAAAACATAAGGTTTAATCCAAAATGCAATTGCTATACTTTGTAATACCGACCATCCCAATGCAACATATCGAGTAATTTGAGTGATTTTTTGTCTTCCTTTAGCTCCTTCTTCCTCTTGAAGTTCTTTTAAGCTGGGCAAGACCTTGTTTAAAGATTGCATAACTATACTAGCATTTATATATGGGCTAATTCCCAATGTAAATAGTCCGAGAGTTGAAAAACCGCCTCCTGAGAATATATTTAAAAAATTTATTATTCCGTTTTGTTTCATACTCTGATAAAAACTAGTATGATCTAAACCAGGGATAGGAATAAATACGCCTATTCGTGCTAAAATTAAAAAAGCAACAGTAATTAGTATTTTGCTTTTTAATGTTTTTATAGTGTCTGTTGTTTCCATAGTATATAGTTTACTACAATATTTTGGCTTTTTATTTGATTTTATAATCAATTTTGTTAGACGTATTTTTAACAAATCTTATTTATATTTTTACTATAATAGAAAATCTTTCTAACTCTATAAATTTCTGTTTTGTGTATTTGTATAGAGTTAGAAATTAACAATAAAATGTTGTCTTTACTTAGAAAAAAAATGGTCTACTGAAAGATCTCGGTCCCTAGCAGCGCTTGATAATGTTTTCAGATTCTGAAGTGCATCTATTGTTGCTCTTGCATTATTTAATGGGTTGTTAGAACCTAGTTGTTTAGCCAGAATGTTTTGAACTCCAGCAAGTTCTAAGACAGTCCGAACAGATCCTCCAGCAATAACACCAGTTCCTGGTGCTGATGGCCTAATTATAATTTTAGCTGCTCCAGCTCTTCCATTAATTACATGAGGTACTGAATTAGATTTGGTTAATGGTATGTTTACTAAATGTTTTTTTGCATCGGCAACAGCTTTTTTTACTGCTCCCATTACATCTCCTGCTTTTCCAACTCCTACTCCAACTTGTCCTTTCTCATTACCTATAATGACAACTGCTCTAAAACTAAGTTTTTTTCCACCTTTAACGACTTTTGTTACTCTTCTAATTTGAACAACTTTTCTTTCTAATTCTGTTTCTTTTTCTTTGCTTTTATTGCTATTAGACATATTTTTTATGTATCAAACATTAAATTAATTAATAAATTGCTAATAATATATATTTTCAAAATTTTAAACCTTTACTTCTAGCAGCATCAGCTAAAACTTTTATTCTGCCGTGATATAAATAGAATTGATCTAATCGTAAAATTACGAGATCCTTCTTAAAAGCTCAACAAGATGATTTTTCATCATTAAGCTTTAAAATATAATTGTCATTTATTCATACAATAAACTTTTTTTAAGTTTTTTATTAATTATATTAAGTAGTAATAAAAACAATATTTAAACAATTCTTTTCTAGAGTTAAGAAACACTAAAATAACATTACAATTTTGAGGATAGCAAAAAATTTTAAAGGCATTTGTTTTGTAAACATAAAAGAAAATTTGATAAACAATGTTCTTATTTTTTTAGCCTTTTTTTTTCAACTTATGTTTTATTTACAATACTCATTTTTTGTTATTGAGGTTGCTTAAGTTATACATTTACCGCCACGATCAAATACAATCCTATTAATTCCTAAGTTTAATGATTTTTTTGCTATCATTTCTCCAACTACTTTTGCTGCTTCACAGTTATTCCCTGTTGAAATTAAAGATTTTATTTCTGGATCTATTGTAGAACTAGCTGTTAATGTCTTTTGTTTATTATCATCAATAAGTTGTGCATAAATATGTTTATTTGATCTAAACACACAAAGACGAGGCTGTATATTCGTACCTTTAATTTTTATTCTAATGCGAGCATGTTTGTTAGCCGTAATTTTTTTTCGATTTGTTTGCATATTAGATTATTTTCCTTTTCCAGCTTTACCTACTTTCCTGATAACGTATTCATTTTTGTATCGAATACCTTTTCCTTTATAAGGTTCTGGTTTTCTCACTGATCTAATTTTTGAAGCAATATGGCCAACAGCTTCTTTGTCAATACCTGATACAGTGATTTCTGTGTTATTGTTGACTTTTATCTGGATATCTCTAGGAGGTTCTATCTTGATAGGGTGGCTATATCCCACATTTAAAATTAAATTAGAACCATCCATTTGAGAACGATAACCAACTCCTTGTATTTCAAGCTGTTTATTAAATCCTTCTGAAACTCCATGAACCATATTGTATAATAAACTTCTAGTTAGTCCGTGTAATTGATTTGCCTTTTTACTATCAACTTTTCTTTTAACTATAAGAGATTCTTTTTCTTGCATAATTTCCATGTATTCATGGAATTCTTTAGATAATTCTCCTCTAGGACCTTTTACTGTGATCTTGTTCTCTTGAATTTTAACTTCAACATTTGAAGGGACCGAAATTATTTTTTTTCCTATTCGGGACATGTTTCACCTACCAAATATAACATAATACTTCACCACCCAGACCATTATGACGAGCACTTCTGTCTGTCATAATTCCTCTAGAAGTTGATATAATAGCTATTCCTAATCCACCTAACACTTTCGGCAGTTCTTTATGGTTAGCATAAACTCTTAAACCAGGTTTACTTACTCTTTTTAATGCGGTTAAAACAGGGTATCTGTTTTTTCCTTTGTACTTTAAAGAAATTAATAAATATAATCTAGTGTTTTCTTCGATTTCGTCAAAATTATCAATGAATCCTTCATCTCTTAACAAATTAACAATTTATGTTTTTCGCTTTTTTAGTAACTATAAAAGTAAATTTTTTTACATATAGCTCATAGTTTTTCTACGCAAGAAAAATTAATGGTCATATTTCATAGTTTAACTATTAAACTTTAATTATTTGTAGTAGAATTTAAATATTTTTTTGTTTATAAACTATTTTTTATATGCATTTAAAAAGTTTTCATTATAAATGCAAATAGTTCTATTGTGATTTATGATTCTTGTTTATTATATTAATATTCTACGATTAATTTTTTATACTGTTTAAAGCAATAGTTGTTACAAACTTTTATTATATTTTTTGTTATTTTTGTTGCTGGAACCTGTACTATTTGATGTCTTGCTAAATTAGCATTACGAATGCGTGTTAGCATATCGGCAATCCGATCGTTTGCCACTATTTCCTCCTTTTATTTTCTATATCATATTTTACTTTTCAAATGGCATACCTAAATACTTTAACAGCATCAAGGATTCTTCATCTGTTTGAGCAGTAGTTACTATAGAAATGTTTAAACCTCGAATTTGGTCTACTTTGTCATACTCTATTTCAGGAAAAATTAGTTGTTCTTTTAGTCCCATGTTAAAATTACCTCTACCATCAAACCCAGCTGTGCTAATTCCTCTAAAATCCCGGATTCTGGGTAAGGACAAGTTAATTAATTTTTCTAAGAAGGCATACATTTTAGTTTTTCGTAATGTAACCATAACTCCAACTGGTACTTTTTCACGAATTTTAAAACCAGCTATAGCTTTTTTTGAATTAGTTACTATGGGTTTTTGCCCCGTTATAAAACTTAATTCATTTATACTCGCTTCTAAAGCTTTAGTGTTTTGAGATGCTTCTCCTAATCCTCGATTAATAGTGATTTTTATTAATTTAGGAATTTCGTGAGAATTTACATAACCAAAACGTTCCATCATCAAGTTTGTAACTTGGTCTTTATATTTATCGTACAATACAGTACTCATACTTTTTTCTCTTTTACATTGTTTTTAAACAGTTTTTTTATTTCCACGCAAAACTCTAATTGTGTGACCTGAACTGTCTTTAGTGTAAGATGCTTTGCCAGTTAATTTGCTTTCTTTATCATACAGCATCACATTAGAGCTCTGTATAGGCTTTTCGAATTCAATAATTTCACCTGGTTGCCCTTCTTGTTTGGGCTTTTGATGTTTTTTCTTTAAGTTGATGTTTTCTATAATAAGTTTGTTTTGTTGCTTTAAAATTTTTATTATTTTTCCTATCGAACCTTTTTCTTTGCCTGATATCACTTGGACAACATCACCAATTTTAAAGTATTTTGATATAGTAGATTTCTTAGAACTACTTTTTTTTAGTTTCATTGTGTTGATTGTTGTTTATTATTGATCATCAATATGTTCAAGTAGAGTAGTATATATAATGTTATTTTAATTTTTAGACTACTTCTGGTGCAAGAGAAACTATTTTCAAGAAATTGTTATCCCTTAATTCTCTTGCAATGGGACCAAATACACGAGTTCCTCTTGGATTATTATCTTGGTTTATAATAACGGCTGCATTATCGTCAAATCTGATACTAATTCCATCATTTCTTTGTAATGTTTTTTTTGTTCTTACTACTACAGCTCTAACTACATCAGAACGCTTGACTAGCATATTAGGTGAAGCATCTTTAACGACTCCTATTATAATATCGCCTATGCTTGCATAAGAAGGATTAGAACTACCCAAAACTCTTATGCACATTATTTTCCTAGCACCGCTGTTGTCTGCGACGTTAAGATAAGTCTGAGGTTGAATCATAATTATACTTTTCCAATTATCAATTATTTATCTATTTATTGCTTGTCCTTAGATGCATTCATATTTAGTGTTACTTTCCAACGTTTTGTACGGCTCAGAGGTCTACTTTCCGCAATTTTAACAATGTCCCCAATTTTACATTGATTTTCTTCATCATGAGCTTTATACTTTTTTGTTTGTACGATAATTTTACTATATCTTGAATGAGAAATACGGTTTTCAACAGCAACTACAATGGTTTTATCCATTTTATTGCTAATTACCTTTCCAATTTTTTCTTTAGTTGCCATATTATTTTTACAACAATAAATTTATGAATTTTTTAACTGTTTTTTTGTTCTGTTTCTACTGTAAGTAATTGAGCAAGTTCGCGTCTAGTATGCTTAAATAGATGTGTTTTTTCCAATTGTTTGGTTGCTTTTTGCATACGAAGAGCAAACATTTCTTTTTTTATTTCTATAATTTTGTCTTCTATTTGTTCTCTGCTGAGATTACGAATAGATTCAATTTTGGACATACTCATGATTTAATCTTCTTTTCTTTTTATAAATTTGGTCTTTATTGGTAGTTTGTAAGATGCTTTTTTCATGGCTTCTGCTGCAGTAGTTTCTGGGACCCCTTTAATTTCAAAAATAATATGACCAGGTTTTACGACTGCAACCCAGTATTCTGGAGCTCCTTTACCTGCTCCCATTCGAGTTTCAGCAGCTCTTGCTGTTACTGGTTTATCTGGGAAAACTCTTATCCATAGTTTTCCGCCTCTTCTTACATAACGTGTTATAGTTCTTCTTGTTGCTTCTATTTGTCTAGAAGTTAGCCATATAGGTTCTAGTGCTTGTAAAGCATAATCTCCGAATACGATGGTATTACCTCGACAAGCTTTTCCTTTAAGTCTACCTCTTTGTTGTTTTCGAAATTTTGTACGTTTAGGACTTAGCATTTTTTTGTAAGTTAAAGTGATTAATTATTCGTCATTGTTAGCGCCAACTTTTTCCCCCTTAAACAGCCACAATTTTACTCCTAGAATTCCATAAGTTGTTTGTGCTGTTTTATAAGAATAATCAATGTTTGCTCTTAGGGTTTGCAAAGGAACTCTACCTTCTCTTACCCATTCACTTCTAGCGATCTCAGCACCATTTAAGCGACCAGAAACTTGCACTTTAATACCTTTGACATTAGCTTTTTGAGCTTTTTGAATAACTTGTCGAACTGCTCTTCTGTATGCAACCCTCTTTTCTAATTGTTGTGTTATAAACTCGCACAGTAGAGCTGCTTCAGTATCAGGATTTGTTATTTCAATAACATTAAGACGAATTTGTTTTCTATTTTTTAAAATTTTTTCCAAGTCTTGTCGTAATACTTCGATACCAACTCCTAGTCTGCCTACAATAATTCCAGGTCGTAGAGTATGTATTTCTATCTCTAGTTGTTCTACCTTTCTATAAATTTGAATTCTAGATAAACCTGCAGAATTTAGTTTTTCTTCAAGATATGTTAAATTAGAGCAGTAAATTTTTTTCTCTTTTTTCAAACCATACAAGCGACTTCTAATCACGAATGGCTTTGTCCTTACAATAGTATTTCGTAACGATATTATATATTATTCTATGAATCTATAGCTTTAATTTTATTTTAGTATTAAGAAGTCAGGATTTTATATGTATAATCAATTTTTTTTCAACTTATCTAAATAATATAATTTTAGTTATACGCTCAATCACTACATACAGATAGATGAAAAAAACAGGTTAATTTGAAAATAATGTATTTAACAATCGATTTTTCCTTATTCTTGAATTGAAAGCTAATATTTTTTCTAAAATTTTCGCTATTTTATACAACGTATTACATAATCTTCTTGTAAAAATTGGGGATATTCTTTAGGTTGAGCATACCAAGATGAACGATGACTTTGTGTGATCCCAATTCTAAATCCTAATGGATGAGTTTTTTGTCCCATGTTTATGATGTTGCTGGATTTTAATTATTTTATTGTTGTGTACCTACATAAATAGATATATGGCATGTAGGCTTATAAATTTTAAATGCTCTTCCTTGAGCCCTTGGTCTGAATCTTTTCATGACAGGCCCTTCGTTTGCGTAGGCTTTTGTAACTAAATAAATAAGATTGTATCTTTTTTTATAAACTGTAAGCAATTCTGTATAATTTTACAGCTTTGTTTTTATGTTTTTTTAATAAAAATGCACGTAAACTTAAACGTATAATAGATTTGTTCTTTGTGCAATCCTTTTCTAAAGTTTAACTAGCTTATTAGACTTAAAAATAACAACAATTGATAACAACATAATTAATACATCAAAATCGTATTTAACTATATTTTTTTATTTAATAAAAAGTAACTATCTAATATAGCATCTTGTACAAATTTTCTAGTATACTTAATTGTCTTTCAATTTGAAAAAGTTGAACTTAAATCTTTTTTTTCTAAACCATTGTTATGTTCAGCATTTGATGCTGCTGATTTTAATAATTTGAAAATGGGTTGACAACAACGATAGGGCATAAATTCTAGCATCATCATTGCTTCTTTGTAGCTTTTGCCTCGAATTTGATCCAATACTCTTCGAACTTTTAATGGAGAAGATCTTAAGTATTTAGCAGAAGCTTTTACTTCTAAAATGTTATCTGTTTTATTTATCATAATTTCCTATTGTCTAGCTCTTTTATCGCCTTTTATATGGGTTCGAAATGTTCGCGTTGGAACGAATTCACCTAATTTATGACCAACCATTTGGTCTGAAACAAAAACTGGAAAATGTTGTTTTCCGTTATAGACAGCTATTGTATGACCAACCATTGATGGAATAATAGTCGAAGAACGTGACCAAGTTTTTAAAACTTGTTTTTTTCCCTCTTTATTAAGTTCATCTATCTGTTTTAACAAGCTTACGGCTATAAAAGGTCCTTTTTTTATTGAACGTGACATAAATGTTTTTTATTGTGTGAATATCTGCATTGACTTGTTTTATTTACGTTTACGAATAATATATATATTGCTATATTTTTTCTTATTACGAGTTTTTATCCCAAGAGCGGCCTTGCCCCAAGGTGTTACAGGCTTTGCCCTTCCAAACAAAATTAGACAATTGTAAAATACAACATTGTCTTTTTACAAACTAATAAAACGACTTTTATCGCAACTAGCTTTGCTGATTTTTGTTACTTCAAAAATCTTTGACTTCAATTTTAGTTTCTATTATATTAATAAATTTTTCACTGAACAGTTTAAACAAAGAAAAATTTGTACGGAAATTTAGGTTGTTGTTTTGTGTTTCTTTGTATTTATATCAACTCCTATTGTTAAATAAATACAAATTATGATTTTCAGTCTTTAATATATAACCTTGTTTCACTTTATATTGTTATACTTATCTTTAATATATGATGTTTATTCAGTGAACACTAGGAGATCTGCCTTCACCTCCTCCGTGTGGATGATCGACCGGATTCATAACAATTCCTCTAACAGTTGGTCTTTTTCCTAACCAACGGTTTCGGCCAGCTTTACCAATATTAATATTGCTAAAATCAATATTGCCTACTTGACCTATGCTAGCATAGCACTCTTTTCTAATAAGTCTCACTTCGCCTGATGGAAGTTTTAACGTTACGTAAGCTCCTTCTTTCGCTACGATTTGAGCGTATGTTCCAGCTGCTCTAACTATTTGCCCTCCTTTATTCGGTGTTATTTCTATGTTATGAACAGCTGTTCCCAATGGAATTTTATCTAGTGGCAGAGCGTTACCTATTTCAATACTAGCTTCTGGTCCTGAACTAACAAAAGCTCCTATTTTTAATGATCTTGGGTATAGAATGTACCTTTTTGTTCCATTCAAATAGTGCAAAAGCGCGATTCTTGCATTTCTATTTGGATCATATTCACATGCTATAACTTTTGCTGGAATATTAATCAAATCTCGTTTAAAATCAATTACTCTGTATCTTTTTTTGTGACCACCACCTCTATGTCTTATTGTAATAACTCCTCGGTTATTATGACCACTAAAAGATTTTTGTTTTTTGATTAAACTTTTTTCTGGTTTCTTTTTTGTTATTTCTGAAAAAGTTGAAACTGTTCTATTACGAGTTCCTGGAGTGTAAGCTCTATATAGACGAATAGCCATAAAGTTTGTTTATGTTTTAATTTAAAATAGTAATTTAATTAGTTCTCTGGAATAAGTAGGTTAGTGTTGAATAAACATCTAACCGCTTTTTAAACTATACAAGTATATTTTCTATACAGATAGCTTCTGATTAAAATTTTTTTAAAAATATATGTTAATCATGAGCATGAGCAGTGCTCTCAAAAAAACTAGTATTTTATTTGGTGTTATATAAATATTGAATAAAGAATTTAAATTAATAAATATTCTTGAATTTAGATTATAAATTTAGTATTTAACAATTTAAGACTCTTCCCTGCTTGTATATTTTCTATTTTTGTTAAAAAATTTATATAAATTAAAATGTATTAATTTTATTCTTTCAACTTATTATTATTTTATGGATACTGTATAATGTTTCTAGTTATTCAAGAAGAGATTAATGGAATCACCTTCTGCAAGTGTTACTATTGCTTTTTTATAATTTGAACGATATCCAGCAAATTTTCCCATTCTTTTTTTCTTTTTAGGTAGCTTACAAGTATTTACGGCAATGACTTTTACATTGAAAAGATCTTCAATTTCTTTTTTTATTAAGTCCTTTGATAATTGATAATCTACAGAAAAACTATATTGATTTTCTTCTATTAGTTGTGTGGTTTTATCTGTAATTATCGGATATTCAGAATAGATTGTATAACTATCAATCTTTCTATAATAACAGTAAATAATAGTTTACTATTTTACAGCTATTTATTATTTTTCTATAAATATAAAAATTTTTAAGTAAATAATCACTACCATTAATTTTTACATCATCTTTTAAACAATAGATTTATAATTAGTTCTTATTGATTGGTTAGTATATTCTTACGAGCTGTTTTTCAAGATACGCCTTTTGAAAATTCTAATTCTAATGTTATTATTTCAAAGTTAAAAGTTGGAAATAAAGTAAATAGCATTGTTTTAGCGCAACTAGTTAATTTGTTAATTTTTTTGAACTGGATGAATATACACAACTTTAACTAAATCAATTATATCGCGTGAATTATTTTTAATCATTATAAACCTCTTCTATCTTAGGTAGGCTATCTGCAGTTATTAATAAATTGTGTGCATTAAGTAAGTCTACCGTGTTTAAATTATCATAATTTACAATATCAACGTTCCTTATGTTTCTCACAGACAAATAAATATTTTTGGTTTTATTTGTGCATATTATTAATAGTTTGTTACTTAGTGAAATTTGCCAAGATTCGATAGCTGCCACAAGATTCCGTGTATTTGGCTTCTCAAATTCGTTTTCAAAATTTTCTACTACTTTAGTGTTGTCTTTCCTATTAAACAACAAAGTTCTTAAAGCCAATTTCACTTCTTTTTGGTTGATTTTTTTTGAATAATTAACAGTGTTTCTAGGGCCAAATATTACTCCTCCACCTCTCCACAATGGAGATCTTTTTGACCCGGCTCTGGCTCTTCCTGTTCCTTTTTGTTTCCAGGGCTTTCTTCCTCCACCTCTCACTTCACTTCTTGTCTTGGTTGATGCTACTCCATATCGCTGAGTAGCTCTTTGTGCTACTAATGCTCTGTGAACTACATAACTAGCTGTTGATTCAGCAACTTGTAAGTTTAGTTGTGTTGCAGTCGTTTCTTCGTTTTTCCAATTAAAAACTTTATAATTGATTGTTTTTAGAACTGTCATGGATCTAATTGATATATGATATATTTGTTTTTATATTCAAATTAATGTATTCAATTACTACATTGGATGAATTTTTAACAAATTGCCAGTTTTACCTGGAACATTGCCTTTAAGAACAAGTAAATTTTTTTCAACATCTATATGAACAATATTTAAATTTTTTATACTGATTTGTTTGTTTCCTAGTTGTCCTGCCATTTTTTTTCCTTTGATTACTTTTCCAGGAGTAGTCCCTGCTCCAATAGAACCAGGCTGTCTATGATTTTTTGATCCATGAGACATGGGACCTCGTGTAAAGTTGTGTCTTTTTTGATTCCCTGCAAATCCTCTTCCGATACTTTTGCCCGATATTTTCACTTTTTGTCCAACATTAAGACTGCTGACTGTTAAAATTTGACCTAGGGTTACATCAGTATTCTGTTTTAATCTGGTTTCTGTCAAGTACTTCAGAGGAGGAGCGCCTATTTTCTTCAAATGTCCTAAATTAGGTTTTTGTAAGCTATTTTCTGCAACTTCTCCAAAACCGACTTGTACAGCACAGTAACCGTCAGTTTTCTCGTTTTTAATTTGAGTCACTATACATGGTCCAGCTTGAATAATAGTTACAGGTATAACTAGACCATTTTCATCGAAAATTTGGGTCATTCCTAGTTTTTTGCCAAGATAAATTAGATATTTCAAATATTAAATATCTTTTTACAAACTATCCGTGAATCTTTTAATTCAGATAGCTTGAAATTATTTTTGAATTGAGAAATGCGTTAACAATTATTTGTAATAAAAAATAGGTGCACGATTGTATGTATATGTTCGTTTATATTTTTAATTAATTTGTATTTTTAGATCATAATGATACTTGAAAAGATTTAGGCAGGTTAAATTGCTAATAGTTTTTATACCCTAAAATTTAATAAAAAGTTAGTTTATTTTACCATAGTATTCTAATGATAAATAGTGTTTTCTTTCAAGCTGTAAGTACGAAATTTATTTATAATGTGTTATGGTTTAGCATTGCCTTGTCTTTTGTATGTTAGTTTATATTCTTGATGGGACAAAAAGCTGGAATACTCATTACGTCTTTTAATTTTGCGATACTAATAGACATAATTAGTTTTTATAATTTTGTTGAATTTATATGCAAACAGGCTACAAAAGTATTCAATATTAATATAAATGCAATATTAGAGTATGGAATATAGGAAACTATTAATCTCATTTCATATGATAAAATATTACAAAATAGTTGTCAATTATTTACTCAACAATCTAAATAAAATTTGATTGAGTTTTTTGTATCGTTTTTTTACTTTAATAATTATAAATGTTTTTTGTAAATGATTGGAATTATCCCTTTATGAGTTAAGTCGAGTATAGCAATTTTCTCTTTAAGTAACAGTTGAGTCAACATATCAAGCTTGAACTTAGACATTACAAAGCTAAATTTCTTAGCCATATCTAAGTAAAGTTTTAATATTATTTTGGATAGAATCTTTGTAACGACTCCAATTAATAACCTGGATTGAATTGTTATCTATTTGTTTTGTAAATTAGCTATTGAAGATAAGCTCAATATCTTTTTTTAATTTATCTAGTAACTTAACAGATACTGTTTGCTAACCAAAATTTCGGGGAAAAGGATGGTAATATAAATGGCGAGTAATAGTTGCATCTTCCTAGAACATATCCAACATTTTTTTAAGAAAATTAATCACAATCCAAAGTTTGATTTTGGGGCTGATAGAAGCTATTGAGTTTAAAGTTTTTAATTGACTAAAAAGTCATTTTTAATTATAGTTCATGAATTATTTCAAATTGATACTTTAATTTTGCACAATGAACTGATTTATAGATGTTATATGAATTTTTTCTCTACAAATATCCACAGAAAAAACTACACAAAATTTATTTCTATTTTATATATTCTTACTAAACAAAAAAATAGTTTTCGTGCATTATTGTATTTAAGACTAGAATTATCTAGTTTGAATAAATTTTCTTAATGTTTTCAGGAGTTTTATGAGCAAAATAGTTGGAATAGATTTAGGGAGAAAATGACTAAATTGTTTGAATGTAAACTAAAAAAATAAGATATGGCTAATACTTTACATTATAATTTTACGAATTAATAAAACGCGTATAGTAAGCAAACTTTTATATATTGAATAAAATTCAAAAAAGGCCTAATTTTTTGTATCATTCTTAAATTCTGTTTACTATATATATTTTAGATATTTGTTAATATAGCCTTATTCTTTGTAACAAGAACAAGCAATAATATATCATTAGTATTATAAAATTATGGATTTCCATTGTAAATAATCAAATTATTATAATATAAATTTATTTGATAGTAAGCTATGTACAGTTAAAATTGTATGCATATTTTTAGAAAAGTTAAAAAATTATTTTATCACTACAAATTCTGTTGTTGCTGTGATGGAGGGAGGTAAGCCAACCGTAATTCCTAATGCAGAAGGTTTGAGAACGACACCTTCTGTAGTGGCTTATACAAAAAACAAAGACTTGCTTGTCGGACAAATTGCAAAGAGACAAGCTGTTATTAATCCAGAAAATACGTTTTACTCTATTAAACGATTTGTAGGGAGAAAGACAGAAGAGGTTTCTCAAGAATTAAAGCAAGTTCCTTATAATATAAAAACAGGAAATGGTGGAAACATAAAAATTTCTTGTCCATCTTTAGAAAAAGAATTTGCTCCAGAAGAGATTTCTGCTCAAGTATTAAGAAAATTAGCCAATGATGCAAGTAAATATCTTGGAGAAACAGTGACTCAAGCTGTAATTACCGTTCCAGCTTATTTTAATGATTCTCAACGTCAAGCTACTAAAAATGCAGGTCAAATAGCAGGCTTAAGTTGATTAAATATTCACAGTTTTCAAACTATAGTAGATAAAATTAAACTATAAATTGCTTTATATTTACAGCAACTATCCATATTAATTAAATTTAAATTAATATTTTAAGCTATTTCATACATAAAATTTAAGTCTACTGGTAGAAAATTGCAACTATTTAAAAAATAGGAGTTTACTAACAAATTTTTATTTAAATTTAATTCGAGATTCTATTTTATGTTTAAATAATCTATTGAAAATCCGCAACACAATACAATTAAAACTTATGGTAAACAATTTGATGTGGAATAAAATATGTTGGCCTAAAGTAATTGCTAACGTTGAAAAAAATCAAAAAGCTATTTATATTGCTAGTGCAAAAGGAGATATTCAGCTATTAAGGCTACATCAACAAACGCTGTTAAACAGCAAACAAGCTAAGCTTTTTGCTGTTTATAAAGCTATACAATTAAAAACTGCAAATATAAAACCGCAGAACACAAGAAAAATCAACTTTGAAACCTCTACTTTTGATAATTTATTGTTGTTGGTTCTACAACCCGAATGGGAAGCTAAAACCCAGTCTAATTGTTATGGCTTTAAGCGTGGCTATGATATTAATCAAGCTTTGTTGAAAACTTATGCTACTCTTAGTCACGACGTAAGTTACGAAAATGCTGTTATATTATCAGGGCAAATAAATAATATTTTGGACAATTTAGATCCGCTTATTATAACCCAAAAATCAGGCTATAAAGGTTTTTTTAAAAAATATCTTGTTAATCGTCTAAATGATGTCAATTTGTCTGATTCAGCGAATTTGGTTAATCCTAAATTTCAGTTTGATAGTATTATAACTATTTCTAAACACAATATTGGTTTTATATTTAGCGCCATTTTAATACATGGTTTTGAGGATTCATTAATATGGTTTTTAATACAAAAACAAAAATTATATATAAATGAACAAATCCACGCAAATTTTAGAGCAAAAGTAATAAGTTATGCGAATCATTTTATAATTATTTTTTCTTTTAATGATGTAGAAAATATAATAGCAGCCATTAGATTTTTGGACATATTTTTGCTTTCTATTAAATCTAAGTTTAATACCAATTTAATACAAGTTAGGTCTATTTATGAAGGTTTTGATTTTTTAGGCTTTAACTTCCAACGTTTGAAAAATTATAAAAATTGGAATCATGAAAATACAAAACTATTTATAAAACCAACAAAAAAAAACATAAAAAAACACTTGTTGTCTATTAGAAAATGTTTATATCATAAAGATCGTTTAAATCGATGGAGAGCTAATTCTAGCATGAAACAATATCAAGTAATTACTAAATTAAATCCATTAATCAATTCTTTTGCTAACTATTATCACTGTTTAACACCTTTATTTATTCTTAAACGAATTGATCGAACTATAAATGAGATGATCTATCGTTATGCGATTAAAAAATACAAATCTGGAAGATATGATAAATGGAAAAAAAATTGGACTCAAGTGATTAATGGAAAGAGAGTAATTGCTTATTACGATGAAATGACTCAACAATTTAAACCTTTAAATCTTCATTATTCTTATAAAAAAGACAAATTGCGCAAATTAGACCAATACTATTTTTATTAAACTTAGCGGTTTTTTAATAGTTAAACATTTAAGAGTTTCTGAGACTTGAAAAATAAAAATGTTAGCTTAATAATAAGAAATTATTTTTTTAAGTTATTTAGATGGTTTTTGAACAGAATCAAGAACTAATCTCTAAGTATTAAGAATTATAAATGAACGTTACACATACAAAAAGTTTTATAAATTTAATTTCTATATAAATTAAGAAATTGTTATTTAATCATTGTTATTTTTCTGTAAATTAGTGATTTATGTATTATTCATGTACATGTTATCATACGTTGATGTTTGTAGAAACGTTCGCTTTGATATGACAATAACTTTAATAGAACTAAATTTAAGTATGATTGTTTAGTATTTGTGTAATTACATGAATGCTAAACTCGAGATTTAATAGTTATACAAATAATTTTAAGTTATATGTTGAAAATTAATAGGCAATACTTCTAATTTTTCGGATTATTAATATTGCAAGTAAAGCTGTTTACCTAGATAATAAGTATTAGCAGTTTAGTAAGAAGGAGAATAAAAGTATCTCTATTCTAGTCAACAGCAGCTTCTCTTTCTTATGGTTTAGATAAAAAAAACAATGAAACAATATTAGTATTTGATTTAGGTGGTGGTAGCAGGGTTAGATAATGTATCATATTCATTAATGCTAATAATAGCCAGGTCTCAATATTTTAATTATTACAATTTAGTTATCGATTTAAAGTATTACAAACTGTTTTTCTTTAATTAAAGACTAAAGCTAATAGAGCTGTTCATTTTTTTCTAGCATATTATATACGTTTATCTAACTAAAAAAAATAATCGAAGACAATTAAAATTAACAAAATCTGATATTTCTCAACCTTTCAATTTTTGTTTAAGCTATATGTATAAAAATGTACACTTATAGTTTTTAAAAGAGAAAATATTTCAGATATTTAGATTTCAAAGTATCTTTTCTTTTCTACTTTGTTCATTTGTTTGATTTATATAGCAATTTTCAATTGCTTGAATTTAGTATTGTTATAGATAAATAAATTGCGGAGTAAAATTTTTTTGGTATTATCAAAAACTGAATGATTTTAGTAATACAATTTATACTTATTAGGTACTCTAAAATTGAAAGTTTTTATCTTGACATAATGGCTAATTTTATAAATATTACAGTTTTAACTGCAAATAATAATAATTATAAGTTTCTTCTGTATAAGATATACTACAAGTTTTTTTAAGCTTGAATGTATGTACAGTATTAAGGATGTTGATTTTTACAGTAAAATGCAATCTTATGCAAAATCTAGGTTTTTCAGAGCTAAAATATAATCGTTGGAGTAAGTTGCCGTGGAAACGGATAAAAGCAGTCGTATTTAAGTTACAATCAAATATAAACAATGCCGCAATATCTAAAGACACTATTTCACTTCAGATAATACAGAAAAAATTTGTTAATAATTATTGTGTTAAGCTTTTCGTGGTTGACTTAGTATGTCGAGATATAAGTATTAGACAAAAAATAAGGAATTTGCTAATTTACTCTGACCAGCTCAAATTTTATGTTGCTAATAATTTAAAATTAGATCCTCAAGAAAGTCGAACCAACAATATTTGGAAAAAAAAGTGTCAGTTTTCTAGAATTAACAGTCTTACTAATCATGATTATTTAATTTTACTGCTTGAAGACTTAAGTCTTCAATTGCTCACTAAATTATCATTAGAACCTGAACATGGAGTAATACTGAAAAAATATAAGTGCTATGTTTATCAACAATGTTTGACTAACAATTTTATAGTTCAACAAGTATATTACTGTTTAAAAAAATCACATAAATATATTGCTCATTTAAATATGCTAGATCATTTTATGACTCTTGATATTAATACTTGGATAAAAAAAATAAATAATAATCCTCTTTTCAAGACACAAATAATAAGATGGTTAAAAAAAGGTTTAATTGAAGAATACTGTTACCAGATAAAAAGTTATGATTGTTACCCTTTTAAAACAACAAAAAATAGTTTTATTGCGACTTTCTTGATCAACTTGTTGTTTCTTGAGTTTGAAAGCAGTATTTTTTGTTATTTAAATGCAACTAAACAGCATTTAACTATTTTTAGAGATGAGTATAGTCTTTTGTTATTAAGCTCTTCTAAAAGTACATTATTTGCTACTTGTGCTCATATACAAAATTTTGCTAACTCTTTTAATGCAAAACAATATAATAAAATTGATTATTATATTACATACTCTCAAAAAAGTTTCGATTTTTTAGGTTATAATTTTCGTTCTCTTGAAACCAGTGGCCAAAAAGTTGTAATCAAACCTTCTAAACAATCAATTAAGCTTTTTAATCAAAAAAACAGAGAGATTATTCAACAATTTAAATCTGGTTCAATTTCTATTCTGATAAGAAAACTAAAAACCAATATAATTCATTGGGGATTGTATTATGCTCGTTTTAATAGAATAAAAGACTTTCAAAAAATTGATAATCTAATACTTTCTCAACTTAGAGCTGTTGTTTTAAGACGCCATCCTAGTAAAAGTAAGAGTTGGATAAAAAGTAAATATTTTCCTCATAAAAAACGTTACTATTTTTTTGGAAAATACTACATTTCATCTTGGGTGTTTACAGATGCACATTTGTCCTCTAGAGAATTTCTACCCAAATTGGAATGGTTGAAAATTAATTCTAACCATAACTAATTTAACTATTTGTGTTCATAATTTATATCAAACCTTTTACTGTACAAAAGCTAAATATTCTATAAAAATTTGTTTAGCTTTGAAAACCGAGAAAATTCTTAGGCGTAATGATGTTTCTATTTTAGAAGTTGGTGATGGAGTTTTCGAAGTGTTGTCTACTTCGGGAGATACTCATTTGGGGGGAGATGATTTTGATAAAAAGATCGTATCATGGTTATTAAAAGAGTTTGAAGAAGCAGAAAATATTGATCTTAGTAAAGACAGACAAGCTCTTCAAAGACTAACAGAAGCCGCAGAAAAAGCTAAAGTGGAGCTTTCTAATCTTACTCAAACAGATATTAACTTGCCATTTATTACAGCAACAGAAACAGGCCCAAAACACTTAGAGCGCACAATTACGAGAGCCAAATTTGAAGATTTAAGCGCTGATTTAATCAAGCGATGTCAGATACCTGTAAATAACGCCTTAAAAGATGCAAATCTTGATTTAGATAAATTAGATGAAATAGTTTTGGTTGGAGGTTCTACAAGAATACCTGCGGTTCAAGCGTTGGTTAAAGAAACTTTAAATAAAGACCCTAACCAAAGTGTTAATCCAGATGAAGTCGTTGCTATTGGGGCTGCAGTTCAAGCTGGGGTTTTAGCTGGTGAAGTAAAGGACATTTTACTTTTAGATGTAACTCCTTTATCTCTTGGAGTTGAAACACTAGGAGGCGTTATGACGAAAATAATACCAAGAAACACTACTATTCCAACTAAAAAATCTGAAGTGTTCTCTACTGCTATCGATAATCAACCAAACGTAGAAATTCATGTATTACAAGGTGAGAGAGAATTAACTAAGGACAATAAAAGTCTTGGTACATTTAGATTAGATGGAATTCTTCCGGCTCCAAGAGGTGTTCCTCAAATTGAAGTAACATTTGATATAGATGCTAATGGTATTCTATCTGTGACAGCTAAAGATAAAGGAACTGGAAAAGAACAGTCTATAACTATTACCGGCGCTTCTACTTTACCGAAAGATGAAGTAGAAAGAATGGTTCAAGAAGCAGAAGCTAATTCTTCAGCAGACAAAGAGAAAAGAGAAAAAATAGACTTGAAAAACCAGTCAGAATCTCTTTGTTTCCAATCAGAACGACAATTGAAAGAGTTAGGAGACAAAATTTCTTCAGAAGATAAGACTAAAATAGAAGAAATTATTCAAAAATTGCAAGAAGCTATTAAACAAGATGATTATCCTAGTATGTCTTCTTTAGGTGAAGATTTACAAAAAAGTTTGATGGATGTAGGTCAAAAAGTATATTCAGAAACACAGCAGCAAACTAAGTCTACTAATAAAAATCCACAAGATGACACAGTTATAGATGCTGATGTTAGACCAGAATAAATTAAGTATATATTATTTTAATATAAACTTCATAGTTTTACTCAACAATAAAACTATGAAGTTAATACTTTTTCACATAAATGTTTGTTCAATATTGTGAGGAAACTGAATGAAATATTGGAATTTAAAAAAGGTTAATAAACCAACAGTAGAAAAACTAGGACCTATCCCAAGATCTATAATTAAAACTTTTGAAAAATTCAAGAAGGAATTGGATCCTAATGCAGAAATTGAGGCTATAGAAGAATTTCGAGTTGCTCGCTATTTAACAGTGAATTCAATTAAATATCTTTTAATATTAATTCTTGCTCCCGTATTAATTAATCAGCTTTCAAAAATATTATTATTCGGGCCTTTTGTAGATTATTGTTGGAATCATTATCAGCCGGATATGTTTTTAAATTCTTCGCAGGAGGAAAGAGCATTTGCTGAATTGCAACAATTTGAAGAAAAAATTCATTTTGAAATTCTAATTGGAAAAATCAATGATATTTCTTATGATTTTGCAGAACAACAAATTCGTATTAAAGCAGTTCAATTAGCTCATAAGTATGCTAGTGAAAGTGCTGATGCAATTAAAAATATTTTATCTGATACTTTTTCTTTAGGTATTTTTATTGCTCTTTTGGTTGGAGGCAAACGGCAAATTTCAATTTTGAAATCTTTTATAAATGAAATTATATATGGTTTGAGTGATACAGCAAAAGCCTTTCTTATAATATTATTCACTGATATTTTTGTAGGTTTTCATTCTCCGCATGGCTGGGAAGTAATAATAGAAGCAATATTAAGGCATTTTGGTTTACCCGAAAGTAGAGAATTTATATTTTTATTTATATCAACATTTCCAGTTATTTTAGATACAGTTTTTAAGTATTGGATTTTTAGGTATCTCAATAGAGTATCTCCCTCAGCGGTTGCTACTTATCACAACATGAATGAATAATACTTCTATATTATTTACTTATTAAATGCTGTTTTTTCATAACTATTTAATTCTTAAAAATATATAGAAGTATAATAATTCTTAAATATTTACGAGTTAAGTTGCTTTTGTAAAAGTTAAATCATTATCGCGTGCATATCTTTCCATAAAACGCATAAATCGGTCCCAGTCATCTGGATTTTTTATAACATACACGGCTTCGATTGCTTGTGGTTTACCATTTACAAAACGTGCATTTACATCTCGTGTAACTAACTTTCCTTCTTCGTCAACTAAAAACATTCCTGTTATCTCGCCTTGTTCGGTCGTATTGCTTTCTAGTACTTTTGGATTAGCAAATCGAAAAGTTGCTGTTCCTGTACTGCCATCCCGAGATCTTGTTAAATTAATATCAGGAACTACTTCTTCATCAAATCCAGCTATAAATTGTATGGATGCCATAGTGATTTCTTTTAATTAAGTGGTAATAAAATTTTAAAATTATTAATAAATTATATTAATAATTGATATGAAAATTAATTTAAAAAAAACAATGCATTATGTAGCTTTTCCAACTAGTTATGATTGGCAACAAATTTTTTCTAAATGGAAAGTTCCTTTTGAAATTATTATTTTGCAAAAACAAGACATACTTGTTTTGAATGATCCTTTGAAGTTTTTCATTAATACCGACGGGGTTCTCACTACAATAAAAAAATATGGTTCTAATCATTCTGCTATTAGTCGTTTGAATTTACCTAACACATTAATTACTACAAGCTTGTATGATAATAATAAAAATCCTCACTATGAAGTATATTCATTAACTAATGCTTGTATTATAGTTTTATCTAAAAATAATATAAAAAAAAATACGATTTTGTATAAATATTTGCAATTATTAGAATCTTATTCGCTTAAATCTCAGCTTATTGTTACAGAGTCTTTAATTACAATGTTTATGCAAAGATCAGTTAAAAGAAGATTGGTAGTTTTCTTGCTTTTATTATCTAAATATGTAGGAAAGACTTCTGTTACAGGGATTAAATTAAATTGTTATCTCACTCATAATTATTTAGCGCAAGCATTGTGTACTAGTAGAGTTACAATTACTAAATGCATAAGCGAACTAAAAAAAGAGTTTTTAGTTGTTAAAAAAGGAATAATTACTATTCACAGTCCAATTAATTTGACATATTATGTTTTAGATACTTGATCTTTTAATTATTTTTTAGTTGTTTGCTAATTATTGTATCAATTTAAGCAAAATTTTATTGAAATAAAAACCATATGTAACCTCTAGTATACATTATTTTAATTTTAAATCAAACAGAGACAACTATTTTGACAGTTTATAATAAAAATTATTTTCTTGTATAATGATTTAATAGAAATATAGTATTTCATAACAATTTTCAAAATTGTTAATATACAATAAGGTGTATCTTTATATGGATTTTTCTAATGAATTGAGTTTAGAGCAAGAATTTAAATTAGCAGTATATTCGAAAAAAATTAAAAAACTAAGTCGTAGCCAGTCTCAGCAATATTTGAAAGATATACTGAGACAAATGATGACTATAGACAATACGATAAAACATATGGTAAAGAATATATCTCTTTAGGCTTTGCTGTTTTTGTTTAGATTGCGGACGGAGAGACTTGAACTCTCACGAGAAATCTCACTAGAACCTAAATCTAGCGTGTCTACCAATTCCACCACGTCCGCTTATTAATCAGTATACCAAATATTAGACAATAAAGTAAAATTTGAACAAAATATTAAATTTTTATCTTGAAATACTCTCTTCCCGTTGTTTTTGATATGGTTTAATTTGTTTGACAATTTTAGAGTTTGTATTGTATATGATTCACTTTTTATTCTATATTTACGGTAGTAATTTTAAGTCTCAGTTTTTGTTTTTTTCTTTGTCCAGTTTGGTTTAAAATCTTGTCTGAATTTTCAACTAATGCTGTTGATTTTTACTGATCGTAAATTGGTTAACGATTGCTTAAATCATTATCTGTTTGCAGTATTATAGTTGTTAGTTTCATTAATTTGTGAATTATAGTTATATAATGAGTGTTTTCCACCATGAATTCGAATAATCAGAACTAAGTTTTTAATGTTATGAAAATGTGTTTTCTATTTTCATTAAACGAATAAAAATAGTTAGTAAAATTTTTTTCAATAGCTCAATAACACAACATTGGGTGTTTAAAGTATTTTAAAAGCAGTCAAAAAATATCCTTTTACAATAGCTTTCCAACAATCAAATGTCTGGAGTTTTTACATAAATAAATACGAATCTCTTTTCGGTTCAATAGAAATTAATTACGAAGTAATTATAACTGAGAAGCAAAGAAAAAGTGTATTTAAAAGAAGTATTTATACAGTACTGAATGGTGGTAATCCTCTAAGTAGTACTAATTTAATGAAGTTAATAATTGAAGATTGGGACGACTTTACAAAGGTAGTTTTTTCTGAGTCACTGGAAGTTAATGTTGAAACAATACAGTCTAGTTATTTGTATAAAAATATTAAAACAATTGTAGATTCTTTTGTACAAGATTTGAAATTAGATGTTAATTCCTTTATAGATGAGCTAATTGATAGAGAAAATAATACTTTTACTACACGTTATACTGTAGATCGTTACAAACTTTATTACTTTAATGAAAAACACAAAGTTATGAAGTTTCTTTCTTAAATGTAATAAGTTAAGTCTTTGAAAATGATCCTAATGTTTTAATAGTAAACTTATCGCATGATGGTTTAATGATATGTTTAAAGTCACACTCTTCTCATCAAGAAGGTTTTACTTTGGAAAATATAAAGTGTGATTACGAAATTAAAATTAACCAGCAACTAGCGTTGGCTTCAGCACACTACTTTCGAGAACCAATCAATATTAGAGCTATTTATAAAAAAACAATAACACCTTTAGATTGTGAGCTTTCAGATAATGATTTAAAATATTTTTTACACTTCAGTCAAGAGATTCCAAACCCACCATCAAAACTTGTAACTTTATTAAAAAATGAAAATAGTGAAGCAGAGTATAATTTAGTCTTTCAAAACTTAAAACGATTTATTCGTTTTGAGGCTAAATCTAAAATTTTCTATTTAAAGATTGATAAAAGATGTAAACCTTTTTTTTGTAGGAACTTAGAAGATATACCTGAAATATACCAATTAGTTAGTACTGTAGTTAAAACGGTTTGTAGTACTAGATTTTCTCAATTCAAATATAGCTTTGCATTAGTTCAAAAAACAAATTTTTATATCAATTGTTTAAAAAGCGAAATTAAACAACCTAACTGTCTGTGATTTTGTTTAATGGAAGGTCCCTCTAAAGTAGATGAGATAAAAGATAAATATAAGAGTATTATTAATCATTTTTTGAAAGGAACTTCGAAATTCTACTTTAGAATAGCAGACAAAATAGAAGTAGTTTATACAAGTATAATTTTTGAAATTTTATATAATATCGTATGCGATGTTATTTAATTATAGAAGTATTGCAACCATTATATTATTTTGTTATTATATGGATTAGTTGAGATCATTCCTCAGTAGCTCAGTGGTAGAGCGGTCGGCTGTTAACCGATTGGTCATAGGTTCAAGTCCTATCTGGGGAGTTTTTTTAGTAGATAAATTTTGTTGCTTAACTAGTAGAAATATTAATAATCTTTGAAATTATATTATTCATTGTGGTAAGATTAGATCAAAATATTTATTTTTTTATGGCGCTGTATATAAATTAAAATACTCAGCGTTATTTTCTGCCTTGTGAAAAAATAAATCAACTGCAATAAAGTTGATATTGTGAAACTTTAAGTACAAGTAAACATTTATTATGTCAACAAGAAAAATTTGTCCTGTAATCTTGACCATTTTACGAGCTAGCTTTATGACTAAGTAGTTGTAAGCTTATCTTTGAGTTATTAATAAATATCTATGAGGAAAAAACAGTATGCTTCTCAACACCAATACACAAGGATATGATAATTAAATATAATTTCAATGTTTTGTTTTGAAAAATTATTTAGCTATGTAAAAGCAAAAAAACTTTAAGTGGTAGAAAAATTTGCTTTAAACAATTAATTTTAGAATTAAAAATAGCTTATTTAATGATTTTTTCTATCAATGTCTAAATCCTTAGTTTTACAGTCTGTCAAACTAGCATGTTTTTTATTAAGAATGAATAGTTGTCTATTATTTTATTTTCACCATATGTTATTAAAGTTACATGTATGGTTTTAGAAGGGATTTCAATATCACTACTTTTATTTAGATGGATGGGGATGTTCTGGTGAAACATCAGGAAATGCAGTTTTGAGCGCAAAAACACCAATTTTAGATAGCTTATTGCATAACTATCCAACAACTTTTTTAAATGCTTCTGGAGAATCGGTTGGTTTACCTCTGTCGCAAGTTGGTAATTCAGAGGTAGGACATACTACAATAGGTGCAGGTCGAGTATTATTACAAGAGTTAGTTAAAATTTCTAAATCAATAGAAAATAATACTTTTTTTTTAAATCCGGTCTTAAATCAAGTTTGTAGCTCTGTCAATGACAATCGAACTTCTCTTCATTTGATAGGTTTATGTTCAGATGGTGGTGTTCATTCGCATATAGATCATTTAATAGCTTTAATAAAGTTAGGCAAACAGTATCAAATAAAGCACATAAATATTCATGTAATCACAGATGGAAGAGATACTGAACAAAAATCTTGTTTAACTTTTATAAAAAAAATTCAGGAAGCTACTCAAGACTTGCAAAATGTTTCTATTTCTACAGTTATGGGGCGTTATTATGCAATGGATAGAGACTGTCGATGGAATAGAACTGAAGAAGCATACAAAGTCCTGACACAAAACTCTAATATAGTAAACAGTTCTCTCGAAGATTTGATTTCAACTTTTTATAAAGAAAATATTACTGATGAATTTATTCCTCCTAGCAGAATTTCTCAAGGTACTATACAAGAAGGAGATGGAATAATTTTTTTTAATTATCGTCCTGATAGAATGCGACAATTACTTCAAGCTTTTGCTAAACCTAATTTTAAAGGGTTTAAGCGTAAAAACTTGTATAGTTTACATTTAGCTACATTTACTCGATACGTTTCTTCTTTGTCTATTCCAATAGCCTTTCCTCCTAATATAGTTAATAATTTTCTGGGAGAAATAATAGCAAAAAACTTCTTACGACAATTCAGGATTTCAGAAACAGAAAAATATGCTCATGTTACATATTTTTTTAATGGAGGGGTTGAAGAACCCTTTGCTGGTGAAGACAGAGAACTTATACCAAGTCCAAAAGTTTCTACTTATGATTTAACACCTGGTATGTCTGCTAAAGAAATAACTACTAGTTTAGTTAAAGCTATTGAAAAAGAATGTTATTCTTTTATAGTAGTTAATTATGCTAATCCTGATATGCTAGGTCACACTGGAAACTTTAGTAAAACGGTCGAAGCTATGAGTATAGTAGATGAAAATATTGGAATACTTCTTGATATTGTTGGCAAAGTTAACGGAACTTTAATTATTACAGCTGATCATGGCAATGCAGAATGTATGCAATACGATAATGGCGAACCTCATACTTCTCATACTAGTAATCTTGTTCCATTCATTCTTATTGAAGGAGAAAATAGAAAAATAACAGGACATGGTGCTAATGCAACTTTAAGACAAGAAGGTTCGTTAGCTGATATAGCACCAACAATTCTTGACATTCTGAATTTACAGCAGCCGTCAGAAATGACTGGTCAATCATTGATAGTTCCAGTTCCTTATGAAACTCGAGTTCGTTAGATTTGAATTTGAGTCTAGTAGATATAATTTTTCAAGTTTTTCTTTTTGTAAATTGATGTGTTCACTTATAGTAGAATGTTAAAACTTATCTAATAATACCAAAGAGTGAACACAGTTTTTTAGTAAACCAAATTTAGATTTTCAATCTTATATAACTTTACTCATATATAATTATTGTTTCTTTTTTATCTGTTATCTGTAATTAAAAGCTAATTATTGATTATCTTTGTAGTTTCCTTATTATTTAATTAAATAAGTAATAATGTATATGACTGTTTGTAATCATAAATAAATACTATTGCAGAACAAAAAAATTCCATTTGATAAAGTTATTATACCAATAATCGAACTCAACCAAGATACAATCGTATTTAATATATTTGTCTTTTCTATTAACTTGTTTATACTGAATGCAATGATTATGGATAGACTATATCCAACAATATAACTCATTAAAAAAAGTATGATGCTGATTGTATCTTTTAATGAAGATAACCATGCAAATAAGGCTGTTATTATAGGCATATTACAAGCAGATGTTGTGAAACTAGAAGTTAAACCTAAAACAAAAAAGTTTGCAGAACAAGTTGTTGTTATATTGTTGTTGCTTTCTCTAAATTGAAAAAAATTAAGAGGTATAATTTTCAGTAAACCAAGACCAATCATAATCAATATTATACTTGAGAAAAAATTTTCGGTTTCTAAGAAATTTTTGTTTAGCTTGCCAACATAAATGGCTAATATACCTATAAATAAGAAGTTAGTAAATATTCCAATTATAAAATAAAAACTGTTGATTAAATTGTTTTGGTTTTTAGAATTTAGTAAGTAAGAAAAATAAAGAGGTAAAATTGATAGACTGCAAGGATTCAAACTAGTTAGTATACCCAACATAAAAATTACTCCTCCAGTTACTAAATTAAATTCAATGGAATTTAAACGCAAGAAATAATTGCAATATTGTTTAAAATAAAAAATATAATTGTCAATAAAGTTGTACATAATTTTACTAAATTTATTATTTTTAAGTGAAAGAATTTACTCTATGGAAAAAAATATGTGTATTTGTATAAATTGTCATCATGTTAATAATTGTTCTACGTATTTTTCTATAGAAAAACAACATCAAAAAACACATTTGAATTTAGCTCCTGAATTTGTTCCCCAATATCCAGTTATAAATGTTAATATAATTAGGAGCGATTTAGATTTGAAAATTGATTGGGATGTTGTAGAATGTATGTCGTTTGTAGAAAATCCTGGAAAATGGCTGATTTTGCATGAAACTTAGTAGTTGGGTCAAATTAAATATCTTAAAATCGATTTGACCTTTTTTTTATTATTGACTATAATATAGTTATGCCGGGATAGCTCAGTTGGTAGAGCAGTGGATTGAAAATCCTCGTGTCACCAGTTCAAATCTGGTTCTTGGCAATAAGTGTTTTGTGTTTTGCAATTTTATTATTTATAAATTCTTCCCTAGTACAAGCTATTTGTTCTTTAGTTAACATATTCCTTATGATAATAGTTCCGTTTTTTACTTCATTTTCTCCTATGATAATACAATAATTAGATTGGATTTTATGGCATCTAGTTATTTTCTTTTTTAAACTGCCAGGAAGAGAATCTATTTCTGCTCTACAATTATTTTTTAGTAGTTCATTAAATAAAATTATAGATTCTATTTTACATAACATGCTGTTTTCGGCAGCAATATAGTAATCTAAGTTTTTAAAATTAAGAGATGTATTTTGTTTGATAAGTAATAAAAGTCTTTCTATTCCTATCGCCCAACCTACAGCGGGTGTAAATGGACCTCCTAAACTATCAATTAATTTATCATATCTTCCACCACCACAAATAGTATCTTGACTGCCTAATAACTTTGTTTTAAATTCAAATGCAGTATCACTATAATAATCGAGTCCTCTCACTAATTTAGAGTTTAAGTTGTAGGGAATATTGAGACAGTTTAAGTATACACATAAATTTTCAAAATGTTGCCTTGACTTTTCTCCTAAAAAATTAGACAATTGTGGTGCCGTGTTTAGTATTTCTTGTGTTTTTTTGTCTTTGCTATCTAAAATTCTTAATGGGTTGATTGAAAGTCTAACTTTAGAGTCTTTGTCTAAGCTGTTTTCATGTTTTTTTAAGTATTTTACTAGTTCTTCTTTGTATTTAGCGCGGTCCTGTGAATTCCCTATTGAATTTATCTCTAAAGAAAAATCTCCAACGTTTAAATTTGACAATAAGTTGAATGCAATACTAATTACTTCAGCATCTGCTCTTGCGTCCTGTATTCCCAAGCACTCGATTCCTAGTTGATGGAACTGTCTTTGGCGTCCACTTTGAGGCCTTTCATAACGAAACATTGGACCAAAATACCATAATTTTTGAATTGTGTTTTGAGTATATAGTTTTTTTTCAATAAAGCATCTTGCAATGCTAGCAGTGCCTTCTGGACGCAGTGTGATTTTTCTCCCACCTTGATCTTCAAATGAATACATTTCTTTATGTACTATATCTGTTCCTTCACCTACACTACGCTCAAACAATTCTTTTGTTTCAATTAAAGGAGTCTGTATTTGTTTGTAGTTTGCATTTATCAACAATGCTTCTGCTTGTTTTTGAACTGAATTCCAGTAAATTATTTCTTCTGGAAGAATATCATATGTTCCTCTTAAACTTTGCATTATCATTTTGTTTATTATTCCTTATGTTTATGCATCCTGTTTTCTTGTTTTTGTTTTCAACAATTTGAACTTGTATAATAAAACTTATATTTACTCTCTAAAAGCAAAGAATGTCTTATGTAATTATGTGATTTTAATTGTGTATTATTCGCAGTAAAACAATGTTGTGTATTTGTATAATAACGTATTCTTTTAAAATTGATTTGAAAGTTATGATAGTAATATAAACTTAAAGCTTTATAATTTATGCAAGCAACTTCCAAAGTTATTTTGTAAATACTGCGTACAATTAAACGTTTGGTTACAAAATATATTAAAAAATTCCCGATGTTTCCGTTCTGCTGATAATTAATTATATTATTTAATCTGTAAAAATATAAATTATATTCTATTTCTATATAAAACAAAAGATAGTAAGCTAAACTAAATTTAATTGGATCAACTCTTTCTACGATACAGTTTAAAAATTTTTTATTTTGAAAATTTTTGAAATACGATTTAATCGTTGATTGTGAATTCAAGTATTTCATTAATTTTGAATATTTATTGATTTTATCATTATTATTAGCAATTAATAGTACTAGGCATAAACTATGAAATTGACTTTTCAATGTCTATACTATATTATTATGTATTGTAATCAAACTGTACAAGTAAAGTTTTAATTGTAGATGTTTTAATTTTAAAGTTTATTTATAAGTTTGTTATTATAACGCACGTAATACTAATGTTGTTTTAGTTTATATAATTAAAGGATAATTTGCTTTACAATAAGTCATTACAAATATTTCGCAATAATAAACAGAATGTTAATTAGTTGCGAATAGTTGAAATATATTAATCAATCTCATATCTTGAAGGTACAATTAACTCAATATGAATTTTTCATCTAAATCAAGACAAGATTTAATTAGTCTAATAGAATCAAAATATTTAAAATTAGATCTTCCAAAAGTCTCAGTTGGAGACACAGTAAGAATCGGAATTTTGATCCAAGAAGGAAATAAACAAAGAACACAATTCTCAGAAGGTGTGGTTATTTGTAAAAAAAATTTTGGTATCAATACTACTATTACTGTACGTCGTGTTATGCAAGGAATAGGAGTAGAAAAAGTTTACTTATTGAATTCACCTCGAATTAAACAACTTTCAGTTATGCGAAGTTCAAGAGTGAGAAGGGCGAAATTGTATTATCTTAGAAAACTTTCAGGAAAAGCTACTAGATTAAAACAGAAATTTAGTTGAAGATAAAAAATTTTATAAATATACAAGTTTAAAGTTGATTACTAAAAATTCTCACTTTTTATTCTGTTTTTTTGATACTTGATATAGATTATGTTGCTTGTAAAATTATCCTCCTCCAACAATTGTTACAATTTCCAGTTTATCTTTGTCATTTAATTCTATGTAAGGAAGTTTATCTTTGCTAACAACTTTCAAATTATGTTCGACAATAACAGTATTACTATTAAAATCTAAATATTCTATTAGGTTAGATATTGAAATAGGTGAAATACAATTAAATGATTCGCCATTAACTTGAATAGTTATTTTATTTTGCTTAGTTTGAGAATATATATTCATACAATTATAAATAAAATAAATAAATATAGATAACTGATTATATTGTAATATGAATTATGTTTTACTGCTACATATTAACTAATCTTTTTAAACATTATTTCAGTTATAAAAGAATATAAAGAAATAATAAAACAACTCATTAAAAATGTTGATAGTTTATATAAAGTTACTATTTAATTTTTTTAGAAATACTCGTTTACAATAAAATTCTTAATTTAATTAATTGGTTGTGAATTATTACTTTTAAACATATTCCTGAAAAATAAATAATGTTTTTTATCAATACAATACTTAACAATTTATACTAAATTAAAAAATATGGCCAAAAAAGTTGTTGCTATTATAAAATTAGCACTTGCTGCAGGAAAAGCGAACCCATCTCCTCCAATAGGACCTGCTTTAGGGCAACATGGAGTTAATATTGTGATGTTTTGTAAAGAATATAATGCAAGAACATCCGATAAAACAGGCTTGATAATACCTGTAGAAATTTCGGTTTATGAAGATAGAAGTTTTACCTTTATATTAAAAACACCACCTGCATCTGTTTTGTTAGCCAAAGCAGCAGGAATTAATAAGGGATCAAACGAGCCCAACAATAAAACAGTTGGCTCTGTTACTAAGGCTCAACTAGAAGGAATCGCCCAAACAAAATTGCCTGACTTAAATACAAAAGATATAACATCTGCAATGAAAATTATTGAAGGAACAGCAAAAAACATGGGGATTTTAGTAGAAAATTAAATAAAGATTTTAAAGAATTTACATAATAATACTCATACGAGGAGAATATACTATGGGTAAAATTTCTCGCCGATTACAATTGTTAAATCAAACTATAGATAAAACGAAGTCTTATAGCCTGTTAGACGCTATAGATTTATTGAAAAATACATCCAACGCTAATTTTGCTGAAACTGCAGAAGCTCATATTTGTTTAGGGTTAGAACCCAAATATGCAGATCAACAGCTGAGAGCAACTGTATTATTACCAAAAGGAACTGGAAAAAAGACTACAGTTGCTGTTATTGCAAGAGGAGAAAAAGTATCAGAGGCATTAAGTAGCGGAGCTGACGTTGCTGGTTCTGAAGAATTAATCGACAGAATTTCTGAAGGATATTTAGACTTTGATAAATTAATCGCTACTCCTGATGTTATGCCGCTAATTGCTAAACTTGGGCGAATATTAGGTCCTAGAGGATTAATGCCATCTCCTAAAGCTGGTACAGTAACTCCAAATGTAATTCAAGCTATTCAGGAATTTAAGGCTGGTAAAGTAGAATATAGAATAGATCGCAATGGAATTATACATGTTCCTTTCGGAAAAACCGAATTTTCAAAAGAAAATCTTTTGTTAAACTTAGAAGCTATTGAGATTTCTATTAATAAAAATAAACCATCTGGAGCAAAAGGTAAATATTGGAAAAGTTTTTATATTTGTAGTACGATGGGGCCTTCCATTCCAATAGAGATTTCTACTTATAAGTAGTATTTTGTGAAGCAATATTGCAAAATATTGCTTTTATGCTATACTTGATTTAAACCTATCTCCAGAGATACAAAGTCTACTATATTTGGCAACTACTATATAATGGAAAAAAATATGAGTGCAAAAATCGATGATATTGTAACACAATTAAAAACTTTAACCTTATTAGAGGCAGCAGAACTAGTTAAACAAATTGAAGAAGTATTTAATGTTGATGCTTCCACACCTTCTGGTGGAATGGTAATGATGAGTCCAGGTGCAGCAGCACCAACAGAGGAAGTTGAAGAGAAAACTGAATTTGATGTATCCTTGGAAGAAGTGCCGAGTGACAAAAAAATAGCAATCTTAAAAGTTGTTAGAGGCCTAACAGGATTAGGTTTAAAAGAAGCAAAAGACCTAGTTGAGTCTGCGCCTAAAACACTTAAAGAAGGTACTTCAAAAGACGATGCAGAAGATCTGAAAAAACAATTAGAGGAAGCTGGTGCAAAAGTTTCTATTAAATAGTAAAAAAAATAGTTCATGTTTTATAAAACATGAACTATTTTTTTTAATTTAGAATAATCCTAAAGTTATAGCTTGGTTAATTGGCATTGTTGCTCCAAATCCTAACCATATAGCAACAACTGTTCCAATTAAGAAAACTGTGGTTGCAACTGGACGACGGAATGGATTTTGAAATTTATTAATTCCTTCAATGAAAGGAACTGTTAATAAACCTGCTGGCACAGCAGCCATTGATAGAATACCTAATAATTTATTAGGAATAACTCTTAACATGTTAAAAGTTGGATATAAATACCATTCAGGTAAAATCTCAAGAGGAGTTGCGAATGGATCTGCTTTTTCACCCATTGCTGAAGGTTCAAGTACTGCTAAACCAACAAGACAAGCAATAGTTCCTAGAATTACAATTGGGAAAGTATACAACAAATCATTCGGCCATGCTGGTTCACCATAATAATTGTGCCCCATCCCTTTTGCTAACTTTGCTCTCAGTTTTGGATCTGTTAAGTCAGGTTTTTTTAAGATTGACATAATATAATTTTTTCCTTTTTAAATATGATTAAGTGTAATGATTATTTGTTCTGTAAAAAATTACAAAGGGCCAGAAATTCCTTGTTTTCTTATCATTAAAAAGTGTAGAATCATAACTGTGGCAGTTAATAAAGGCAGTACAAACGTATGCAAGCTATAAAAGCGTGTCAAAGTTCCTTGTCCTACACTAACTCCCCCTCGTAATACTTCTACAATATTAGATCCTACAACAGGAATTGCGTCTGGAACACCCGTTACAATTTTAACAGCCCAAAATCCTACTTGGTCCCAAGGCAAAGAATAACCTGTAACTCCAAAAGACACAGTTAAAACGGCCAATAAGACACCAGTAACCCATGTTAACTCACGGGGTCTTTTAAAACCACCAGTTAAATAAACTCTGAAACTGTGTAGAATCATCATTAAGACCATCATACTTGCAGACCAACGATGTATTGAGCGGATTAACCAACCAAAATTAACATCAGTCATTATATATTCTACTGAAGAAAATGCTTCTGTTACAGTTGGCCTGTAATAAAATGTCATAGCAAATCCAGAAGCAACTTGCATAACAAAGCATGTGAAAACTATTCCACCAAAACAATAAAAAATATTTACATGAGGAGGAACATATTTGCTAGTAATATCGTCTGCAATTGCCTGAATCTCTAAACGTTCTTCAAACCAGTCGTATACTTTACCCATATTTTTGTATAATTTAAATAGAAATCTTGCTACTAGACTACATTTATTGAATAACGAAAAAGTAATATATAATATAAATTTATTAAAAACAACAAAGTTATATGGTGAGGAAAAACTTGATTTATTTTTTATTTATTAGTCAAATTAATACACAATACTTGGTAACTACCAACTGGATTTTGTTACACCTGGTAATAAACAGTCATGAGCCATTTCTCGTAAAGCATGACGAGATAAGCCAAAATCTCGATAATAACCTCTGCTTCTTCCGGTTAACCAACATCTATTTCTAATTCGACATTCTGAACTATTCCGTGGAAAATTTTGAAGTTTTTTCTGTAAGTATAATTTTTCTTCAAAGGAATTAGTATTTTTCAATTTTTGTTTAATTTCTTTTCTTTTTTCTTGGTATTTAGCACTCAAAGCAATTCTTTTTTTTTCTCTTTCAATCATGCTTTTCTTTGCCATATTTAATTTGCCTCTTGTTTATTTGTTATATTAGATTAACAACCAAATTGTAATATATTGGTCTGTGTTTGTCAATCATGACGTTTTTTAAATCATATATAATTATTTTTATTAAACAAATTCTTGTTAAAAACATTATTATCTGTTTAACAAGAATTTGCTTAAATTAATTTGTAAATGAGTTAACTGTTTTTACTTAAATAAACTAAGACCTGCTGTTTGAAGAACTGGTATATTACTTAATAATAGATAGGCAAAACCAGCTCCCCCAACTGCACCTACTAAAAAGCCAGCCGTAAATTGTCCCCATCCTTCTGATGTTTGCAATAAATCTTTTGATTCTTCACCTTCAAAAGATACAGTACCATACATTGACAAGCAAGTAGTTAGTATGATAACAAGCCCTACTGCAGATAAAAATCCAGACAATAAGCCGACATCAGTATTACGTAATGGGCCTAATTTATCAAAAGGTCCAACCAAGAAATAACCATGAGCCATTCCTATTTCTAGACCTCTTAGTAATGGAGACAAACCTCTTCTATAAGCGGGCAAATTGCTAAGTAAATTTTTTGTAAAGCTAGAAGTACTTATAGGAGTTGCTAAGTTACCTACAAAAGGGTCATCATTATAAGGTTTAATAAAGTCTGCCATGTTTTTTTCCAAATTTAATTACATTTAAACGATATTTTCATTTTATATCAAATTCAATGTAATTAAATCATTTGAAAATAATTGTAAACATCTACTATACAGATCAAAAGTTGAAAAATATTATCTATTGTTTTTTTAAGCTAGTATGGATATATTTGAAGTCTACGGCTTGGTTCTTCACCAACAGTACGTGCTTTTAGTTGGTAATGCTGAATTAATTCATGTTGAATTTTTCGCAAATAAACATTTCTTGGAAGCAATTCAACTGTTTTTTTCTTTATAGTTGCTATTTTTTCTATTGCAAGTCTTACTTCTTCTAATGCCTCCAGTTCATTAAGATCATTATATGAGTTTGATATAGATAATATTTTTGTCTCATCTAATTTGGTTGTATCCAGATTTAACATACAACAAATAGCTCTAATAATCTGTGGTGGCGATGCTGACCTTATAGTTTGAAGGTTTATCTGCTTTAATCGAGCTAGTTGCCTAATCTGAGTATTGTGTTTTATTCGAGATCTTATACTTAAGATAGCATCAGCTTCATCTATTTTACGAGTAGTAGACATTGGAAAATTGAATAACGCTATTAAATTTTGAACTTGATTCAGATTAATTCCATAACAATATACAAAGAAATTTTTAGAATTATCAAAAGTTATTTTTCTTATATTCTTTTCATTATTTAAAGACGTCTGTGCATTTGTTAGATTAATTTTTGAACGATTATCAATATTTTTAGATATTTTAGATATATTATTTTCATCTATTAATTCTAACACTGTCTTAGAGTGTTTCCAGTTTGTATTTATATTGAAATCTGTTTGTCCATCTTCGTAATTATGTGTTATAGAGCTTTTTCCTAATGGATTAAAAATACGCTTTTGTATAGGAACCTGCTCGCCTTGTAAAATATAATCTATGGCATTTTCAACATTTTCATGAATTATCCAACAATATCTTTCATGAATTTCTATTGCTATTTGAAATGCAGGAGCTGTTCTACGCTCTAAAATGCTTTTTTGAGTTCCTCTACGTTTTGCTTCTTCATCTCCTAATGTAACATACTGAAATTAAAGTCAATGAAAATTATTGCTTTTTAAAAACTGTATAGGTATATTTTTATACATACAGCTTGGATATGCCAAAAGTTGGTTGTTTTGATTGACAAATTGTAATTTTTTTACATCTAAAAAACAATTTACAGTATTTTCGAATAAGCAATAAAATAATTGGTTGCAAAGTATCTTTTATGCTCAATTGATTTAAATATTATTAGATCACTTTTTCTTAGCAATGGAAAAGATCATGAAAAAAATGAAAACATATTGTAAACAAAATTATCTATTTCTATTTGCATACAATTGTTGAATTATAAAAATTGTATTAATTCTAAATTGTTCTTATCCAAAAATATTGTTTACTTCCCCCTATTAAATCAGATAAAATCGGATTTTTTATTAAACTTTCTAAATAGTTGCCATGAGCTGTCCCTACTAGTTGAACTCCTCTTTCTGCAATTGTGCAAGCCGCAGCAGCTTCTAATTCTGTACCAATTTCATCTATTATAATAACTTGTGGCATGTGATTTTCCACTGCTTCAATCATGACATTGTGCTGTAATTCAGGTTGAGAGACTTGCATTCTTCTTGCTCTTCCAATTGAAGGATGAGGTATATCACCGTCTCCAGCAATTTCATTAGAAGTATCGATTATTACAACTCTTTTTTCCATTTCATCTGCCAAAACTCTGGCAATTTCACGAATAGCAGTAGTCTTACCTACACCTGGTCTGCCAAGGAGTAAAATAGAACGACCAGTATCAAGTAAATCTCTAATGATATTAGAAAGTAAATTGTTAATAATTCTTTGAAAACCATTCAGATTATTTTCACAATAAATGGCTTTGACAGTAGTTTGTATGACTACTTCGCATAAAATCTATCGGCGATAAAATTGCGTTTACAAATTTTATATTTTGGAAAAGAAGGTAGATTATATTAGCATTAACTTTTATTAATATTGTTTAAGGAATTTGAAGTGAACTACTACCATTACGAGAGTATATTACAATCAAAAATATTGCTTGATTATTCTATCTTATTCTTTAAAATTGATAATAATAATTTTCGTTGTAAAAATATTATTATGAAAACCATGAAAGTTTGAACGCAAATTTCACGATCGTGCCAAATACAGCTCTACCTACTCTACAGGTCAAACCAATTATACTCCCTTCTCTGTTTCGCACAGAGCTAATTCTATGTAATGTTCGTTCTATTCCAGCCCTATTATCTCCACTAAAATTACCAACCCTTTTTATGCAGTAGTCTAAATCATTACATGTTATCATTTTATTAGACAAATATTCAGGACCATAAGGAAATCTAGCTTCTGGTCTTCGTCCAAGATCCATAACAACTTCTATTAAACTGGACTTATTGGGATGATACTTTAATGATCTTTGTACAAAAGGAGGTAAACTTTCTATCAGTTTACTTAAATCGTCTGCTATGAGCATAGTATATTTTTTCTTTTCTTATTTCTATATTAAAAACCATGACTAGTTTTTTATTTGAACAGCAAGAACTAATTATTGGCCAGACTGTCATTGTTAAAAACCTAGTAAGCAAAAACCCTAACTTTATAGCTAACCAACTAGGCAAATCAGGACTAATCAGAGGCTTCAAAATAACTTCTAATAATTCACTGATACTAATAATTGAATTCAAAGACCATTCCAGAGTTTGTTTTTTTGAAGAAGAACTAAAAATTTTGGAAGATTAGTTGTAAACTGGTTTGAATTTTATCTTTTATCTCTACCACGCAAATTACCAAAAAATTTTTTTAGATAGCGATGTAATCTACAATATCAAATAAGAATTGAATTTATAGTATTATTTGATATATTGCACTTACTATATTATTATAAAATAAAAACATTAAAGAATTTATTTTTTTCAAATTAATAATGTTTTATTTGCAGTTTTTATTTAAAAATTTATAATATTTATATTTAGGTAAAAAATAAATTTCCAAAAACAATTTTTAAGATTATAATTACAATTATAAATCAAAGAAAGATTTTATTAAGACAATTTACAAAAAGAAAAACTTCTGTGTTAGATAAATCTAGTAACGAAAGAAAACCGTCTCGTGATTCAGTTAGTATTAATGAAAGAATTAAATTTCCCAAAATTAGGTTAATAGATATTGCAGGAGAGCAACTAGGTATATTTACCCCTAAAGAAGCTCTAAATCTTGCACAACAAGAGGGATTAGATCTTGGTTTAATTTAACACAAATACGCATTACATGTATTATATTTTCTTAATAAATTTAAATAATCAAAGATTTAAAATGCAAGATTCCAGTGTATGTTAATAATTTAATCTGAAACAAGATTCTGTTTATTTCTGGAAAAATTGATAATCGAAGTAACATTTTTTAAGAAAAAAAGAAATTGCACTAATATTTAGAATGAAAGGATATTTTCTACACTAAGTAATTTATCTTGGCAATGCCTTCTTATATTTTTATGGTTAACAAGCCAAACAACAATAATTTGTTTTGTTTGATTTGAAAAAAAGATACATTAAATTATATCTATTTTAAATTTTAGTTAGTGATAAGTCAGATCCTCCTGTTTGTAGAATTTTAGACTATGGAAAATATAAGTTTACACAAGAAAAAAGAGCTCGTGAAGCACGTAAAAAACAGCATACTGTAACTGTCAAAGAAGTAAAAATGCGATATAAAATAGATGAGCATGATTACAAAGTGAGAGTAAACCAAGCTACTAAATTTTTACATTCTGGTGATAAAGTAAAAGTGACTGTTAATTTTAGAGGCAGAGAAATCCAACATTCAAACCTAGCTATCGACTTATTAAATAGATTGGCTAATGATCTAAACAAGCTTGCTGATATCCAACAAAAACCTCTTAAAGATGGTCGAAATATTATTATGTTACTTTCACCAAAGAAAATTGAAAATTAATATTAAAATATTGAAATACTAAATTATAATTAATAAACCAATGCATCTGGCTGGATTCGAACCAGCGATGTCTCTTTCGAAAAGGCGGATTATGAGTCCGCTGCCTTCGGCCGCTCGGCCACAGATGCTTAAACTAAAATATTGAATTAAAGTACAGAATAAAGTGTTTAATCAATATTGTCAAGCTAAATTTATTCTAGTTTAAGACGGTAATCAAGTTATGTAATATTAATAAAAACAATGAGGTATTAGCAAGTTCTAGAACTTGCTAATACCTCATTGTTTTTATTCGATAGTACTAAAACTTTGTTTAACATCTTGAATAGCTTTCTTAAGCAATTCTTCTGCTTCTGAACTCATAGCTTTTGCACTTCTAATACTTTCTCCGAACTCTGGTTTTGAGTTCTTTAAATCCTCTCTTAGACTTTGGATAAAGTCTTTAACATTATCTATAGCTATATTATCTAGATAACCATTAATACCTGTATAAATTATAGCTGTCTGTTCTTCTACAGAAATTGGAGAGTTCTGTGCTTGCTTTAAAATTTCACGAAGTCTTTGACCTCTAGCCAACTGATTTTGAGTAGCTTTATCTAAATCTGAAGCAAATTGAGAAAAGGCTTCCAGTTCAGCAAATTGGGCTAATTCTAATTTTAATTTACCAGCAACTTTTTTCATTGCTTTAATCTGAGCGGCAGAACCAACTCTAGATACGGAAATTCCTACATTAATTGCAGGACGAATACCAGCATTAAATAAATCGCCAGATAAAAATATTTGACCATCAGTAATAGAGATTACATTAGTTGGAATATAAGCAGAAACATCCCCAGCTTGCGTTTCAATAATTGGCAGAGCTGTCATACTTCCACCACCTAAACTAGAATCTAGCTTAGCAGCTCTTTCTAAAAGTCTTGAATGAAGATAGAACACGTCACCAGGATAAGCTTCTCTTCCTGGTGGTCTTCGTAGCAATAAAGACATTTGTCTGTATGCTTGAGCTTGCTTGGTTAAATCGTCATAAATTACTAGGGTTGCTTTGCCTTTATACATAAAATATTCAGCAAGAGCTGCGCCTGTATAAGGTGCAATATATTGTAAAGTAGCAGGATCATCAGCATTTGCAGCAACAATTATAGTGTAATCTAAAGCTCCTCTTTCTTCTAAAGAAGATACAACTTGTGCAACAGAAGAAGCTTTTTGACCAATAGCAACATATACACAAACCACATCTTCAGATTTTTGATTTATTATAGTATCAATTGCTACTGAAGTCTTACCAGTTTGTCTATCACCAATAATCAATTCCCTTTGCCCTCTGCCTATAGGGATCATAGAATCAATAGCTGTAATTCCTGTTTGTAATGGCTCGCACACTGACTGACGTCCAATAATTCCTGGAGCGCCAGACTCAATAAGACGTGTATCAGATGTTGATGGATCTCCTTTACCATCAATAGGACGAGCGAGAGCATCTACTACTCGACCTAGATAGGCATCTCCAACTGGAATTTGAGCAATTTTGTTAGTAGCTTTAACAGAACTTCCTTCCAAAATATTGCGACCGTCTCCCATCAAAACAACACCAACATTATCACTCTCAAGATTTAGAGCAATTCCAATAGTTTTATCTTCAAACTCTAGGAGTTCCCCAGCCATAACTTGTTCTAGACCATATACTCTCGCAATCCCATCGCCAACTTGTAGTACCGTACCGACATTTGCAACTTGAGGTCCTTGGTCGTATTTTTCTATTTGAGTCCGAATAATACTACTGATTTCATCAGGTCTAATATTTACCATAACTATAATCGGTTATAATTTTGTTTTTGTTTAATAAATAATAAAATCTTTTACTTTAAAAGATAAAATTAAATTACAGCGACAATTAAGGTCAGAATAATTATCTTCCTTTACAAGTTGGACAAGATCATTTTCATTTATTAGATCACCCAGCTTTTGAATAAATATTGTGTTAATTGGTGTGCTATAAACAATTCAAAAAACTGACTTTCAAAACTGTTTGAAATAATTTACATTACACTAAACATAATTTAAATAAGAATTTGATGATACAATTTTAAATTCTAAATACAGAATAATCAAAATTCGTTTCTCCGTTTTTCCTGAATATATGATTTGATAAAGTATAAACTCTCAATAGGAAAAATTCAACATTTTTATATTTACTTCTTTTTAAAATTAAGACCTGTTTTTTACCAACAAATAGCAGTTTTTATAGATACTAATGGAGCTTAAAATCAACATTGACTATTTCTCTAGATTTGTTGGCTATTAAATCAATTAGATCATTATAAAGTAATTTAAGTAATATTAGAGATAAAGTCGATTTTTATTTTGGAATCACTTTACAAAACTGTAAAAATCGTGTTAACAATATACAGCTTATAATAATCAATAATAAAAGCATTATTATATTATTAAATACATTTTTTTAAAATCAAAATATTGATATAAAGTATTATTCATTGTGTTAATTAATTTGTCTTTTATTATTTTGCGGCAACTTATTAATTTTTTCAGTTCAATAAAAAATATTATTATATGTGACAATAATAAAAAAAGTTTTATTTTTCAACTTGGAAATAAGATTTAATATTGCTTTACAAGAATCATATACAAATTAATTTAACTTAACTGTCACCCTCTAAGTAAGAAGCCATTTGATTTAGTTGTCCTTTTAAGCTAGTATCAATAACTTTAGAACCTACTTGAACACTAAAACCACCTATCAATTCTGTATCCACTGTTATGATTAATTTAATTTCTTGAGCACCTGTCATACTTTTCAATTTATCAAGTAAATATCAAATTTCTTATAAAGCTATAAAAGCATTGCACGATGCATATAGCTTAAAATTTAAAATATAATTATAAAAAAATATTAAATTAATTATGTTTTGAATTTTCAATACACAATTTTCTACAGTTTTACACAATTAATAAAAAATAAAAACAAAGTTATTCTTTAATTTTATTTTCACATACTAAAACATAATACTTATAGACATAATTACAAAATAATCCAAAATATTTTACAGACTTTATGAAAAATTACTGACAAATTTTTATAAAGCAATAACTATAAGCTTAAATTGATTTCTTTAGTGGAGAAAATTAAACTAAATTATACTTAGTTTTAATCCAACATCAGTAAGTAAATCACATTGCTCAGGACTAAAAGGAACTGCAGTAAAGACTTTAGCTATTGTAACTGCAGAAGTTTTATATGTTAAGAATCGGTCAAAAACCTTTCTATCTAAACCATTAGAAGTACTTTGATACTAAATAGCTTGAGTTGTTAATTGATATTCGGCATTTAAAAAACAACTTTCCATTTTATTTCGACAAGTTATATAAAAAGGCAAAATCTATTGCACAAACTTTTATTGGAAACAATAAAATAGTCATTATCGCACTCATAACTTTTAAATTTGTATAAATTAAATATAGCAAAAAAATCGTTACAACAATGTTCTTGCAATCCAATTTTTGTTTCTTAATTGTTTGTATAATTTAGCTGTTTAAAAACAGAAACCTAATTCTAAATACTTTTCTACAATTACTTCCACAACATCAATTCTTCTTCTATCTACTAGCACCATTAAAAAAGACATAAAGGTTTCAGTTAATTGATCAGAAAAAATGTTTTTTAATATATCTTTTTTTGTTGAAGAAGTAATTAAAGGATTAGATAAAGAAGCTTTTAAATCTTTAGATGTTTTCAAGGTGTCTAGGATTACATTAGAATCTTTATTACAATTATCTAATGAGAAATCGGCTTTATAAACTTTCATGTGTCTACAATAGCCTTTTGTCAGGCTGTACAAGTTTTATTTCAAAACATACAGCTTTATTGCTTATTACTATTTATTCAATAATAAAATACAGCTACTATAAATTGTCTATAGACTTTCAATAATTAAAATTAAGAACATTTAAAAAAAATTTTAGTTATAATAATTGATAATAGTAATTGTAATAAAGGAGTTAGATTTAAAATATATACAATAAATAATAAAGTAAGCTAGATTCCAGCTCAAAATTACTTACTATCACAATTTATCATTGTATTGTTATGTTTATTAAGAATTAATACACTAGAGCAATGCGATAATTTAACCTTGTCCTTAATGAATTTAAATATATTATGATTTATCACTTAATTAGTATTAATTTATGTTATTACATTATCAATAGATACAGCTGGTTTCCTTAGCAAGTTCTAATAATGCTTCAGCATAAGGCTGAGCAACTTTAGCTACAACACTTTTGCTACTCATAGTTGCCCCCCTAACTTCCGTATATTATTATCAATAATTTTAGATTGCATGTCAGAAGTCATTTCTCCTTTTAATTGCAACACAACTCTTTTGAGAGCTAATGCAGCTATTTGTTGTTGAATTTGCTTACGAATTAGATTCTCAGCATTGGCAATACTTGCTTTTCCCGTAGCTGCAAGTCTTTCAATATCTAATTCACCTTGTTCTAAAATCGACTCACGAACTTTATTGGCAGTAGCAGAAGCTTCTTTTTTTATATTATCAATAACTATTTAGTTAAAATAAGCAAAATCGATAATGCAATTTTCGCATTGCTTTTTTTCAAAATGGACAAGCGCTTTTGGGCACATCCAGCTTTGCCAATTTTCCAGTAGCAAAATTGTTTCTTTTTTAAAAATCTTACTATATTAATTTAATTGTTGACGATATGAAAGATTTAGAATTTTTTTAATTGTAAAAAGCAATAATAAATTTAATTCTACACATATTTAAACAGTAAAGCTTGGTTATATTTTTAATACAAAACAGTTTGCTTATAAAAATATAGTTAATAAAAATCTTATCTTTATTATATTTGTTTAATATATTTTTAAAATAACAATTAGACAACCTTACAACAGTAAATTAATTTACACGGTAGAAACATTATTAACTCCCCACAAAAACAGAACTAACATCAATAAACATATTCTGCTTCTTCACAAATTGTACAAATTAAATATTATATAAAATTTATGAATTAAATATTTTTTATATCTCAAACATGAAAAACTAAAATCATTATCATTCCCAAGTTGAATTTTTTAATGAGTTTGTTTATTATTTAATGTCTTTATAAAAACAACTTGATTAAGCTATAACTCTCTTATTTGCTAGTTTGATATTCACCTATCATTTAAGTTTTCTAATTTTTTTATTTACTCAAAACAAATAAAATTGGCAAATATTAGACATTACACTTATCAGCTTTTTTCTTAAGAAGGAGTTTTTACTTATATAATCAACACTTTATTCAATTAATTGCAAGTTGTTTAATACCTAATAATATAAATATTACTTTTTTTCATACTTTGAGTTTGAGCTAGTTGCTTCTCCGAATCAGCAAGTCGAGTATTTGCTTGCTCTAATTTTTCTTCAGCTTCTTGAATAGATACAAGAACTTTTTCTTGGCGAGTTTGAAGAGTTGAAGTTAAAAAAGGCTTCCCAAGATATATTACAATACCTACTAGCATTGCAATATTGATAACATTGGTTTCAAAAATATTTGTATTAATACCAAACCCGCTATCTGAAGAATGTTCAGAAATAAGAGTAAAGATCTGAACAAGACTTTCAATAATTTGCATATTGTTTGTTCCCTAACTCAGTTAATAAAAAATTGAGATGTCGTAAAAGTTATTTACTTTATTATTTTATCAGTGTAAATTTTTAGGTGATTAAAAGTTTTGACTTGATTTGATCGCTTAAAATATCTACTTGATTTTCTAAAGTCTTTAACGCATTTTCTTTTTGTGTATTTAATTGCGCAGATGCAGAAACGACTAAATTTTCTGCCTCTTTTTGAGCTTCTTGTAGTTTAGTTGTAACTATCTGTTGAGCCTCTTTTTTAGATTCACTGATAATGCTTTGGGCTTCTTTCCTAGCAATAGCAAGATCTTGTTCATAACGAGAAGCAAGTTCATCTGCTTTTAAAAGCTTCTGCGAGGCGTCAGTTAGACTTGTTCTTATATATTCTTCTCTCTCGTCTAATACTTTAGATATTGGCTTGTAAAAAATAATGTTTAAAACAACCATTAAAACTAAAAACTGAATAACCATTAATGGAAGTGTTGCATTAAAGTCAAACAAACCACCTTTTTTAGCTTCTTCTACTGACTCAACGGCTAATAAAAATGTAAAAAATGTCATACTCTAAAAATGTAGATGTATATATATCTCTAAAATAATTATGAAGAATGCGCCTAGCCCATAAATTGCAAGCTAGGCACTAAACATAACTATTAACCGTTAAATGGATTAGCAAATAATAAAGATAGAGCAACAACTAAACCATAGATAGTCAAAGATTCCATAAACGCAAAACTTAAAAGCAAAGTACCACGGATTCTTCCTTCTACTTCTGGTTGACGAGCAATACCTTCTACAGCTTGAGCTGCTGCAGTTCCTTGACCAATACCAGGTCCAATAGCAGCAAGACCAACAGAAAGACCAGCAGCAACAACGGAAGCAGCAGAAATAATAGGATTCATGATGTTTTAATATAATTTAATAAATTTAATAGAAGATTAGCAAATTTCGAATGTATAACAATATTTTGTATTAACTTAAATATCAAATAAAAATTTTAGTTTACTAATTTTAATTATTATAAGAGTAAATTAAAAATTTCTTTATAAACTATAGAAATATTTTTTAATAAGTATAGCTTTAATCATATAGTGAAAGTAATTACAATTAGCACTATAGTTAGTATTATCACTTCAATAAGACAAAATTAATGTTTTTGCGAATATAAATAAAATTAAGGTAAATAAAAATATACAATACATAAACAATATTTAGTAAAACGGCGAAGTTTAAAATACTGTTTTTAATTTTTTTTGAAAATTCGACCTTGTTTTTTAAAAAAACAATTATATTCAAATGTTGTTTTTTGTATAAATTGCAAAACATTGAGCCTTACCCACCGTGTCCTTCAATTGATTCTGCAATATAAGCTGCAGATAAAGTTGAAAATACTAATGCTTGAATAGAACTCGTAAATAATCCTAAAACCATTACAGGTAAAGGAACCAGTATCGGAACCAATAAAGTTAAAAACCAGAATTAATCTACTTCTAAGATTTTTCTTTCAAAACTGTGTTTACAAAATAGATTGTGAACAGCTTACAAAATTATTATAGCAAATCGTCAAAAATGACACAGCGAATATAATTTTTATCTATTCATCTTATAATCGATAATTTACAATGATTAGTTATTCACCAACTTTTATTATCTAAAATAAAAGGTCACGTTAATTGTAGAACTAATTACTATAGTGAATTATATATTTATCATACTATAACACATTTCACATTCATTAATTGGTATATCTATCTAATAATACCAATATTTTTTTATATAAAAATAAACTTATAATGCTTTATAATTATTCCTAAAATTAAGTTGTTGCCTGATACAACTAATTCATCTGCAAGAATGTTTCCAAACAAACGAAAACTTAGAGATAAAGGTTTAGTAAAGTCTTCTAAAAGATTAATCGGTAATAATACCGGAGTAGGTTCTACATATCTAGCAAAATATCCTAATCCTTTTCTACTCAAACCTGCATAGAAATATGCAAAAGAAGTCATTAATGACAAAGCAACAGTTGTATTAATATCATTTGTCGGAGGCGCTAATTCTCCATGGGGTATCTCAATAACTTTCCAAGGAATTAATGCGCCTGCCCAGTTAGATGCAAAAATAAATAAAAATAACGTTGAAATATAAGGAACCCATGGTCTATATTCATGTTCTCCTATTTGACTCTTTGCAATGTCTTGTATAAAATCAACATGAAATTGGATTGTAAACTGTAAATGTTTTTTTCAAGACATACAGCTTATTAATTTATTAAATATTAAATTATAGAGAATAAACTTCATCAAGAGTTAGAGTAATGATTCGGCTACAGCTTAATAGCTTTTGAATAGTGTAAAAGCATTTAATTTTACAAGATACAGGATTCTGTTAATGAAAAATTCAATGTTTGCTATTTTTACAAGCAAATTTATAAAATTGTGTTGATTTCAATATAGCTAATAATTCAATAACAATTTATTTTCATAGTCCATTTTCTTGTCTTGCCATTTGTATTTGATAAGCTTTTTACTATTATCAACAAAAATTCCAACACAAATTCCATGAAATTCTGCCATCCTTCTGGACTTCTTTGGATTTTTCTTGTTCCAAAAACAAACATTGCTAACATTACAGCTATTACAAGCCAGGAAACAATAACAACCTGTCCATGCACTTGGAGAGATCCAAAAGACCAGTACCAATGTTCACCAATCTCTACTTCAGAAAAACTCCAGAAAGGATTAAAAGCATTGAAGCTACTTAAATTTATCATGTATACAGTAAAATACAAACTAACAATTACTATAAAACAAAATATTAAACTACAACAATTAATTAATTAATAATTATTGATACTACATTGCTTAAAATTAAATTAATATAAAGTATCAACAAGGATATTGTAGTACAAGATCACCAATCCTTATAAACTATAAATTTAAACACGATCAATTATAATAAGCTGACACTTAAAGTATTTCACGAAATTCTAAGAAACTCCTAAAGTAAACCTTTCAAATCGAGCAACTTTAATGTTTTCACCTAATAAAGCTATATTTTGTTTTACTAACTCTTCAATTGTAATATCCTGATCTTTTATAAAAGGTTGATCTATTAAAGAATAAAGTTGATTATAAATGAAATCTCTTTTTTTAAGCTACAACAAACTATTTTAATAATGTTTAGCTTATACTTAACAGTTAATTCTAATATTTAAGTATATCAATTAGTATAAAAAATAAGATAAATTCTTTTTCTAATTAATACATCAAAAAAATCGGCTTTGACAAACAACTATAAAAGTTTTGTTATTTACTATCTATATAGACTAATTTAAGTTATTCACACAAAAAATAAATACAATTTTATAAATAAGTGTTATAAACACAATCAATTACTGATTGTTTTTTAGAAATTTCTTAAAATACAAAGATATATTATAGTTATAATAATGCAATAAATAGTTGTGTCACACCAAACATAATTCTTTTAATCTCTTTTGTATTCTCCCTTCTACTATTTTATCTCTTATCTGTTCCGGCTTATTGGCTAAATCCTCTTTAAGAGCTTCGATTCTTCTTTCATTTTCTATGGTATCAGAAGGTATATCATTCGTAGAAACATATTCAACAGTAGGTGAAGCAGCTATTTGCATAGCAATATTTTTCACTAAATTTTGAAACTCTATTCTGCGAGCTACAAAATCAGTTTCGCAGTTAACTTCAAGCAAAACACCAATTTTTCCTCCTGTATGAATGTAGCTATCAATAATGCCTTCAGCTGCTTTCCTTGAAGACTTTTTATCAGCAGAGGCTAAACCTTTTAATCTTAATGACTCGAGAGCCTGAGCAATATCTCCCTTAGCAGCTTGTAAAGCTTTCTTACAATCCATCATCCCTGCTCCAGTTTTATCTCTCAACTCTTTAACTGTTTGTGCAGATATATCTGATGACATTAGTCTTTTCCTCAAATTTTAATCTTTTCTATTATTTATTTTTTGTAAAAATCATGCTGTTAATAACAAGATAATTAGTAACTAAGCAATAATTATTTAATATAAATTAAATACAGAAAATTTAGTTTATTCTATCAAAATAGAAAAATACATAATTAAATTTAATTGTTAATTATAACTTGTTAGTAAAATCAGTATTATTTTTACCAGCATAAGATTGTTTTTATTAATTTAATTGTTTAAATACTATATCCTTGACAAATTGCTTCTGATAGTTTTCCTATTATTAATTTAATAGATCTAATCGCATCATCATTAGCAGGTATAGGTATTTCAACAAGATCTGGATTTGCGTTTGTGTCAAGAATACAAATAGTCGGTATACCCAATTTCATACATTCTTGAATTGCTGTTATTTCCTTTTTTTGATCAACTATAATAACAACATCTGGAAGTCCATTCATTTCTTTGATTCCATCAAGATGCTTACGCAATTTATCTAGTTCTTTTCTTAATAAAGAAGCTTCTTTTTTTGGCAAATCTTCAAAATTCCCAGCAGCTTCTTTTCGTTCTAATTCTTTTAATCTTTCAACTCGAGATTTTATTGTAACCCAATTAGTTAGCATTCCTCCCAACCAACGTTGGTTGACATAATAAGAATTGCATTTCTTAGCTTCTTCCGCAATTATACCTGATGCTTGTTTTTTTGTACCAACAAAAAGAAAACGTTTACCTTCAGCAGCTAATTGTTTAATAAATTCATAAGCTTCTGTTAATAGTTGAGCTGTTTGTAAATAAAATAGACATTAGTCTTTTTCAAAAACTATACGAAAAAAATCAATTTTAAATAGCTTAAATTTTGCTGTATACAGCAAATAAAAAGAAACAACTATATTTTCAGTAATTTTATAATTGTTCTTAGATCTGTATTTTTTGTTATTAACACAAAAAATTCTTTTTCAGAAAATCAATAGTTTTAAACTTTTTCAATCTAATTAATAATATTTAAAATTTTAATGAATCAATATCAGATTTTGATTTATACGTTTTCAACATCACAACAGATTTTCTTTTAGTTAATAAGTAAAAATAATGACTTATTTTTTACTAAAAACATATTCCTAAATCTATTATATGAATTCCATTTCTTTCTGTATAAATATACGGAAACATTTTGGGATTCCATCTTTGAGATTGGTGTCCAAAATGTACACCAGCTTCTAGTAAGTCAGCTAAAGTTACTATAGCCATTTGTTATATCCTTGCAATTTAATAGTTTCTCAGCATTCATTTGCTTTTAATCTTGTCTTATCTTATCAAATCTATTCTTTACATATAAAAAATTTAAACATCTTATTCTTGAACTATATTAATAGAATAATTACGAGCAGTTCTATCATCTAATATTATATCATCTGTATTAGTTTGATTACCATCATAATTTTGGATACTTAGATAATATGAAGAATCTGTAGTTCTTGTATCGGACAAATTAATATTATTACTATAATACGTATTAAACCCGGTTCCAGCTGGAATTAACCTACCAATAATTACATTTTCTTTCAATCCTTTCAGCCAATCAAATTTACCTCCTAAAGCAGCTTCTGTTAATACTTTAGTGGTTTCTTGAAAACTAGCTGCAGATATAAAACTATCAGTATTTAAAGAAGCTTTCGTAATTCCTAACAAAACTGGTTGATAAATAGCAGATTTTTTTCCCATTATTTCCATACTAGAATTAATAACATTTATCTTATGCAACTCAACAAGTTCCCCTGGTAAATATCCAGTATTTCCACCATGTATAACTTTTACTTTTGAAGTCATTTGTTTAACAATTACTTCAATATGTTTATTGGCTATGTCTACATTTTGGGAATGATATACAGATTGAATTTCTTTAACTAATAATAATTGAATATTTTGAAAGCTAAGTTTTGCAGCATCAGACAAACTTAAATTTTCGTTTAACAAGTATTTAAAAAATAAGTATTCTAGTAATCTATGAGGATTGAAATTACCATCAGTTTTTTTTCTAGCTTCTAAAATTTCCTCGATTCTAGGTAAACCTTGGACTATATCTCCTGTCTTTGTTCGTTCAAAAATTAAACTAGCTAACACTTCATTGTAACGAATTAAATCATTGTTATCAACATATAATAAGGTATCTATTGAAACTAGATAAGGTCTACCTGTTCTAATCGTAATGAACTCTTGATTGATTTCAAGTATATAGCCAGAATAGTCAGAAATCAAATCTTCAGTAATAAAATCTCCTTGAGCAATCCATTCTCCTGTTTTGACAAGTAGAGGAGTTAAAGGTTTCACAATATTAACTTTATCGGCTTCTGTCAATATACCAATTCTACGACTTTTAGAAGAGTCAGATGTAACTTCTTCTATCAGGCCCGTATTAGCACACAAAATTTCTGTCTTAGCAATAACAGAGCCTTTTTTTACAAGTTGGTTGTTTTGTACTAGTATCCTAGTAATTTTATTGGTTTCTCGGAAATTGTCTGGTATTTCTTGTTTAATCAACAAATCTTCGACTAGGAGCAGTTGCATTTTGAAATCATGTAAAGAGTTTTGATCCTTTACAAATTCACAAATAGTTGTTAAAAAAGGATCTAGGTTTTTTATCTCTACTACAAGATAAGTCTTTACAAGCTCTACTCCTTTCACAGACTTAACCTTTTCTCCATCCTTAAACATAACTCTTCGGACAGTTTTTAAACATAAAGAAGTAGTAGTGGCCTGAAAATCTTTTTCTAAAGCAGGAACTTCATCTGGTACTGCATATATAATTACAGAACGAAGTAAAATATATTGTTCACTCCCTTGTTTTATGTATTCCCAATAAACCAATTTATCTGCAATAAGATTATCATCTATTTTTTCGCCTGGCCGTAAGAAGCCCCGTTGTTTTCCTTTATAGTTATTAAATTTATAAATTTTATGCAGTTTTCCAGGTTTTATATTGATTTCGTGTACAATATCTTCTTTTCTTATAATTTCAACTATGCCTTCACTAACACAAAATACGTTCTTAAAAATTTCTGTTCCTTCTTCAACCATTTGGTTATTAGAAACTAAAAGTAGGGAAGAATCTCTATCTATTTTATGTGTTTCCTCCGGAATCCAAAGAATATAGCCTGGTCCTAAAATATCATAACTATGATCTTCTCTTCTTTTTTTTGATACCGGTAAATCTAAATATTTGACTATACCACCAGTTGCAGTAGAGTATAAATCTGAATCCAAAATAGCAATAGTTTGTTCATTTCTTAACTGAGAACCAGGATGTACTAGTATAGAAAATTTATAACCTAAAGAGGTTTCCAACAAAGAATCATAATCATTATTTAGTAATTTTGTAAAAAGCAATCTAGAATCTGAAAATAACAAAGATTCTACAATAATTTGTATTCTTTTACTATCAGAATTATTATTATAAGAGTTTGGTAATCGAACTAATCCCTGATACTTATTAACTACTTCTAACTGAGCTAGTATACTTCCTGCTTGAATACTTTGATTTTTTCGAACTAGTATCTCAGCTGAATCTGGAATAGTGTAAATTTGACTACTAAGTATCCACACAAGTCCTTCCTTTTTCACAGTACGAGTAGTATTATTATTAATATTAGTTTCTTCAATTACTAAATTACTAAAATATACTTTACCTGATATGTCAGCGATTAAATACTTTTGAGCTTTTTCTGTTGAAAATTGACTTTTAACAGGTAGCTCAGCCAAGATTTGTTCTTTGGAAACAATTGAATTATTCTCAACAAATACAGTACTGCCTGTTTTTAAAATAAAAGTTTGTTTTTCATTTTTTAAATCAGTCAAACTTAATTCTAGGGTAGATAATGTTTTTAATGCTATTTCTCCATGTTTTGTTCTTATAGATATTAATTCACTTTGTGGAGAGTAAGATACTAAACCATCAGTCGGAGCTATTATTTGGTTTGATAATTCTCCGGTAAATACTCCACCAGTATGAAAAGTACGCATAGTTAACTGTGTACCGGGTTCACCAATTGATTGAGCCGCTATAATACCTACAGCTTCTCCTAAATCAACAATTTTACTATGAGCAAGATTCCAACCATAACAACGTTGACAAATTGAAGTTCTAGATTCACAAGTTAAAGGAGAACGGACTAAAATAGAGTTGACATTGGCTTTAATTAAGTTCTTTATAGTTTGAGAATCTATATCCTGATTTATAAAAGAGATAAGTTGTTGCTGTGTCTTATCATAAATATTTTCAGCCAAAACTCGCCCTAGCAATAAGTTTTCCCAAAAAGCCGTATTTTCTAAATGTTTAGAAGGAATTTCTATTACTATACCTTGATTAGTTCCACAATCATTTTCTCGAACAATTACATCTTGCGCAACATCAACTAGTCTTCGGGTCAAATAACCGGAATCTGCTGTTCTTAATGCTGTATCAACTAAACCTTTTCTAGCACCATAAGATGAAATAAAATATTCTGTAACAGTTAAACCTTCCCTAAAATTACTAGCAATTGGTAAATCTATAATCTGACCTTGAGGATCTGACATTAAGCCACGCATACCTACAAGTTGTCGAACTTGAGAAATATTTCCTCTTGCACCCGAAAATGCCATCATATACACAGAGTTTAGAGGGTCTGAATTTTTAAAATATTTAACAACTTCATTTTTCAAAGATTCACTGGCATTATTCCAAGTATCAATAACTTTTTGGAAACGTTCAACACCAGTAATTTCACCCCGTGCATATTTTTTCTCAGTCAGATTAATTTCTTTAGTAGTTTTATCAAGCAGCTTTTTTTTTGCGGGTGGTATTCGCAAATCTTCTAGGCTTAAAGAAATACCAGCTTTTGTAGCAAAATAAAACCCAAGTTCTTTTAATTTATCAGACATAGCCGCAGCTTTTGCAATACCATGATTTCTAAAAGCCCAAGAAGTCAATTTTTTCAACTCACGTTTATCAACAATTTTATTTAAAAAAATTGGGACTGGTATCTCTTTTTCAGAGTTGGCTTTCATAAAGCATCTCCAATATATTATATTGTATTTTAAGGTTCATTATAGCTACAGGAATATAGAAATAAAAACAAGTAAAATCACCCCACTAAAGATTCTTTTACGGTTTTATTAAAAATAATTCGCCCTAATGTTGTTCTTATATACTGAACTACTATTTCTCCATCTTGATTTTCTTGAATCTTTTTATTAGCAAAGGTTTTCAGGACTGATTTATCTTTATTGCAAGTTTCGCTTAAAATTTCATTTTGACTATTATCAGCCACTTCTCCATCAAACCTTACCCAAACGTAAGAATGCAAACTAATTTTTTGTTGTTCATAAGCTTTCATAACATCATCCAAATTTGAAAAGTAATGACCATGACCTTTCTGTTGAGTAGGGTTGTCAGAAGTTAAATAATAACATCCTAAAACCATATCTTGGCTTGGCAAAACTATCGGCTGTCCAGTCGCAGGGGAAAGAAAATTATGTGGAGCAAGCATTAGTAATCTAGCTTCAGATTGAGCTTCTAAAGACAAAGGAATGTGAACTGCCATTTGATCTCCATCAAAATCGGCATTAAAAGCTGGGCACACCAAAGAACAAAAGTAGAAAAATATAAATTATTTCTTTTGAAAAACTGAACAACTATATTTTTATAAATTCAGCTTAAAACTAAACTCAATTAGTAGAGCTTATAAATTATTTAAATAGCAAAAATAACAATAAATACTAAAAAAACAAAACAAGATGTTAGGTATTAGTGAAAAAGTTGATTTTGTTAATAAAGTTGATACACTTGTTTTCATCCATAAAAAGTACTTTTTACAACAAAATTGCACTTCAATTAAACAACATACTAGTTTTTACCCTGATCTTTTGCAATTAATAAAGAATAAATAACTGAATTCTTGAAATCAGTATTAATTTGTTACACAAGATGAAGCTTGATAGCTCTTCCATCAACTAAAACAGGTTCAAAAGCTTGAATTCCTAATCTATGTAGTGTTGGCGCTCTATTAAGCAGAACAGGATGTCCACAAATTACTTCATCTAATACATCCCATACGACCATTTCATTTCTTTGAATGATTTTTTTTGCTGCTTTAATATTGTTAACTACTCCTTGCAAAATAAGTCTGTGAATTACAAATGGTTGAAATAATTCTAAAGCCATTTCTTTAGGTAAACCACATTGGTGTAATTTTAGTTGTGGACCTACAACTATAACGGATCTACCAGAATAATCTACTCGTTTTCCAAGAAGATTTTGGCGAAAGCGACCTTGTTTTCCTTCTATGATATCAGATAAGGATTTTAAAGGTCTATTATTTGCTCCAACCACTGTTCGTCCTCTTCTACCATTATCCATCAAAGAATCTACAGCTTCTTGAAGCATCCTTTTTTCATTGCGAATTATAATTTCAGGAGCTAATATAGCTTTTAGCCTAGACAATCTATTATTTCTATTAATTATCCTACGGTAAAATTCATTTAAATCTGCAGTAGCAAATCTTCCTCCATCAAGCTGAACCATTGGCCGTAAATCAGGAGGAATAACAGGTATAACAGAAAAGACCATCCATGAAGGATCGGCTCCTGTAGAAATAAAGTTTTCTATCAATCTCAATTTCTTCATTTCTTTACTAAAAGCTTTATTCTTTACAAAGTCTGTATTAGAATTAGCCGCTTTATAACGTAATTTTTCGGCGATGGACTCTAGATCAAGGTCTTGTAGTAACCTACTAATGGCTTCAGCTCCTATTCCTACTTCAACTCCTATAGTAGAATTATGTTCTTCGTATAACTGGTCTTCCAATTGTTTCCATCTGTGAGGCTCTAAAAGTTCTTTATATGTAATACTATCGCATTCACCAGAATCAAGAACAACATAAGAATGAAAATATACTATTGATTCTACTTCTTTAGCTCCTAAATCTAATACTAAACCAATATAGCTAATACTACCTTTTAAATACCAGACATGAGTTACAGGAGAAGAAAGTTCTATATAAGCCATTCTATGTCTTCTGACTCTCATTTCAGTAACTTCAACACCACATCTTTCACATACGACTCCCTTATACCGAAATCGTTTATACTTTCCACAATAACATTCCCAATCTTTTACAGGACCAAATATTCTTTCACAAAACAGTCCATCCATTTCAGGCTTGAGAGTCCTGTAATTAATTGTTTCTGGTTTGGTTATTTCACCAACTACTTGACCATTAGGTAAAGTTCGTTGTCCCCACTGACGAATTTTATCGGGAGAAGCTAAACTAATTTTAACGTAATCGAAATGCTGTTCAAATCTATTCATTAAATTATATCTATTATAAAAAAATAAAATGAGGCTAGCTAAATTAATTTGAAAGATCGTTAGCAATATTTATGTTAGAATCTAAGTCTTCAGAGGTTATTGGTTCATATTTAGGTCTTGTTGGAATTTTATTGCTTTTAACGTTAAGCATTAAATCTATCTCAATTCCCTCATTTTTGCCATGTTCATTAAGCTGAATTTTATGTGCAGCAATATCTAGTCCTAGAGATTGCAATTCACGGATTAATACTTTGAAAGATTCTGGGGTTCCAGGTTTAGGTATAGCTTTACCTTTTACTATTGCATTTAAAGCTTCGTTTCTACCCTGCATATCATCAGATTTTACAGTTAATAGTTCTTGTAAAGTATAAGCAGCTCCAAAAGCTTCTAATGCCCAAACTTCCATTTCTCCTAAACGTTGTCCACCATGTTGAGCTCTACCGCCAAGCGGCTGTTGAGTTACCAAAGAATATGGTCCTGTTGATCTAGCATGAATTTTATCATCTACCAAGTGAACTAACTTTAGCATATAAGCTATTCCTACTGTAATAGGATTGTCAAAACGTTCACCTGTTCTACCATCGAAAACGTAAATTTTACCAGGTGAAGATTCATTAAAAACCCATTGTCTACCCTTAATATTTGCAGCCTCTTGAAGTTTTAAATTTACAAGTGCTCTAGAAGCTTCACGGCCATACATTTCATCAAAAGGTTTAACTTTAAATCTTTTATTTAAACATTGACCTGCAATACCAAGCAAGCATTCAAAAACTTGCCCAACATTCATACGAGAAGGAACTCCTAAAGGATTCAAAACAATATCTAAGGGAGTTCCATCAGGTAGATAAGGCATATCTTGTCTTGGGAGAATTCTTGAAATAATGCCTTTGTTGCCGTGTCTTCCTGCCATTTTATCTCCAACTTGAATCTTTCTTTTTTGAGCTACATGAACTCTTATGGCTGCATTAGTACCAGGAGGGAGTTCATCTCCTCTTTGTCTAGTAAAAACTCTCACACTTACTACTCGGCCTTTTGCTGCATTCGGGAGTCTTAAAGAGGTATCTTTTACGTCTCTAGCTTTCTCTCCGAATATTGCTCTTAACAATTTGCCTTCAGGCAATTGATCTGATTCACCTTTCGGTGTGATTTTTCCTACTAAAATATCACCTGACTCAACCCAAGAACCAACCGCAACAATTCCAGTACAATCCAATTGTCTGGTAGCATGTTCACTTAAGCTAGGTATGTCACAAGTAATTTCTTCTGGGCCTAATTTTGTTTGTCTTGCTTCAACTTCATATTTTTCTATATGAATAGATGTATAAACATCGTCATAAACTAGTCTTTCACTAATTAAAAAGGCGTCTTCATAATTAAATCCTTCCCAAGGCATATATCCTATAAAAACATTGCGCCCTAACGCAATTTCTCCTGTATCAGTAGAAGCACCGTCAGCTATAATTTGCCCAACTTTTACATGCTCAGCAGGCCAAACTATTGGACGCTGATTAATACAAGTATCCTGATTAGATCGATAATATTTTCTTAATCTATAATGAACTATTTGTCCTTCAGCATCTTGTATTCCTATCTTATTTGCAGAAACATAATTTACATATCCTTCTGTTCTACTAACTACAACCATACCGGAATCTCGAGCTAATTTTGATTCGAATCCCGTTCCTACAATTGGCCTTTCAGGGTATAATAAAGGAACAGCCTGACGTTGCATATTAGACCCCATAAGAGCTCTATTAGCATCATCATGTTCTAAAAATGGTATCAAAGATGTTGCTGCAGAAATTACTTGAACAGTAGAAACTCCTATATAATCAACTAAAATTGAGCTTGTAGTAGTAAACTGCTGTCGATAACGTACAGAAATGATATCCTTAGCAATTTGATTATTAGAGTTAAAGACAGTATCAGCTGGCGCAACCTTATATTCATCTTCCTCATCGGCAGTCATATATAAACACTCATGATTCAGCAACTTTTTGTTAACAACCTTATATAAAGGAGTTTCAATAAAACCATATTGGTTAACACGCGCACAACTAGCAAGAGAGCCAATCAAACCTGCATTTGGCCCTTCAGGAGTCTCTATAGGACAAATTCTACCATAATGACTAGGATGAATATCTCTAACAGCAAAACCAGCCCTGTCTTTATTAAGCCCACCTGGTCCTAGAGCGCTAATTCTTCGTTTGTGAGTAATCTCTGCCAATGGATTAGTTTGATCCATAAACTGGGACAATTGACTTGACCCAAAAAATTCTCTAACTACGGCTATTAATGGCTTGGGGTTAATTAAACTAGAAAGATTTAAAGATTCTATATCACAAATCATCATTCTTTCTTTTACAATTCTTTCCAAACGATTTAATCCAACTCTAATTTGATTTTGCAGCAATTCTCCAACTGATCTTATCCGACGATTACCTAAATGATCAATATCGTCAAACGTGCCAGAATTTTGCTCCTTTAAATTAATTAGATAATCAACAGCTGCTAAAATATCCTGGGGAGAAAGAACTCTAAAATTTTTAGGAATATTTAATTTTAGTTTTTTATTCAATTTGTATCTTCCGACTTCTCCAAGATCATAACGTTTAGGATCAAAAAAACGAGAATATAAAACTTGCTGTGCTACAGATATAGTTGCAGGTTCATTAGGTCTTAGTTTAGAGTATACATGCAATAAAGCGCTTTCTTCAGTCATCAGCTCATTAAGTTTTTCAGAAGAATGTAATAAACTACTAATCAAAAAATCATACTGACTAATTCCTTTTTTTATGTCATTTGTGCTTAATCCTATAGCTCTTAAAAAGACATAAGCATCAATTTTGTGAGTCTTATCAATTCGAACATATACAGATCCTTTTGAGTCTATTTCAAATTTAAGCCAAGAACCTCGGTTAGATATTAAGCTTGCACTATAACTCTGCTTTTGCTTATTGTCTATTTCTTGTTTAAAATAAATACCTGGACTACGAACAATTTGATTAACAATAACACGTTCAGTTCCAGATATAATAAAGGTTCCTCTATTAGTCATCATCGGCAAATCGCCAATAAAAACTGAACGTTTACGATACTTTTTATGTTTAGTTAATAAATCTGATTGGATATTAACTGCTCTAACATTTAAAGAAGAATTCCCAAAAGAAACATCATCGTTTTCTCTTTGATCAATCTTTTTACGAACAAGTTTCACTGGCACATATATTTGCGCATTATAAGTTCGATCGCGCCGTTTTGCTTGTCTTACACTATATTTTGGAAATTTTATCTTATATTCTTTAGCAAACAGTTTAAGCTCTAATCTACCAGTTGGATCCGAAATCGTAGGAAAAGATTCTAATACTTCACCTAATCCATTTTCTAAAAACCAACGAAAGCTAGATCTTTGAATTTCAACCAGATCGGGAAGTGTAGATTTAGATGGTATATTACTTGAATAAGTCATTCATCTCCTTGAAAGTCGTATCTACCAATTTATTAAAGATAGATTTAACTATTATGTGATCTAAAATAAAAAATAAGTTTAACTTAAAATATATAAGCTAAGCTATTTTACTTACTAAATGCAAATAGATAATATTAATCATTAATCTTAAACAAGAAGATCTACTTGATTTAAAACTGCTCAATGCATAATGGGGTAAACTTAAAAATCTATCAAAAATAATTAAAAAAGTTCTCAGTTGCATTTTATAATAGATCTTATGATAACAAAAATACTTAAATTATTTTAATATACTTATTATTAATAATATTATTTATGTAGATAACTAAAAAAGTAAATTAATTTTAAGCCATACTACAAGAATTTGTTTAAACAAAAAATTTTTTGTTTAAACAGAATTAATAATTATTTTTAATTGCTCTTGCAATTAAAGATTTTTTACGAGCAGCTGTATTTTTATGAAAAACACCAATTTTAGTGGCTTTATCGATTTGACTATATGCTTTTGCTACATGAAAATTAATATCTGTGATTTCTGGACTGGAGTTGTTGGAATTGCTTAACAACATTAAAATTTTTTTAGTTAAAGTTTTGACAGATGACTTGTAAAACTGATTTTGAATTCGATTTCTTTTAGCAACCCTTATTCTCTTAAGAGCTGATTTATTTTTTATTACCATTTTTTTAACTTAACTTATGTTAGAAATTAACAATTAATTATTACTTATTTTATAATTCAGTAATTAAAACAATAAATTTACATAATCTATATTGCTTATAAAAAAATTAAAAGCTTCTTGAAGTAAATTTTACTTATATCTTAATATATTTTTGTAGCATTATACTTCAAGAAAAGCTAAAAAGTCAATTTTTCACTATGTATTTTATTAATAAAGTTAAGTTCTCTTCTCTGCTAATTAAACAGTTAAGAAGAGAACCAAAACATAATTTAAACTAGTGCAGGAGATAAATCTTCCAACATACCTAAAAACAGAGCAGGGTCTCCAGATTTAGGCTGCTGTTCTTGAGGACGGAAACGACGAACAGGTCCTTGCCAGTTAAATTGCGGCATTCCTAATTTAGCATGGAAATCTTTACCATATCTAGGAGTTTTTAGATTAAAAGGTATTTGTCCTTTACTACGTTGAGCAATAACTCTACGACGTTGATAAGGAACTATTGATTCCCCGAAATTAGCCATATATTCATCGCTATCTAATAGCATACTAACAAAAGTTTCAAATCCTTTACTTCCTATAATAACGGACCAAGCCAGTTTTTCTCTTTCATTATAAACATCACGCCCTAATACTCTTTGGACACACATTTCTACAAATCTATAATTATTATTGACATCATAATTTAACTTTTGAAATGCGGATGATAAAAGTAGACCAGCAATAAATTCTTTTACAGTAATTTGATTAAAACGTAATTGTGATTCTAAAAAAGGTTCCGAAGAACTTTTTAAAATTTGATGTTCACTAAATATTTGTCTATAAGCAGCCCAAATAATTTGATCCATCTCAAAAGCTGTTGGCAAATTATCTGTTGAATAGATTGTTGGTTGCTCTTCACCTGGAAAAGCTTCAAGACCGTCAACTCGTTGGTTCTGAGTTGATAAAGAATAACTTAGTAATGGAATAGACATTTTGCGTCTCCAAAAAATGTATATGAATTATAGATTCGACAAAGTAGTTAAAATTACTTTTTCAAAGAAGCTATCTAATAATATTAGTCAGGAGTATTTTAATAAAAATCATTTACACTAACAATTATACAAATATTGTCTAAAAAAATATGTATAAATGTAAAATATTAAAATTATTTAGACAATTAATTGAATAATCTCTAAATAGAATTATACATTATATTTTACAAATAAAATCGTGTGTTAATTTTTTTATTAATAAAAATTCAGTAAAAGTTCACTAACATATTTAAGACTCCTATTATTAGGAAATATGAAAAGCAAGTCAAGGTAAGCTAACAGTATTGCTATATAATCGCTCCTAATTTAAATTACTGTATTTCTTAAAATCAAAACAAACAATTAAAACCTTTAAATAATAAAAAGATCATTGCTGATTGTACAATCAGCAATGATCTTTTTATTATTCAAAGGTTTTATCCAAACTTACCTGCAGTCGAAGCTATAACAAACGCCGCATATGTAAACACATAACCAACAGCAAAATGCGTCAAACCGACTAAACGAGCTTGAACAATGGATAAAGCTACAGGCTTATCCTTCCATCTTACTAAATTGGCAAGAGGTGTTCTTTCATGAGCCCAAGCAAGAGTTTCAATAAGTTCTTGCCAGTAGCCTCTCCAAGAAATTAAGAACATGAAACCTGTCGCCCATATTAAATGAGCAAATAAGAAGATCCATGACCATACAGATAATCCATTCATTCCATAAGGATTATAACCGTTAATTAAAGGAGAAGAATTTAACCAAAGATAATCTCTAAACCACCCCATTAAATAAGTAGAAGACTCATTAAATTGCGAAACACTACCTTGCCAAACACTTATATGTTTCCAGTGCCAATAGAAAGTTACCCATCCAATAGTATTTAACATCCAAAAAACAGCCAAGTAGAAGGCATCCCAAGCAGAAATATCACATGTTCCTCCTCTTCCAGGACCGTCACAAGGGAAACTGTATCCAAAGTCTTTTTTATCGGGCATCAATTTTGAACCCCGAGCATCAAGAGCACCTTTAACTAGGATAAGTGTAGTAGTATGTAAACCTAAAGCGATAGCATGGTGAACTAAGAAATCACCAGGACCAATAGGTAAAAACAAAGAGTTGTTTCCACTATTTAAGGCTTCTAGCCAACCTGGTAACCAGACACTACTACTTGCAATAGAAGAAACGCTTTGAGAGGAAGATAAGAAAACATCAAATCCATACAAAGCCTTACCAGAACTTGCTTGTATCCACTGAGCAAATACTGGCTCTATTAAAATTTGTTTTTCCGGTGTACCAAAAGCGGTTACTACATCATTGTGCACATATAATCCTAAAGTATGAAAACCTAAGAACAAACTAACCCAGCTTAAATGTGAAATAATAGCTTCTTTATGTTCTAGCATACGCGCTAAAACATTGCCTTTATTTTGTTCTGGTTCATAATCTCTAACAAAAAATATCGCACCGTGTGCAAAAGCACCAACCATTAAAAAACCAGCAATATATTGATGATGTGTATAAAGTGCTGCTTGAGTTGTAAAATCTTTAGCCATGAAAGCATAAGGAGGCATTGCATACATATGTTGAGCAACAAGAGAAGTAACTACTCCTAATGAAGCTAGAGCTAATCCTAACTGAAAGTGTAAAGAATTAGTTATAGTATCAAATAGACCTCTATGTCCTGCACCCAGTGAACCATCAGGAGGACGATGAGCATCAAGAATTTCTTTCATGCTATGACCAATTCCCCAATTGGTACGATACATATGACCAGCTATAACAAAGATAACGCCAATTGCTAAATGATGATGAGCAACATCTGTCAACCAAAGAGATTGACTTTGAGGATGAAAACCCCCCAAAAACGTTAACATTGCCGTACCAGCTCCATTGCTTGTCCCAAAAACATGCTGAGCTGTATCAGGATTAGAAGAATAGGCACTCCAATTACCACTGAAAAAAGGTTGTAAACCAGCAGGATGAGGTAAAGTTGTTGTGAAATTATCCCAGCCTACATGTTGACCTCTAGATTCAGGAATAGCAACGTGTACTAGATGTCCTGTCCACGCAATAGAGCTTGTTCCAAATAAACCAGAAAGATGATGATTTAATCTAGATTCATTATTCTTAAACCAAGATAAGCCAGGTCTAAATTTAGGTTGAAGATGCAGCCAACCACCAAATAAGAAGATTGCAGACAATACCAAAAGAAATAATGCTCCTGTATAAAGATCTGCGTTAGTTCTCATACCTATTGTATACCACCAATGATAAACACCAGAGAAGGAAATATCAACAGGGTAAGATGCTCCAGCTCTAGTAAAAGCTTTTAAAGCAGCTTGACCAAAATGAGGATCCCAAATTGCATGCGCAATTGGTTTTACTTTTGTTGGATTTAATACCCATTGTTCAAAGTTGCCTTGCCAAGCAACATGAAATAAATTACCAGATGTCCAAAGAAATATAATAGCCAGATGTCCAAAGTGTGACGCAAAGATTTTTTGGTATAAATTTTCTTCTGTCATGCCATCATGAGTTTCAAAATCATGAGCAGTAGCAATTCCGTACCAAATTCTTCTAGTAGCAGGATCTTGCGCTAAGGCTTGGCTAAATTTAGGAAATTTTGTTGCCATAGTTTTTTATTGTCTTATTAGTTTCTTTTATCCTACAGAAATTATTCTAGCTAAGAAGAATGCCCACGTTGTTCCAATTCCTCCAAGCAGATAGTGAGCTACTCCCACTGCTCTTCCTTGAGTAATACTCAAAGCACGAGGTTGAATACTTGGAGCAACTTTTAGCTTATTATGTGCCCAAACAATAGATTCAATCAGTTCTTGCCAATAACCACGTCCACTGAATAAAAACATTAGACTAAATGCCCATACAAAGTGAGCTGCTAAGAAAATTAAACCATATGCGGAAACAGCAGAACCATAAGATTGAATAACTTGAGATGCTTGTGCCCAAAGAAAATCTCTCAACCAACCATTAATTGTGATAGCGCTTTGAGCAAAGTTACCACCAGTAATGTGAGAAACAGAACCAGAAGAAGTAACGGTACCCCAAACGTCTGATTGCATTTTCCAACTAAAGTGGAATATTACAATTGATAGAGAATTGTACATCCAAAATAAGCCTAAGAAAACATGATCCCACGCAGAAACTTGACATGTCCCTCCTCTTCCAGGACCATCGCAAGGGAAGCGGAAACCTAAATTTGATTTATCTGGAATTAGACGAGAGTTTCTAGCAAAAAGAACTCCTTTAAATAATATCAGAGCTGTTACATGGATAGTAAAAGCATGGATATGATGAACCATAAAATCGGCTGTTCCTAGAGAGATAGGCATCATTGCAACTTTGCCTCCAACAGAGACAACATCTCCTCCGAAAGCATAGCTTACACTAGCTAATGCATTTGGAGCTGTGTTTCCAGGTGCAATGCTATGAGTGTTTTGAACCCATTGAGCAAAAACAGGTTGTAATTGAATTGCTGTATCAGAGAAATAAAGTAGATCAACTTAATTTATTAGTAATCCCTTTTTCAAAACTGCAAAATTATTTTTTCATAAGTGCAGCTTATTGCTTTTTATTGTTTAATGTAAATTGATTAAGACGATAATTGTCTATTGGGTTCATTAAAAAGTTCCAAGATATATGAATTTTGAGCTATTCTTTTTTTATTTTTTAAAATTAAAATACATTTTGTGTTCCAATGCGTTACACGGTTTTTCTTTAAACGTTTAACGTACCACCTATAAATTTTTTCATTTAAAAGACGATCCATTATATCCAAAGTAGACGAAGGAATTATTCCTATAAAATATTTTCTCCAATTAATTACAATAGGATTAATTAAAGAAATTGCCTTCGTCAATGGCATATTAGTTTTAGCTCTAGTTGTACCATCATTATGTCTACTTCTTAAGATATATCTAATCCTTGACAACACAAGTTTTCTTTCTTCTTTTGCAGCTGTTATAGCTACTTGATTTATAAAACTTTTGTTTACAAGCAAAAACTTAGGTGTAATTTCAAAACCTACAAAACAAAAAGTTTGCTGTCTTGTCAGAAGTCTAGTTTTATTAAAATCATAATTTAAACCTGTTTTTTTTAAGAAAATTTTTAATTTTCGGAAAACTTCTCTTAATTTTTCAATTGAAGAACTAATTAACAATATATTTTCTTGATATCTAATAATTTCAAGATCGTTATTTAATTGCTTCAGTTGACCTGAAAACATGTGTTTTTCTAAATCAAATAATAAAATATAAGCAAATAATTGATTTAAATTACCTACCTCTACAATTCCTAAAGGAATATTTCTTTGTTTAAATAAACAAAAAGAAAATTGTTCCTCGTTACAACACTTACCAATAATGTTGTGAAATTGTGTAATCGTATTTAAACTGTTTAAAATATATCTTTTGCTCAATTCACTTTTTTCTTTTTTTAAGTAAACAATCAAATTATATAAATTATTATCAAATTTTTTGCTGCTCAAAGTAGTACATAGTGTGTTTACAATGTATTTAATATTGTTGTTAAACAGTCTTTTATTACTACTTAATTTAGACTTTCCTTCCCATTCTGGCTGCAAACACCAAAAAAGAATAATTTCTAAAGATTGTTGTTTTATCAAACTTGTAGTTTCTTCTTCATTAAAAATTGGAGAACTATCAACAAAATTCCAATCTAAATTAGAAGCAATAACAATTTTTTGAGAAGAATTTAATATATTTTTATTAGATATCTTCAATTGATTAGAGTATTGTCTATTTTCAGTAACCTGTTTAACAGCAAATAACTTAGCAGCAGACGAATTTGATAAAACACTTTGTAATTTATGAAGTTTTTGTTGATCTTCATTTATTGATGCTATATAAATTTTTTCTTGAAGAAAAAAAATAAATTTTTCAATTTTTTTCCAAGGCAATAAACCCCAATCTACCTCTTGAATACTGTCTAAAAACATCTTACTGTTTTTTAATTCGAAAGAAGATCTATTAGATTGCTGAACCACTAATTACTTCCTTAATCAATTTATTATTCTTTATAAAAAGCAACTTGTTCATATTATTTATATGAGATTAAGTAATTTTTATACTCTTGATCAAATAATTGACAACGTCTAAACTGTTTTTAAAAAATTAAAAACAGAAAAATAATACATTTGCATAAAAATACTAAGGGTAAAAATTCAACAAAATGCTTGTAACTAATAAAAATGTATCAACAAAAATATGTAATTCTGGTAATACAGTGAAAAAATTTGTGTATGATATAAATTATTTTAAATATGCTAAATTATACAAGACTTGTAAAAATTGAATTTCTTCTTAGCTTAGCTTTGAAGCAAAATTTGTAATTAATTGCATTGTTGTAAAAAACAACAGAATTAATTTTCATTAGTTTTAAAACACATATCTTGAGATCTACCTAAAGCTCTCATGGTATCGTTATGAATATAAAGACCGAAACTATGGAATCCTAAGAAAATACATACCCAATTCAAATGTGAAATGATAGCATCTCTGTGACGAATCATTCTATCTAATAAATTATTGTAATTTTGGCTTGGGTTATAATCTCTTACCATAAATATAGCCGCATGTGCTGCTCCACCTACAATACAAAAACCGCCTATCCACATGTGATGTGTAAATAAGGACAATTGAGTTGGATAATCAGTAGCAATATATGGATAAGGAGGCATTGCATACATATGATGAGCAATAATAATACTTAAAGATCCCATCATCGCTAAGTTAATGGCTAACTGGGCATGCCAAGAAGTAGTTAAAATCTCATACAATCCTTTATGTCCTTCACCTGTTAAAGGTCCTTTATGTGCTTCAAGAATTTCTTTCATGCTATGACCAATTCCCCAGTTTGTGCGGTACATATGACCAGCAACAATAAAAAGAACTGCTAAAGCTAAGTGGTGATGAGCAGTATCACTTAACCACAATCCTCCAGTAACAGGATTTAAACCACCTTTAAAGGTAAGAAAATCAGCGTATTCATTCCAATTTAATGTGAAAAAAGGAGTTACGCCTTTACTAAAGCTAGGGTAAAGCTGAGTCATCAACTCTTTTTTTATTAGAAAGTCATGAGGCAAAGGTATCTCTTGCGGAGACACACCTGCGTCTAATAATTTATTTATTGGTAAGGAAACATGAATTTGGTGTCCAGACCAAGATAGACAGCCTAATCCTAGTAGACCTGCTAAATGATGATTAAGCATAGATTCTACATTTTGGAACCATTCCAATTTAGGAGCTGCTTTATGGTAATGGAACCAACCAGCTAGTAGCATTAGACCAGACATTACTAGTCCACCTATTGCAGTAGCATACAATTGGTCTTCAGTCGTAATACCAGATGCTCTCCACATTTGGAACCACCCAGACGTCACTTGTACTCCTTGGAATCCACCTCCTACATCACCATTTAAAACCTCTTGCCCAACTATCGGCCAGACAACTTGAGCGCTCGGTTTAATAGATGTTGGGTTGCTAAGCCACGCTGTATAATTAGAAAAACGTGCTCCATGGAAATGCATTCCACTGATCCATAAAAAGATTACAGATAATTGACCGAAATGAGCACTAAAAATTTTTCTAGAAACGTCTTCTAAAGAACTAGTATGACTATCAAAGTCGTGAGCATCTGCATGAAGATTCCAGATCCAAGTAGTTGTTTTAGGACCTTTTGCAAGTGTACGAGAAAAGTGACCAGGACTAGCCCATTTCTCAAAAGAGGTTGCAACTGGATCTTTGTCAACGCTTATTTTAACTTTCTTTGCCTCTTGCTCTGTTGAGCTTACTGTCATAGAGATTCTCCTCTCATGAGACAAGAAACTAAAAACGCTAGCTTCTACAAATTTGTAAAAAAATGTAAGCAGAGCATTTCACTCTGCTTATCTATAAAAATCGAAGCAAGTTTTCTAAGTCTATAGTAATACTACATTATAAACAATTATTTTAAATAATAGTAGCTTGTGTTAACATTAATTAAGATCTAAAATTAAAGTTAAACTAACAATAGGATTTATAGGATATTTTTTCCGGTAAATTTGAGTATTCTTCGACTATATTACGAAACTCGTGCCCTTCTATAGTTTCTTTTTCAATCAATAAATCAACTAAACGATCTATTACTACTCTATTTTGAGCAATAATTTGCAGAGCTTGTTCATAACAGTTATCAACTATATTTTTCACTTGAGCATCAACATTTGTTGCCACACTATCAGAATAGTCCGAATTCGAACTCATAGCTCGACCTAAAAATGGATCTCCTCCCTGGTTTTCTAGTGACAAAGGTCCTATTTGAGACATTCCAAAGCGTGTAACCATTTGTCTTGCCATTGAAGTAACTTGCTGCAAATCATTACCTGCCCCCGTTGTAACTTCAGCATCTCCAAAAACAACTTCTTCAGCAGCTCTGCCTCCTAAAGCACCAACAATTCTAGCTAAAATTTGTGCTCGGGAAATCAAAGTTTGATCTTCGGAAGGCATAAACCAAGTCAGTCCTCTTGCTTGTCCTCTTGGTATTAAGGTAACTTTTTGAACAGGATCATGATACTTTAACAAGGTGCCAACAATAGCATGCCCAACTTCGTGATACGCAATAAGTCTTTTAGTTTTACTATCTACTAAAGGCACTCCTTCCATTCCTGCAACAACTCTATCTATAGCTTTATCTATCTCTGACATAGTAATAGATTCTTTACGTTGCCGAGCAGTTAAAATAGCTGATTCATTTAACAAATTCGCCAAATCAGCTCCAGAAAAACCAGGTGTCCTTCTTGCTATCGTCTCTAGTGAAACTTTATTACTAATTTGCTTGTTTCGAGAATGAACTCCTAAAATAGACAGTCTTCCTTTAAAGTCTGGGATATCAACTGTAACCTGACGATCAAAACGTCCAGGTCTCAGCAAAGCAGCGTCTAGAATGTCGGCTCTATTAGTTGCAGCTATTACAATGATACCTGTATTACCTTCAAAACCATCCATTTCCGTAAGTAATTGGTTCAACGTTTGTTCTCTTTCATCATTTCCTCCGCCTATACCAGTTCCCCTCTGTCGGCCAACAGCATCAATTTCATCTATAAAGACAATGCAAGGAGCATTTTCCTTTGCTTTTTTAAATAAGTCTCTCACTCTAGACGCTCCAACACCAACAAACATTTCTACAAATTCAGAACCAGATAAACTAAAGAAAGGAACTCCAGCTTCTCCTGCAATAGCCTTAGCTAACAGAGTTTTTCCTGTTCCAGGAGGACCAACCAGTAAAACTCCTTTAGGTATACTCGCTCCTACAGCAGTAAAACTTTCGGGCTCTTTCAAAAACGTCACAACTTCCTGAAACTCTTCTTTAGCTTCTTCAACTCCTGCAACATCTTCAAATTCAACACCTGTTTTTGCTTCCATTTGAAAGTTAGCTTTCGATTTGCCAAAAGACATAGCCTGACCTGGTCCACCTGGTGCATTATTAGAACGTCTAAATAGAAAACCAATTCCTATAACCAGTAGTAAAGGAAATAATAAATTACCGACAAAACTCCATAAAACAGTAGAATTTCGTGCGGGATGAGCATCAAAATCTACTTTAAAGTATTTTAATTTACTAATCAATTCAGGAGCGGCTGCCGGTAATTCAACACGAATCCTTTGCACTCTATTCCCTAATTCAGGTCCCATAGCTTCAATGATCGCCGTATGACCAGAATCATACAAATCAACTTTTTTGACCCACCCCATGTCCAAGTATTCTAAAAAACGACCATAAGTCATTCTAGAATTAGCAATGTTTTTTCCTATATCTCCGTTAGTAGGTGCAATAAAACCTTGCCATACAAAAAAGATAATTACAACAATGGGTAAAGACCAAAGTAGAATTTTTTTCCATGAAACTTTCATTATTATTACCCTTAAAATATTATATATTGATATTTATTCCTAAAGCTTTACGGCTTAATATGCTCTTTTTTCTAATTAAAAACTTAACATTGTTGGATAAATTAGTTCAACTAACTAACTACTTATTATAGTAAAACCAAAACTTAATTATTCAAGTTTAGCGTCAAAAAACTTTTCTGAAGCTATAATCAATAAAATATTAAGGACAAGATAATATATGTAAATTTGGCATAATGATAATTCACCAAAAATCGTATCAAAAACTTTAGCAAAAAAAGTAGAATTAGGCTCCACATAAATGTAGCGTAGTGCATCTATAGCATAAGTTAGAGGATTAAAACCTGCAATAGTTTGCAACCATTTAGGCATGGCTTGCAATGGGGCTAAAGCACTACTAGAGAATAGAATTGGTAAATTAATAAGTAGTATGAGTGCAAGCAATTCAATGTGGCCTGGTAAAATAAATGATATAATTAGACTAAAAATAGTTACGCTAAAAATCAACAACACTAAAATTCCAATAAAAACAGGAATTAGATGTGTACTGGCAAAAAAAGAACCTTTAGCAAACACAAATAGTAACATTATCACAATTTGTAATGTTGTTACACAAATTATATACGTAGAAGAGGCTGCAAGAATAGAAAACCTAGATGCTATAGGGGAAACTAAGATTCTATTAAAAAAGCCAAACTCCCTATCAAACATAATTGGTAAACCTGCATTTAAGGCGGATGTAAAAGCAGTAAAGACTAATATTCCAGCACTCAGAAAATCTATATATCTAATTTCTTGTTGAAATTGAAAAATAGTTACTCTTTGAAAAATAGCTCCAAATAGTAGTAACCACAACAGCGGTTGAATCGTACCTGATACAACAAATGATAAACGTCTACTAGATTGTATAAAAAATCTTTTAGATAAAGCTCTAATTTCTTGTAGCATCTGACGAACAGTAAACTTATTCAAGTAAAGTCCTAATTGAGGACAAAGAACTTCTTGATTTGTTTTGGAGAAAGACATTGATATTTTAATTATTCTTGTGTTTAATAAGAATTTCTAGACTTTTAGAAATATTATTAGTATAATACATTGGTAACAAATATGGCGGGTGTGGCCCAGTGGTTAAGGCAATGGATTGTGGCTCCATTATTCGCGGGTTCGAATCCCGTCATTCGCCCTGGTATTTTATTCAAAATTTTTATTCACCTTCCTTTATCCATTCATAACCATTTTGTTCTAGCTCATATGCTAATTCGGATGTTCCTGTTTTAACGATCTTTCCTTTTTTCATAACATGCACAAAATTTGGTTCTATATAATTTAACAATCTTTGATAATGTGTTATAAGTATAATTGCATTTCCACTATTAGAAAGTTTTTTTATACTAGTAGCAATTGTTTTTAAAGCATCAATATCTAATCCTGAATCTGTTTCGTCTAAAATCGCTAGTTTAGCATCGAGAAGAGACATTTGCAGAATTTCATTTTTCTTCTTCTCTCCACCAGAAAAACCTTCATTTACATTTCGAGATAAAAAACTCGAGTCCATTCCAATACTCTCTAATTTAGAACTAACAAATTCAAAAAATTGAAGCGGATCTAATTCAGCTTCTCCCCGATTTTTTCTTCTTTCATTATATGATAAACGTAGAAAATCAGCATTACTAACTCCAGGAATTTCTACGGGATACTGAAAACTAAGAAAGATACCTTTTTGAGATCGTAAATGAGCTTCCACATCTAAGATATTCTGATTCTCAAAAACTATTTCACCTTTAGTAACTGTGTAAGCGGGATGACCAGCTACTATTTTTGACAAGCTGCTTTTACCAGATCCATTAGGTCCCATAATTGCGTGTATTTCTCCTGCTTTTACTTTTAAATCGAGCCCATTTATAACTGATGTATCAGCTACTTCTGCTTGCAAATTGGTTATTGATAAAATATCATGATTAATAATCATCCTACACTTCCTTCTAATTTTAAACTAAGTAATTTGTCTGCTTCAACCGCAAACTCCATTGGCAGCTTCGTGAAAATGTCTTTACAAAAGCCGCTAATCATCAACGCAATTGCTTGTTCTATGTCAATGCCTCTTTGAAGAAAATAAAATATTTGTTCTTCTCCTATACGCGAAGTAGAAGCTTCGTGCTCAATCATTGCAGTTGAATTCTGGACTTTTATATACGGAAAAGTGTTAGCCGTTGAGAAAGATCCTATTAATAGAGAATCGCACTGAGAATAATTACGAGCTCTATATGCTTGAGGTCCTACTTTCACTAAACCACGATAGTTATTTTCAGATTTACCGGCTGAAATTCCTTTAGAAATAATAGTACTTTTTGTATCTTTTCCCATATGCAACATTTTTGTTCCTGTGTCAGCCTGTTGATAATTATTAGTTAAAGCAACAGAATAAAATTCACCTTTCGAATTATTGCCTTTAAGAACACAGCTTGGATATTTCCAAGTTATAGCCGAACCTGTTTCAACTTGAGTCCATGAAATCTTCGAATTATGACCTGAACATAATCCTCTTTTAGTAACAAAGTTATAAATACCTCCTTTCCCATCAGAATCTCCTGCATACCAATTTTGTACAGTTGAATATTTAACTTCAGCATTGTCACAAGCAACCAACTCAACTACGGCTGCGTGTAACTGGTTAGTGTCATATTGAGGAGCTGTACAACCTTCTAAATAACTAACATAACTGTTATCATCTGCTACTATTAGCGTTCTTTCAAACTGGCCGGCTTCTTGATCATTAATTCTAAAATAAGTAGAAAGCTCCAAAGGACAAATTGTATTTTTAGGAATATAACAAAAAGATCCCTCACTAAAAACCGCAGAATTTAATGCTGCAAAATAATTATCTCCAACAGGAACAACACTTCCCATATATTTACTAATAAGGTGTGGATATTTATGTACAGCTTCAGAAATGGGACAGAATATCACCCCTTCTTTCTCTAGTTCCTCTTTAAACGTGGTAGCAATAGACACACTATCAAAAATTGCATCAACAGCAACATTCGTTAAACGTTTTTGTTCATTTAGAGGAATTCCTAGCTTATCAAAAGTTTCAAGCAATTCTGGATCAACATCATTTAAACTATCAATTTTTTTCTTTTGTTTTGGAGCTGCATAATATAAGATATTGTTATAATCAATGTCTTCATAATTAAGATTAGCCCATTTGGGCGGTGTCATCTTTTGCCATTGTCTAAATGCCCTAAGACGAAAATTCAACATAAAATCAGGCTCATTTTTTTTGCGAGATATCATTTTTACTATATCTTCATTTATCCCTTTTGGAAAAAACTCTGATTCAATACTAGTACTAAAACCATATTTATATGGTCGATTTATTAAATTATCCATAGATATAATAATCAAAAATTAAATTAATAATTTGTATATTTTCAAATAGTGATTAAAATTTTGTTGCTTATTTACCCAAAACTTACGTTTTGATGTCTGAAAAATTAAAACACAGAGTCAATTCATAACATATAAAAAAATCAATATCAAAACCAGTTAATTAACATAAATATAAAAAATTTATCGGCAATATTATATTAGCAAATATCATTCAAAAAAAGTCATTTGTTTCTAATGTATGAAAATCTGTACTATAATTATAGTATAGTGAATATTTACAATCAGGAGTATACAAAAAATTTATGGATATACTAAGTCTAGGATGGGCTAGTCTAATGGCAATGTTTAGTTTTTCTATAGCATTAGTTGTATGGGCTAGAAACGGCTTCTAATGATCTAAACGCACAAAATAAATCTTTATTAAAAAAAGTAGAATATCGAGGAAAATATGGGACACGAAATTATAACAGCTGCTGTACTATGCGTGATTATTACTATGGTTGGTTTATCGCTAGGTTTTCTTCTATTAAGAATACAAGGAGAATAAAACAGTTAATTACAAATTAATAACCTAGTCAACTATAATTTAACTGAATGCTGTTTAACTTTTTCAGATAATCAATATATATTAATACATAAATAACATATATGGTTCAACTTTTAAAAACTGCATGGTATTTAATTTCATTTAGTTTGATAATAATTATTATGATTCAAAATCCAAAAGCAGAAGGAGCAGGTGTAAAAATTGCATAAAATATTTAAATTCTATTCAAAAAAATTAGATTATATATAATTATTTGTTGGAAATAAAATCAAGGTCATACAAATCAGATAAAACAACAAGTTGTTTTTCAATGTAATAAAAATCAAGTTTTTATTTGCACCTGCAATTTATTAAAAACTTAACAAGATAATTGTTAGAACAACAATAGTCTACATTGCTAAACCATAAATCTAGGACCTACAATTTTCTAGTCAATTAAATAAAAAATAGCAATTCAAAAATGAGAACCTAACAAATCTAGTTACTTTATTATGCACAAGTACTTAATTAAATTCGATCAAGTCAAAAATAAATTAATAAGCTATATGTAACAAAATTACAAGTATAGTTTAGAAACCAGATAATTCTTTTTAATATTTATCTAGATTTATATTAAGCTAATCAAATAATTACTTCAGACAGTAACATAAAAAAACAAATAATTGCCTTAACTTGGTTTTTGAGTGAAGCTAAAAATTCTAAACTATAAAAAAATATCAAAATTACTATGATAACTAAACAGTTATATAAAAATTTAAAGGTAAAGGAAATAAACTAGATTTATAGATGTTTTTCTATATAATTATCAATAAAACTATAATTTTCAACTAGGCTTTATTTAGTTAAGTATATAAATCAAAAAACTACTTTACTGTTTATAAAATAAGCAAAAATAAAAAATAGTTGATAGTGTTAGGTTTCTCCTGTCCCTTTTACTTCTTTGTTTAAAATTATATTAGCAGCAATCAGACAATAAATAAGATTGTTTTAAACTATTAAACAGATAATGATAAAATCGTTACCATTGATAATGCTTTGAGCAAAGTTGCAGTATGTAATTGTAATTTAAATTACTTACATAAGCTATGCACAATGAAAATTGGATTCATAGTTTTTGAATAATAATAAATTTTATTAATTTGTTTATTGTTTTTTTAACTCTAACTAGCATCTTAACAATTTACAATACTGTATATTGAATGTAAATAAAAAGTTTCCAATTACATTATGATTAATAATAAAATGTAATTGGAAACTTTTTCACTTTATAAACCAAATATCTTGTATATTCATTTCTTTTTAAATTATATACTTTTCAGCTTGATTAAGTAAGAATATGTCAAGTTATTAATAATTGCAATACTCAAATATTAATTATTGCTGTTGCCTTTTTACTTAAACAACAACAAAGCACAAAAGTCTATTTAATTAAGTAGTTTATATGTTAAATTCCTTCTTTTTATCATCACAAAAAAAAATTCAAACTAATCTAAAAAATGTTCTCGAAAACTATAAACATTCACTAAATAAAGGTGAGATTGTAGCTGGAGCAATATTTAGTTGTGAAACTTATGGTTTTCTAATTAATATTGGAGCACAATCAGCTGCATTTTTACCTAAACAAGAAGTATTGGTAAATACAAACAATAAAGATTTACTCAATTCTTTAAGCGAAACTAGAGAATTTCTAATTATAGAACAAACAAAAAAAGGTAAAATTATTTTATCTGTAAAACAGTTAAATTACATAAAAGCTTGGGAAAGAATTAAACAACTATATAAAGAAGATATAGTTATATATTCTGAAATAATAAAAAAAAATAATGGAGGTCTATTAGTAGATATCGAAGGTTTAGTTGGTTTTGTTCCTAATTCACACAGTAATTCAACTGAGATGTTTAATAGTATTAGCGTAACTAAGAATATAATCCCAGTAAAATTTCTTGAAATTAATGAAAATTTAAATTACGTAGTTTTAAGTTGTAAACGTTTTGTGTTACAAACTTATAGTAATAAATTTAATGTAGGAAAAGTGATTAATGGCACAATAAAAGACATTAAAAAGTATGGAGTATTTGTAGACATAGGAGAAACCACTGGCTTATTACATATTTCCGAAATAACTAATAATAATAACGTAGGAAATTTAAAGCAAATATTTAAAATCGGAGATAAAATTTGGGTTTCAATTATTCACATAGATACAAAACAAGCAAGAATTTCTTTATCTACAAAATTTCTAGACTAAACAATATGTTAAGAAATATTATTTTGTTTGGTTTTTTTTATCGTCAAGAGATTATACTTCTACATTGATACTAATACATCGACTGAAAAAACATTTTTACAGTTGAAACAATAAAGTCCTTAAAATTAAATGGGGAGAAATCAATGCTTGACGCATTTTCTAGAGTAGTAGTTAATTCCGACGCTAAAGCTGCATATGTAGGTGGTAGTGATCTAGCAGCTCTTAAGAAGTTCATCACAGATGGTAACAAACGTCTTGATGCTGTAAACACTATCGTATCTAACTCCAGCTGTATGGTTTCTGATGCTGTTTCTGGTATGATTTGTGAAAACCCTGGTCTAATTTCTCCAGGTGGAAACTGTTACACTAATCGTCGTATGGCTGCTTGCCTACGTGATGGTGAAATCATCTTACGTTATGTTTCTTATGCTCTACTTGCTGGAGATCCTTCTGTATTAGACGATCGTTGTCTAAATGGCTTAAAAGAAACTTACATTGCTCTAGGTGTTCCAACTAACTCTACTGTAAGAGCTGTAAGCATCATGAAAGCAGCTTCTGTAGCTTTCATCAACAATACAGCTTCTCTACGTAAAATGTCTACACCTGATGGCGACTGTTCTTCTTTAGCTGCTGAAGCTGGTAGCTACTTCGACAAAGTAGCAGCAGGTGTTAGCTAAACTTTAAAGTTGTTATCAAAAATCACAAAAAATAGTATTTTTACAATACTCTATCCATTGAGGAGAAAAACATGAAATCAGTTATCACTACAGTTGTTAGTGCTGCAGATGCTGCAGGCCGTTTTCCGTCCAGTTCTGATCTTGAGTCTGTTCAAGGTAACATTCAAAGAGCTGCAGCAAGACTTGAAGCTGCTGAAAAATTAGCTAGCGGCCATGAAGCTGTTGTTAAAGAAGGTGGTGATGCTTGTTTCGCTAAGTACTCTTTCTTAAAGAATCCTGGTGAAGCAGGTGACAGCCAAGAAAAAATCAACAAATGCTACAGAGACGTTGATCACTACATGCGTCTAATTAACTACTCTCTAGTAGTTGGTGGAAGCGGACCTCTTGATGAATGGGGAATTGCAGGTGCTCGTGAAGTTTACCGTACTTTAAACCTACCTACTTCTTCTTACGTAGCTGCTTTTGCATTCTCTCGTGACAGAGTTTGTGTTCCTCGTGACATGTCTGCTCAAGCTGCTGTTGAATACGTTGGATACTTAGATTACGTTATTAACGCTTTATCTTAATTCAACAAGAAAGATTCTTTTGCTATTTACTTAGCAAAAGAATCTTTTTCTATTTACTTTAAGTTGATATTAATTACATATTATGTTATATAATATACTTAGGGAATGAGGGGTCACTAACTCAATGGTAGAGTACTCGGCTTTTAACCGATTTGTTCCGGGTTCGAGTCCCGGGTGGCCTACTATTTAGCAAACAATGTCTTAATTAATAAAAAGTGTTACAATATCTTTAATTATTCATGATGGTTCAAATATAAGTTTTATTATTAATATTATTAGAATACTATGAAAATAGAATGTGTTAAAAACTTGCTAAGGATTTAATTAAGGAGAGAATAATATGAGTGTTCAAGCTAGCGGAGGTAGTCCACTTGTAAGACCACAATTGTACAGAACAAATTCTATTCTTGCTATAAAACAGGCAGAGCAACAAGATAGATTTTTACAAACAGGAGAATTAAGCCAACTTGCATTTTTTCTTAATTCCGGAGTTCAAAGACTAGAAATTGCTAGTATATTGACAAAAAATGCTAATGTCCTAGTTTCTCGTGCTGCAGATAAGATATTTGTCGGCGGATCTGCTATTTCTTACCTAGAACGTCCTCAAGCAGCTATTAGCGATATCGATAGTATGAGCAAACAAAATGAGATATCTGGTGACGCACAAACAGATGTTCTGGAAGGATTTGGCTCTCTTTTCAGTGCAGGAGAAGCAACTCCTCCTGGATTTAAACCCATCAACGTCGCAGCTTATGGCCCAACAAGAATGAGAAAATCTGTTCGAGATTTAGACTGGTTTTTAAGGTACTTAACTTATGCAATTGTCGCAGGCGATACAAATATTCTTTCTGTAAATATCAGAGGTTTACGAGAATTAATAGAAAATGCTTGCTCTAGTGCTGCTGCAATTGTAGCTTTAAGAGAAATGAGAAGAACAGCTTTGACAATATTTCCAGATAATTCAGAAGAACAAAATTTAGTTAGAGAATACTTTAATACATTAATCTCTGAATTTGAAGCTCCTTCTTTTACAGATAAACTAAGAAAACGCTCATCTAAAGATTTACAAGGATTAAAACTTCCTCAAATATATTCTAAAGCTGGAGTAAACATTCCTAAGTACGCTATGAAAAGTGTATTATCGGATGGGGAAAAAAGTAACGTAATTAAAGCTGCTTACAGACAAGTTTTTGAAAGAGATATTGCAAAAGCATATGGCCTAATATTTTCAGACTTAGAGTCTAAAGTGAAAAATGGCCAAATATCAATGAAAGAGTTTATTAGGGAAATTGGAAAATCAAAAGTTTATCAAAAACAATTCTACGAACCATTTGTTAATAGTAGAGTCGTAGAATTAGCATTCCGCCATTTTCTTGGTAGAGGTTTGAGTTCTTTAGAAGAATTTCAAAAATACTTCGGAATTTTAAGTACGCAAGGCTTATCTGGTCTTGTAGACTCTCTAGTAAACAGTGTTGAATACTCTGATTATTTTGGCGAAGAAACTGTTCCTTATTTTAGAGATTTAGGTGAAGAACCTCAAGAATGTAGAAATTGGGGAGCTCAAATCAATTTACTGAATTATAGTGCTCCTTTTAGAAAAGTTCCTCAATTTATAACTTTGTTTAGTGATTATGGACAACAGCTACCTGATCAGCATCCATATGGTAGAGGAAACGATCCTTTATCTATTCAGTTTGGTGCTATCTTTCCAAAAGACACTAAAAACCCTAAACAAAGACCTGTTCTTTTTGGAAAAGATACACGGAGGATCTTAGTTAGAAAAGGCCCTGGTATTTTCAATCAAATGAGTAGTCCTAGTAGTAGAAGCAAAAACTTAGGTACGTTAGGACCCAAAATTTTTAAACTGAATGACAAAAACACTACAATAGAAAGCATAATCAATGCAGCTTATTTAAAAGTGTTTGGTAGACTTATTTATCAAGAAGAAAGAGAAAATTTTAAAAAGCTTGAAAGCCAACTAAAAGAGAAATCAATCTCTTTAAAAACATTTATAGCTGAATTAGCAAAATCTCAAACCTTTAGAAAATTATATTGGGAACCTTTCTATATTTGTAAAGCAATCGAATATATACATACAAGATTACTAGGTAGACCTACTTATGGTAGACAAGAAATCAACAAATATTTTGATGTGATTTACAAAAAAGATTATTTTGCCTTTATTGATAGTATAATAGACAGTCAAGAATACATGGAATGTTTTGGTGAAACAATTATTCCATACGAAAGGTATATTACTCCTTCAGGTTTAGCTCTTAGAACATTTAGACCTAGTACAGTAGGATTAATACCTATTAAAGTAGAAAAAACAAAAACTGATAGATTCATTGAACTAGGAGCAATAAAAGAAGTAAGAAGTGCAAACAATATTATTGCTAGAAGTAAACAAGGAGTTACAACATTAAGAAGTCAACGCATTGTATTCGAGTTGAAATCTGACGCTTCTATACAAGAAAAAGAACAAATCATCAAAGCTGCTTATAGACAAATTTTTGAAAGAGATATTAATGTTTTCTCATTAGGAAATGAATTTGTAAATATAGAAACATCTCTTTTGAATGGTGAAATTTCAGCAAAAGAATTTGTGGAACAGCTAGGCTCGTCCAGCTTATATAGTAAGGAATTTTATCAACCTTACCCTAATACAAAAGTCATAGAATTAGGAACTAAACATTTTTTAGGAAGAGCTCCAAACAATCAAGCTGAAATACGTTTCTATAATCAGATTTTAGCGTCTAAAGGGTTAGCTGCTTTCATTCAAACTTTAACTAACAGTAAAGAATATGAAGTCCTATTTGGAAGCAATACGATACCATATAGACGTTTTCCAACCTTGCCTGCATCAAATTTTCCTAATACAGAAAAACTTTACAACAATTTTACAAAACAAGACATGTCGATTGTAGTACCTAGTTTTAAAGCTATTAAAGGAAACCAATAAAAGCCAACCTCCTTGCTTTAGTACTCACTAAAAATTTGGTTAAAAGAATAAAAAAAAGATGTAAACTTATTTAACATAAGTAAAAATTATTGTGCTAGAATAACAGTGACGAAAACTGTTAATAATCAATACAAAGAATGATCCTTACAGGAGTTTAATTAATGAGCATTGTAACAAAATCCATTGTAAATGCAGATGCCGAAGCTAGATATCTAAGCCCAGGGGAACTAGATAGAATAAAAAGTTTTATATTGTCAGGACAAAGAAGACTAAGAATAGCTCAAATTTTAACAGACAATAGAGAACGCATAGTTAAACAAGCTGGACAACAATTATTCCAGAAACGTCCAGATGTAGTATCCCCTGGAGGAAATGCTTACGGTGAGGAAATGACTGCAACATGTTTAAGAGATCTGTAAAAGACTGTTGTGAACTGTAATAAATTAATTGTAACTTGAAAAAAATTAACTATTTAATAACACAACAAAGAAAGTATCGAAATTAATTGATTTTTGAATCGGTACATGGATTAAATTTGTTTAAAAGTTGTTTGATTTTCATACAATATTTTTTTATTACAAAAACACAAAATCTCAAATTTGAATAACGAGAAAAAGAAGTTGTTAATTACTTAATAAAAATTAAATGACATAGTAAAGTTACTTTATTACTTTGCTTTATAAGCTGTATATGCGAAACACATCCATACAGTTTATAAAAGAGATTGTAAAATCTACTTAGCAGACTATTATTTGCGATTAGTTACATATGGCATTGTTGCTGGAGATGTAACACCGATTGAAGAAATTGGTTTAGTTGGCGTAAAAGAAATGTATAATTCCCTAGGAACTCCGATTTCTGGCGTTGCAGAAGGAGTTCGTTGTATGAAAACAGTAGCTTGTTCTTGAAAAAATATTATTGTTATTATTATCTAAAAATAATGGAAATCGACCAAAATTTTATTATTTAGTATGTTTACTTATTTCATCGAAGTTAAGAACCTTCGGAAAACATACAATAAATATTCCTAAAATACAAAAATAATACAAAAAAAAGAGTCTAGTTGAATTGAAAAAATATACAAACAACAGAATAATACACATAATTACAAATACCAGCTGTGTTATCTAAGCTTTACTTACTAAAAAGTAATCATAAAGTTTCAAAAAGAGATAAACGAATCTACTTTATTTATTATCTGGAGAGGACTCTGCAGAAGCAGGCTTCTATTTTGATTATACATTGGGTGCTATGCAATAATAGTTAATAAACAAAACTATAAATTGTAATTTGATATAAAAAAACTTACACTTCTTGTAATATTTAAGTAAAGCAAATAAAGGAAATTCTAGAATTATGCAAGACGCTATTACTTCTGTAATTAATGCCGCTGATGTTCAAGGTAAATATTTAGATGATACATCTGTAGAAAAATTAAAAAGTTACTTTAAAACTGGTGAATTGAGAGTTAGAGCTGCTGCAACAATAGCTGCTAATGCCGCTACTATAATCAAAGAATCTGTAGCTAAATCTTTACTATACTCTGATATTACTCGTCCAGGCGGTAATATGTACACCACTAGACGCTATGCAGCTTGTATTCGTGATCTAGATTATTATTTACGCTACGCAACATATGGAATGCTTGCTGGAGATCCTTCGATATTAGATGAAAGAGTATTAAATGGTTTAAAAGAAACTTATAATTCTCTTGGCGTACCTATTGGAGCTACGATTCAAGCCATTCAAGCAATGAAAGAAGTTACTGCTAGTCTGGTAGGACCAGAAGCAGGAAAAGAAATGGGCCTATACTTAGATTACACTTGCTCTGGGCTAAGTTAAAATCAAGTCTCTTTATTAAAAAAATTTATACATGCCAATTTTATTACTAAAATTGGCATGTAAGATTGTTAAGACAAGAAAACAAACCTTACAATGATCAACAACTCAACAATTGAATCTAACAGTATTTTAGATAAAACAGAAGAGCTATTAAATACTCCAAACAATAGATACAAAATTACAGTTCAAGTTGCTCATAGAGCAAAACGAAGAAAATACGAAGATATTGACATTGTGGATGATCCATTAATTAAACCTGTTATTAGAGCAATAGTAGAAATGGTAGATGAAATTACCCAACCAGAAATTATAATTGAATAAGTATTTATAACTTATAACAATAAAATCAATAAGGTTTTATTGAACAACAAACTAAAACTTTTAACAATTTACAATCTTGCTCTTTTTTATCATTTATGTTATGATATATTGCTATGAGTACAGAAATAAGGGTCGGTGCCCGAGTGGTTAAAGGGGGCGGATTGTAAATCCGCTGGTTTTGCCTACGTTGGTTCAAATCCAACCCGGCCCAAAAAAATTCTTGTGCCCCTATAACTCAGAGGTAGAGTACTTCCTTGGTAAGGAAGAAGTCACCAGTTCAAATCTGGTTAGGGGCTTTTAAAGTCTTGAAAAACCGTTAGAAATATGGAAATATTGTAATATAAAATAAAATTTTCAAAAAATATTAAGCAATAAACATAATAAGCAAATGATTGACATTACGCACTAATTCTAAATTAAATTGAACATCATAAATTATGAAATTAATTGATTGTTGTCAAGCACCAAAAAGCTTAACAAGTAAATTAACTTATTATTCTAAACTACCAACATTAACAAAAGAAAAAGATGCCTGTGGTGTCGGTTTTATAGCTGATATTAATAATAATGCCTCTCATAAAATAGTTATGAAAGCAATTGAAGCATTAACATGCATGGAGCACCGAGGAGCTTGCGGAGCCGATAAAGATTCTGGTGATGGCTCAGGATTAACAACAAATATACCATGGAAACTGTTCCAAGAATATTTTAAAGAAAAAAATTGGATCATACCAGAATCTCAAATTCTGGGCGTTGGAATGCTCTTTTTACCTCAGAAAGATTTTTACAAAACTGAAAAAATAATAACTACAATTATAGAACAAGAACAATTACAATGTATCGGATGGAGAAATGTACCTAGCAATCCAGAAGTTTTAGGCAAGCAAGCTAAGCAAAATTTACCAACGATCAAACAAGTATTTATTACTTCCTCCTGTAAAGATAAAAATGAACTAGAAAGAATTTTGTATCAAACTCGAAAAAAAATAGAGAAAGGAATTGGACAATTAGGAACAAATCAAAGTAAAGAATTCTATGCTTGTTCATTCTCATGTAAAACAATAGTGTACAAAGGAATGGTGAGATCAAGTGTATTAGGACAGTTTTACAAAGATTTATATCATCCTCTGTATGAAACTTCTTTTGCTGTTTATCATCGCAGATTTAGTACTAATACAATGCCAAAATGGCCTCTGGCTCAACCAATGAGATTCGTTGCTCACAATGGAGAAATTAACACTCTTTTAGGCAATCTAAATTGGATGAAAAGTCGAGAACCCTTTCTTTCACATCCTTACTGGGAAAATAAAATTGATAATTTGTTTCCTATTACCAACACAAGCAACAGTGATTCAGCCAACTTGGATTCTATAGTAGAGCTTTTAATAAATAGTGGACGCTCACCTCAAGAGACTCTTATGATAGTAATACCTGAAGCTTATGATAATCAACCTGAATTAACATCACATCCTGAAATCACAGCTTTTTACAAATATTATTCAAATTTAGTAGAACCGTGGGATGGTCCCGCACTAGTTACATTTACTGATGGTAGTGTAGTTGGAGCAACTTTAGATAGAAACGGTTTGAGACCAGCAAGATATTGTATAACAAAAGATCAATTAATTATTGTTTCATCTGAATCTGGTGCAATTAATGTAAAAGCGAATACAATTACGCAAAAAGGCCGTTTAGGGCCAGGGCAAATGATTTTATCAGATTTAAGCTCTAAGAAAGTATTGCAAAATTGGACTATTAAGTCTCAAATTGCCAAACAGTTTCCTTATGAAGACTGGTTGACAAATTCAAGAACTTACTTAAAAGACAACGAATTTACTTCTGAAACCCAAATGCAAACAACTGATGTATTAATATGGCAAAGTGCATTTGGTTATTCTACAGAAGACGTCGAGCTTGTAATAGAACATATGGCTAGCCAAGGAAAAGAGCCAACATTTTGTATGGGAGATGATATACCACTGGCTGTTTTAGAAATGGTTTAAAATATAGCTTATTATTTGAAAAATAAAGAAAAACAAAACCGTAAAAAAAAAGAATAAGAGAAAAATAAGTTTTAGATAAAGTTATAATCTTCCATAACTTGACACAAGTCTTGATAAAACAAACTAAGTTATAACTCAATAATAAGAATCTCTAAATTCTCAAATACAGCATATTTATTTTAACACAACCAGTTAGAGCATTTGTAAATAAAATGAAAATTATATGTATTTCAAAAAACATAATTAAGCTGTATATCGTAAAAATAATTTGTACAGTTTTAAAAGTGAATAAACTTCTACTATTAGTCAAACAAAGTTCATCTATTATACGATTATTTTAAACAAAGATTTGCACAAGTTACCAATCCAGCTATAGACCCTTTAAGAGAAAAGCTTGTAATGAGTTTAGATGTGCAAATTGGAATTAAAGATAATTTGTTGCAACCAGGTCAACTCAACAACCAAATAATTAGCCTAAATTCACCATTTTTAAATGAAGCTTCTCTACAGGCAATTAAAAATTCAAAACTTACAACAGAGACTTTTTATCCAACTTTAAAACTTGACAACCCAAATACTAATCTTAAAATAGTTTTGGAGCAAGTTTGTTCCGAAATAGCTTTTAAGATAGAAAACGGATTAGAAGTTGTTATTTTAAGTGATAAATTGAATAATTTAACAATATCAGCAGTCCCTATTCCATCTCTATTAATAGTTGGAGCTCTTCACCATCATTTGATACGTAATAACTTGAGACAAAAAACTTCCATTTTAGTTGAGACTGCTCAGTGTTGGAATACTCATCACTTTGCTTGTTTAATTGGATATGGAGCTAGTGCTATTTGCCCATATTTAGCTTTAGAAACAGCAAGACAGTGGTGGAGCAATTCCAAAACTCAAAACTTCATGGAACGAGGAAAACTAAAACAACAAAGTATAATAGAAATTCAAAATAACTATAAGGAAGCGATAGAACTTGGATTATTAAAAATACTGTCAAAAATGGGAATATCTCTTTTATCAAGTTATCATGGAGCGCAAATTTTTGAAATTTTAGGATTGGGTTCTGAAATTGTAGAACTTGCATTTAATGGAACAATATCACAAATTAATGGATTAACCTTAAATGAATTACAAAAAGAAATAAGTGAATTATATTCCTTAGCATTTTCAGACAATAATAAAAGCAAATTAACTAATTATGGTTTTGTACAGTACCGTCCTAGTGGCGAATACCATATTAACAATCCTGAAATGTCAAAACTATTGCATAAAGCTGTGCGTGGTTATAAACCTGAATTTTATGAAAAATACAAAGAAATTATATATAATAGACCCGCAACAGGATTACGAGATTTATTAAAAATAACAAGTCCAAAAAAACCTTTAGGCATTGACGAAGTTGAATCTGCTGAATCGATAATGACTCGTTTTTGTACAGGAGGAATGTCTTTAGGGGCTTTATCTAGGGAAACCCATGAAACATTAGCTATAGCTGTAAATAGAATAGGTGGAAAATCTAATTCTGGAGAGGGGGGGGAAGATCCATCTCGTTTTATTCCATTAAATGATGTTAATGTGAATGGAGTTTCGGATAGTTTTTCTCATTTAAAAGGATTAAAAAACGGCGATTCATTAAATTCCGCTATTAAACAAATTGCTTCTGGACGATTTGGAGTAACTCCTCAATATTTAGTCAATGCTGAACAGTTAGAAATTAAAATTGCACAAGGTGCAAAACCAGGTGAAGGCGGACAATTACCTGGAAAAAAAGTAAGCTCTTATATTGCAACACTAAGAGGATGCAAACCAGGAGTTACATTAATATCTCCTCCTCCTCATCATGATATTTACTCTATTGAGGATCTATCACAACTAATTTTTGATTTACACCAAATAAACCCAAAAGCAAAAGTATCAGTAAAACTTGTTGCAGAAATCGGTATTGGTACAATTGCTGCTGGAGTTGCAAAAGGCAACGCTGACATCATACAAATATCTGGACACGAAGGAGGAACAGGTGCTTCTCCTTTAAGTTCAATTAAACATGCAGGATCTCCATGGGAACTTGGATTGAGTGAAGTACACAAAGTTTTAGTTGAAAATGATTTAAGAGACAGAGTGTTATTAAGAGTAGACGGTGGTTTACGGACAGGATTAGATATTGTAATAGCTGCTATTATGGGAGCTGAAGAGTTTGGTTTTGGCACCGTTGCGATGATTGCTACTGGCTGTATTATGGCACGTATTTGTCACACTAATAGTTGTCCTGTTGGAGTTGCAACACAAAGAGAAGATCTAAGGGCAAGGTTTCCAGGTGTTCCAGAGAATCTTGTATACTTTTTCATGTTTATTGCCGAAGAAATTAGAACAATTTTAAGCGAGCTTGGGTATTCAACATTAAACGAAGTTATCGGTCAAACAAGTCTATTGAAAGCAAAAAAAGAAGTATTGATTCATAAAACAAAAGAGTTGAATTTAGACCCCATTTTAAATTCTTCATATAATACAAAAAAATTCACTAATCATACTTTAGTTCATTCAAATGGTACAGTAATTGATGACGATATATTGAGTTTGTCAGATATACAAAACGCTGTTGAGAATCAACAAAATGTTGAAAAACATTTAAAAATAACCAATATTAACAGAACTGTTGGTGCTAGAATTGCTGGACGTATTGCAAAACAGTATGGAGACAAAGGATTTTCAGGTAAAATCAAATTGAATTTCTATGGTTCTGCTGGACAAAGTTTTGGAGCATTCTGTATTCAAGGAATGAATATGAAACTTATTGGAGAAGGCAACGATTATGTTGGTAAAGGAATGAATGGAGGCGAAATCATAATTACACCTCCAATTAACGTCAATTTCTTTTCCTCTAATCAAGCAATAGTTGGCAACACTTGCTTATACGGAGCAACAGGAGGAAAATTATTTATAAGAGGAGCAGCTGGAGAACGTTTTGCTGTTAGGAATTCTCAAGCTTGTGCTGTTGTAGAAGGAGTAGGAGACCATGCTTGTGAATACATGACTGGCGGCATAATCGTGATACTTGGGAAGACAGGAAGAAATATTGCAGCTGGAATGACAGGAGGACTAGCTTATATATTAGACATCAACAACGAACTAGCTAATAAAATAAACCCTGAAATTGTTACAACACAACGAATTGAAACAAAAGCAGGTGAACAACAATTAAAAGATTTAATAATAGAACATCAACAAAAAACTGGTAGTGAAAAAGCAGAAGAAATCATAAACAATTGGAATACTTATTTAAATCAGTTCTGGCAATTAGTTCCACCATCTGAAATTAATAATTCTGTAACAAATACAAAATTTAGTGATAAAATAACTCAAACTACTTAAAAGGTGTATATGATTTTGTAAATCTTTAGAATAAGATACAAAAAAAAACAGAAATCAAGTACAATGAATAGAACAGAATTCTTCGATTCCATAAAATACTCTTTACAATTAATTATTAGGAGCTTACCCTTTATTATGGCTCATGGCGTAAAAGTATACGATACGTGTATTGGATGTACTCAGTGTGTTAGAGCATGCCCTTGTGATGTTTTGGAAATGGTACCGTGGGATGGGTGTAAAGCAAAGCAGATTGCGTCTGCTCCAAGAACTGAAGATTGCATAGGATGCAAAAGATGTGAAACAGCATGTCCTACAGACTTTCTAAGTATTAGAGTATATTTAGGCGGAGAAACTACTAGAAGTCTTGGTTTAGCATACTAATACTGTACAAAAAGTCTTAAATAAAATAGAATTTTTTAAGAATAGGGAATTTTTCCCTATTCTATTGCTTATCACAATAATTAATAAAATACCAGAAAGCAGTCAACAAATCTCAAAACATGACTATAATTAATGCATTAATTGAAGACTTTGAAAAAAAACAAGTATTAAAGGTTATATGTGGTTGTTTTCAATAAAGAAAAATTTTATAATTGTTGAATTGTAAAAATGATTAAAGAATAAATTATTTTATATAATTAGCAAAAACTAAATTACGATAAATTTATAGTCACTAAATCAAGTTTTTGTAAATAGCAAAATCTCAATTAACATAAGGTTCAATAATTGATTAAATAATAAAAAAATAATGCAAAATTTATTACAAATTAATAAAAAGGATTCTGTAATTTTAGCTTTTATAATATAAAATATTTATATTAAAACAGTTTATAGATTTTTATTTGGTATAATTTACACCTCGAAAAATAAAAAAAAGCTTCTAGAAAATAAATTTTCTTTAGCAGTTTAAAAAAAGGGATTAGAAATTATAATCGACTTTCTTTAAATAACTTTGATGAAAACCTTATTCGTAATACTATAAAAGCTGCTTCTCTTGGAGGAGCAACATATATAGATATAGCAGCAGATTTACGAATTATAAAATTAGCAAAAGCAGTAAGCAATTTACCAATTTGTATATCCTCAATTATTAAAGATCAAATATACAAATGCGTTGATAATGGTATTGAAATTGTTGAAATTGGCAATTTTGATGTTTTTTATTCCAAGTCTATGACATTTTCTGTAGAAGATATAAAAAACATAAGCTATAAAATCAGAAAACAACATAAAGAAATAACAATATGTAGTACCATTCCCTACGTTTTATCTCTAAAAGAACAAATAGATTTAGCTCAATATTTAGAATTTATAGGGATCGATATTATACAGACTGAAGGTACAATTAATAGCACTAATGTGAATAAAAACTTAAATTTATCCTTAAGTAAATCCACTTCAACTTTACTAACAGCTTATAATTTAAGTAGAGTTGTAAATATCCCAATTATTGCTGCTTCAGGTATATCTCTTCAGAATAGCCAAACAGCTATGTCTTATGGAGCAAGTGGTTTGGGTGTCAAAACTGCCATAGATAAAATGGCAAGTCTATCAGAAAAAATCAAAATAGTTAGACAGTTAAAAACTAACATCAGTAATCATTCTTATGTAAAACAAATATCTAAAGAATTAATTAAATTATAAACAGCCTTTTCCGAAAAAAATAAATTCCTTGTCATAATCATTTATGATAAGGAATAAGAAGATAAAATTGATAATAATAGCAAGGAATCAATACATTGAATAAAACAAAATTTTTTCAAGTTTCTAACCTTAGCGTAAGTTATAAAAAGAACATAATTTTGGATAAAATCAATTTCTCTTGTAAATCAGGCCAACTAATTGGAATTATTGGACCAAATGGAGCAGGTAAAAGTACATTAATTAAAGCGTTACTCGGAATAGTGCCAATAGCAAGTGGTTCAATACAATATAACAATCAACCATTAGAAAATCAGCAGTATAAAATTGCATATATTCCCCAAAAATCTCAAATTGATTGGGATTATCCAGTTACAGTATGGGATATAGTTATGATGGGACGTATTCGGGCCACAGGCTGGTTTCGCCAATTTGATAGGATAAGCTATCAATTAGTAGAAGAATCTTTAACTAAACTTGGAATTTTAGATTTAAAGAATGAATGTATAGGTGAACTATCAGGAGGACAACAACAAAGAGTTTTTTTAGCACGAGCTTTAGCTCAAGAAGCCGAAATTCTATGTTTAGATGAACCATTATCTGGGGTAGATTATACTACACAAAGCGTTATTTTTAAAATTTTAAACAAACTTTGCATAGAAAATAAAACCATATTTGTCATCCACCATGATTTAGGAGATTTTATCAAATATTTTGATGAATTAATCTTATTAAACAAAAATATTATTATTCAAGGAGCCTGTGAAGAAGTATTAACACCACAATTTCTTCAATCTGCTTATGGAAATTAAGAAAAATGCTAAAAATTCTCACTGAACCTTTACAATATACTTTTATGCAACGTTCTATTATTATTGCAATTTTAATAGGTTTGCTATGTTCAATTGTTGGAAGTTATTTAATGGTACAAAGACTTGCACTGCTTGGAGATGCAATTAGTCATTCCGTTATGCCAGGATTAGCTGTGGCTTTTAGTTTAAGAATTCCAATCATAATTGGAGCTTTATCAGCTGCTATACTCAGCACTTTAATAATTGCATGGATCAGAAATGAATACCCATTAAAAGAAGATACCGCTATAGGAATAGTTTTCGCTTCATTTTTCGCAATAGGGATAATTTTCATTAGCATAATACAAAAAACTAACAAGATCGATTTAAATCATTTTCTGTTCGGCAACATTTTAAGTGTATCTATAGAAGATGTTATAAACACATCCTTGATATTTGTATTAGTACTAGTACTTACAATCGGAATATATAAAGAATTGTTATTTTTTACTTTTGATAGTTTAGGCGCTCAAGTGCTAGGATTGCCAACAAAAGAACTAAATTTTAGTCTAATGATCTTAATTACCCTAACTACTGTAGCTAGTATGAAAGTTGTTGGTGTTGTTTTAGTTCTCGCTCTATTAATTATTCCATCTGCTGCAGCTTATTTACTAGTAAAAAGATTACATGAGATTATGACTTTGGGAGCAGGAATAGGAATGCTTTCTAGTATTAGCGGAATGTATATAAGTTATTATTTTAATATCCCTTCAGGCCCAGCTATAGTTATGGTCGCAACATCAATTTTTATAATTTCACTCATAATTTACAAAATTAGATATCTATTTTCAATAAAAACGATTCTTAAAAAATTCTAATCTTCATTGAATAAAAACATAGATTGTACTACAATATAATGACATGATAAAAAAGAGTATTAATTGATTAACGAACCGTATAATCACAATTTCTTTAATTATTCGACTTCAAGGGGTTGTTTGGCTTCTACATCTTGATAAATGGTAATAAAAAGTAAAAAACAATAAATATTTAAATAATAAAAGCAAAAAATAATATTGGTAATAAACAACTACAAGACACAATTAAATAATTGATAAGCATAAATCAAAAATTAATTCCACTAATCACGTCACTACAACACTAAATATAAAAATTCTAAAACATTTTAAAAGATCTGTAACTTTTAAAAAACTGATAATTGACTGTGAAAAAAAAATATGCAATTTAAGTGATCTAGAAGTTAAAAAAGTTAATTAATTTCTATTAAATTAGCTAAGAATGTTTAAATTTTTAATACCATATTCAAATAATGGTAAAAGATAAACAAAACAAACTCTTAAGCCATGTTCAATGAAAAATTGACAGCATGGTTTTACTGCAAAAAGTATAATAAACCTTTTTAGCAAAATACCATTATCTCGAGAAATAGTATTTGCGTAATTTTTTTTCGATTGTCTTTAATAATTTCTATTATCATTAATGACAGAACTTAATAGATGCTCCTTTTAGGTAAAGTGATAAATTCTCTATTTTAGAATACTTCAAAAACTTACACAATATTATCTAATTCAAGATGGACGTGGGTTCAATTCCCACCGTTAAATAGAGAGCTGCTTGATAACAAAACTATTAACAAAAAATATTAAAGATAAAAAAATGAAATTTTAATAAGATTAACAAATTGCATAGCAAAACTAGTTTATGATGGGAAGCTGGTAGAAATTTAGATAAAAAAGTTGGTCTATTAATAATATCGATATCTATAACATAATAGTTTTCACTATTAATTTTACTAATTGAATATTTCATCAAGTAACAATTGTATAGCTAACAAAACAACACTAAAATTATTATAAGCTAGAATTAATTTGAATCAATTATTTTTTTACTATTGTATTCAAGTTAATATCAAAAGCTATACAGTAACCAATTACTTTATATAGTTTTAAAAAACAAATAGATGCTATTCCTATTTAGTTGTTAACTCCAAAATTTTTCAAAATACTATAATCGTTTAATAAAAATATATTGTGTAAGTTTCACAATTTATACTAAAAGAAATCAAAAATCTAACAAATTCTAATAGTGAATTAAACACCGAATTTTAAAAATAGAATTGGTATCAAAAACAATAAATATCCAGGATTGTCTTAATTTATAAAAATAGAAGAATTTGAAGCAATCAAATACTGAGATACAGTTTTAGACTAAGAAGATTCTGTTTATTTCGACACCAATACAGTATACTTTTGGATGATAAGGCGTTTTCCTTAGGAGCAAGTTTTAAATTTGCTAATCTAAATACAAACTCCAAAAAGCAAAAGTACGATGAAAAAAATCATTCATCTCTTAAAAAAGTAAGAAAGCTAATAAATATTATAATTGTAGAGGAGGCAGTTAATGACAAACATATCTAACACAAGTAAAAAATATTATTAGGAAAGTTAATAAAAAATAAAAAAGCTGTTATCATTTTTTCACAATGCCTTAAAAAAGATTAACTCAGTTAACTAAACCTAAAAATAAACAAACAGATATGTCTAATGTCTAAATTTGCGAAATTGAAAGAAATTACTATGATTTACAAAAAAATATATAAAAATATATAAAATTGTACAAAGCTATATAAATGGAAACAATTTTGTCTAGTTTTAAAAGAGAGAAATAAGATCGATCAAATTTTATTGATGTTATTTCGACTCTAATTATAGTCAATGGGACTACCATGGTATCGTGTACATACTGTTGTTCTTAATGATCCAGGCAGATTGATTGCTGTGCATTTAATGCATACTGCACTTGTTTCAGGCTGGGCAGGATCAATGGCTTTGTATGAGCTAGCAGTATTTGATCCTTCCGATCCTGTTTTAAACCCTATGTGGAGACAAGGAATGTTTGTTATGCCATTTATGGCTAGATTAGGAGTTACTGACTCTTGGGGAGGATGGAGTATTACCGGAGAAAGTGTATCAAATCCTGGTCTGTGGAGTTTTGAAGGAGTTGCTTTAACACACATAGTATTATCAGGACTATTGTTTTTGGCTGCAATTTGGCATTGGGTTTATTGGGACTTAGAATTGTTTAGAGATCCAAGAACCGGAGAACCAGCTTTAGATTTACCAAAAATTTTTGGTATCCACTTATTACTAGCAAGTCTGGCTTGTTTCGGTTTTGGTGCTTTTCACGTAACAGGAGTATTTGGACCTGGTGTTTGGGTATCAGATGCTTACGGTGTAACAGGAAAAGTGCAACCAGTTGCGCCATCTTGGGGTTCTGAAGGTTTTAATCCATTTAATCCAGGCGGAATTGCTTCTCATCATATTGCAGCAGGTACAGTTGGAATCTTAGCTGGAGTTTTTCACTTAAGTGTAAGACCACCACAAAGACTTTATAGGGCATTAAGAATGGGAAATATTGAAACTGTTCTTTCTAGTAGTATAGCAGCAGTGTTCTTCTCAGCATTTGTAACTTCAGGAACAATGTGGTATGGTTCAGCAACTACTCCAATTGAACTGTTTGGTCCTACTAGATACCAATGGGACAGTGGATATTTCCAACAAGAAATTGAAAGAAGAGTAGAAACTTCTATTAACGAAGGATTATCAAATACTGATGCTTGGTCTCGCATACCTGATAAATTAGCCTTTTACGACTACATTGGCAACAACCCAGCAAAAGGTGGTTTATTTAGAGCAGGACCTATGAACAAAGGAGACGGAATTGCTGAAGCATGGTTAGGTCATCCGATTTTCCAAGATAAAGAGGGAAGAGAACTATCAGTAAGACGTATGCCAGCATTCTTTGAAACATTCCCTGTTATTTTAGTAGACAAAGATGGGATTATTCGAGCAGATATTCCTTTCAGAAGGGCAGAATCGAAGTATAGTATAGAACAAGTGGGAGTTACTGCTAGCTTCTATGGAGGAAAATTAGATGGTCAAGTTTTTACAGATGCTCCTAGTGTAAAAAAATATGCAAGAAAAGCACAACTGGGTGAAGTTTTCGAGTTTGATCGTACAACTTTAGAATCAGACGGAGTTTTCCGTAGTAGCCCAAGAGGATGGTATACTTTTGGACATGCTAACTTTGCATTGATTTTCTTCTTCGGTCACTTATGGCACGGTTCCAGAACATTATTTAGAGATGTATTTACCGGTATTGGCGCCGAAGTAACAGAACAAGTAGAATTTGGAGCATTCCAAAAACTAGGTGATAGAACCACAAAAAAACAAGGTATTGTATAAGTTACTAAACATTTTATAAATCGACCTTCAATAATTGGAGATAAAATAAACATGGAAACATTAGTCTATGTATTTTTGTTAACAGGAACTTTAATGGTCTTATTTTTTGCAATTTTCTTCAGAGAGCCACCAAAAATTGTAAAATAAACGACAAATATTAGAACTAAAATATAAAACTTTACTACATGTTTTTTACATGTAGTAAAGTTTTATATTCTACAATTTATACATTCTAAATCGCATCAGTCTTCATGTTCCTCAAAAGGATCCCGTAGATTTTTAGCAGCAGGGCCAAATGATGCATAAATAGAGTAAGCTGTCACACCCAAAAGTAAACTTGAAATAAAAATACTAAGAACTGTTGCAGTTTCCATAACTTGAAAAGTAATAAATTTTTTTTCTTTTATAATATTATTATGAATAATATTGTGAAAAACGCAAACCTTTACAAGAAAAATTAGCAAAAATTATTATGACATTAAGAACTAGATTAGGAGAAATTTTACGTCCTCTAAATTCTGAATATGGAAAAGTAGCTCCTGGATGGGGAACAACACCTATTATGGGGATATTTATGTTATTATTTTTCCTTTTCCTATTAATTATTCTACAAATTTACAACTCATCTTTAATCCTGGAAAATGTAGATGTTGATTGGGCAAGTTTAGGAAGTTAAAAAAAGAGAAGAATTTAAATATTATTTAAATTCTTCTCTTTTTTTTCTTACTAGAAAACTGTTATTCTCATCAGTTATTTTTTAGAAGATGGCGGAGACACTTCTATCAATTCATCTAAAGCAAAATTATTAGTATTAACATTACTATAACTTACTTTATCAAAACGAACAACAGCTGGATATCGAACTGCGCTTTTTTCAATATTTGCCAACAAAATCAGTTAAATATGCAACTTAACTTTTTTTCTAAACTACACAGCAAATAGTCAACTTAATGTAGCTTTTAATAATGAATAAATATTATATAAAATATGATTTATTATTCATTATTATTGTATTAAAATATAATTATGATATAAAAATAAAAAAACTATTAATACAATATCATTATCAGGATATCTAAATTATTCTATCAAATACCGAAAAATTTGAAAACAAAAAAATATAAACAAAAGTAATGTATGAGCATATACAAGTAAATCAAAATTCATAATACCTTAAAATTATAAATTACTGTAAATTTATAACATTGATTTTATATACTTGTAACCAAGTGTTAATTCATAAGCTTTAATTTGAATCATATCATCATATTCAATATTTCTTAAGTTTTCATAAACTTAACACAGTACCTGTCTCTTGATACCAGTACGATTCTTTTCTTAAAATTCTTACTACAGATCCTCTTTGTACCATAATGATTTTTGACTACCTTAAATTATCTATTTTATTGATTAGATTTACAAGTGATTGTAATCTAAACAAAACAAATTTTTAAAACAAATGTTAATTTAAGTAACCGACAAAATTTAATATTTACAATTTAGAGAAACAAAAATATTTAATATATAAGTAAATTAACAAACAATTAAAGTAAAAGACAATTAAAAATTATGAATCAAACAACTTCTTTCTTCAACTTAATACAGAAAGATATTGAAATTTTAAACAACAATTTAAAAAAAATGGTAGGAGCTAAACATCCTATTCTTTATGCCGCAGCAGAACATTTATTTAAGGCAGGAGGAAAACGGATAAGACCAATCATTGTTTTGCTCGTTGCCAAAGCCACATCACAAAACAGTACAATATTAAATGAACAACGCAGGCTTGCAGAAATAACGGAAATTATACATACAGCTAGCTTAGTACATGATGATGTGCTTGATGACTGCGGAACCCGTAGAGGCATCAAAACTGTGCATAGCGCCTTTAATACGAAAATCGCTGTACTTGCTGGAGATTTCTTATTTGCTCAATCTTCATGGTACTTAGCTAATTTAGGTCAATTAGAAGTAGTTAAAATTATTTCAAAAGTCATAACTGATTTTGCTGAGGGTGAAGTGCGTCAAGGATCTGCAAGATTTGACATTACAATATCTCTTAATAATTACACAGAAAAATCTTTTTACAAGACTGCATCATTAATAGCTGCTAGTTGTCAAGGAACTGCTATGCTAGCTGATGAAAGAAAAGAAATATCTTATAATTTACATTTATACGGAAAACATTTAGGTTTAGCATTTCAAATAATAGACGATATTCTAGATATTACAAGTTCAAGCACAGTGTTAGGCAAGCCAGAAGGCTCTGACTTAAAAAACGGAAACTTGACAGCTTCTATTTTCTTTTGTGCGTTGAAAAATAAACAAGTTCAAAAATCTATAAAACGAGAATTCACAGAACCTAATGACATTTTCAATACATTGGAACAAATCAAAAACAGCAAAGGTATTCAAAAAGCTAAGGATCTTGCTAGTGAGCATGTACAAACAGCTTTACAATGTTTAAAATGCTTAGATCAACACAATAAAGATGTTCAAGGTTTAAAATATTTAGCCAACTACACTTTACAAAGACTATACTAAGTAATAGAATTTATACTCGTCTTTTGAGTATAAAAAAAAGTATAAATTCAGCAATTTCTACAAAAATAAAATAGAAAATATGAGCACACAAATAAATACTAAAGACACAATAAAAACAAAACAAATAATTGGATCTCGTAGAGTAAGCAATTACTGGTGGGCCACTACAATCTTTGTTGGAGGTTTAGGTTTTTTTCTAAGTGGATTATCCAGTTACTTTCATAAAAACTTATTACCATTTATTGTGACAACAGAGATAGTTTTTATACCACAAGGAATTTTAATGATTTTTTATGGTACATTAGGAATAACAGTCTCTATTTTTTTGTGGTTAACTATAATTTGGAATGTAGGTTCCGGCTATAATAAATTTGACAAAGATCGAGGAAAAATAACTATTTTTCGATTTAGTTTTCCTGGAAAAGATAGAGAAATAATACTAACTTATGACTTAAATAATGTCAAATCAATTAAAGTCAATATCAAAGATGGATTAAATCCTAAAAGAGAAATATATTTGTGCACAAAAGACAAAAGAGAAATTCCGTTAACTCAAGTCGATCAACCGTTACCACTATCAGATATAGAGAGTGAAGCCATAGAACTTGCAAGTTTTCTAGGAGTAATAGTAGAAGGATTATAAAAAACAAATTTCCCTCTATTGATAAGAAAAAAAGAGGGAAATTCTAATTACTAAGATTAGGAAGAAACACTGAGTTTAGCTCTTCCTCGACGTCTTCTCAATTTTATAACGCGTCGTCCTGTTGATGTTTTCATTCTGGCTCTAAATCCTGAAGTCCTAATCCTTTTATGATTAGTTCCTTCTAAAGTTCTTTTAGTCATATAATTTTTTTTGTTAACGTAATGAATAAAATAAAGCTATCTAGGATAATTTTATAGAACTAATTATAACAAATATCAGTAAATATTAAAGACTCCAAATTGTCTATTGAACAAAATCTATGGCTTGTTTAATTTCTTTACAAAATGATGTTAACTCTACCAAAGTTGTTTCAGCATTAAAATTAGCTATTTTATTAACAAATGCACTTCCCAAAACAATACCGTCAACCCCCCATGATTTAACTTGAATAACTTGAGACGGGTTAGAAATCCCAAAACCAATAATTATAGGTTTATCTGTAATTCTTTTTACTGTCTTTATTAAATTTTTGATTTCTAAATTCAAATCCGATCTAATACCAGTTACTCCTGTACTAGCAACAATGTAAAGGCATCCTTGGGCTTTCTTCGCTATTAATTCTATTCTCTCTAAAGAACTAGTTGGAGAGATAAGCAAGATAAGTTCTATTCCATTCTTAGAACACAAGGATAGTAGTTCTTCCGACTCCTCTAAAGGTAAATCAGGAACAATTAGACCTTTTGCTCCTGATTTGTTAATAACTTGAACAAAATTTTCCGTTCCCTTAGTCAATATTAAGTTATAATATGTAAAAATGACTATAGGACTAGAAATATCTTGAGCAACATTTTGTACCATGTGCAATACATTGTCAAATTTAATTCCCCTACTAAGCGCTCGGGCTGCTGCTTCCTGAATAATAGGTCCATCAGCTAATGAATCAGAATAAGGTAATCCTAATTCAATAATACTTGCTCCTTCTTTATCTAAAATTTTGAGAATTTTTTCTGTGATTTTCAGATTTGGGTCACCGGCAGTAATAAAAGGGACAAGAGCACATTTATTTTTCTCATTTAACTTACGAAAGATATCAGAAACACTTAGTGTCATAATAAAAACTTTATTGTATAAATATAAATAAATATTGCTAACTTGGTTATAATTGTACAAAATTCAATGACAAGCGTTAAGAAACAAAATACTAACTATTAAAACAATTTAAAGTAAAATAAAAATTTTCATTACCCCCAGGGGAATTCGAATCCCCGTTACCTCCGTGAAAGGGAGATGTCCTAGGCCTCTAGACGATGGGGGCTTTAAAAGACTATAGGTTAAATATAACTAATTTTACATATTTTGTCAAGTTAAAAAAAATATTATTATCAATTTTTACAAAAAATAACATTTATATGTTAAGGTACAATACTTCTTTTATTCATAAAAATTTTAACAAATTTATCAAAAAATATAAAGTATTAGAGTTCAAATCTAAAATCTTAATAGCAGTATCAGGAGGACAAGATTCGTTATGTTTATTAAAGTTACTTAAAGATGAACAAATCAAACATAAATGGATAATTTATATTATACATTTTAATCACGGATGGAGACATGATTCTAAACAAAATGCTGATTTTATTGCAAAATTAGCAAGAAAATGGAAATTTTTTTTTTAACAAAAACATCTCCTAAAATTTATACAGAAGAAGAAGCTAGGCAATGGCGTTATTCAAGCTTAATAGAATTAGCTCGTAGACTAAATTTATCATATGTTTTAACTGCTCATACACAAACAGACAAAATAGAAACAGCTCTATTAAATATTGCACAAGGAGCCGGGTTAGAAGGAATTACATCTATGCAATTTTATAATAAGATCAACACTGAGTTGGTATTACTACATCCAATCCTCAATTTATCAAGAGAAGAAACGTTATGGTTTTGCCGCAAATTTTGTCTTCCAATATGGTCTGATACAACAAACTACAACTATTCGTTAAAAAGAAATCGAATTCGCCATGAACTAATTCCTTATTTTCAACATTACTTTAATGTAAATTTTGAAAAATCCATTTCACAATTTCTATACATCGTTAATGACGATCTTGAATATTTACAAAAACGATGTAACTATATTTACTTAAAATATAAGCATCCAAAATTTATAAGTCTAAACAAGTTAATATTCAATTGTTTACCAGAAAACTTAAAAAAACGATTAATAAGGATTTTCGTGTATCATCACACAAAAATCAAACTATCTTTTTTAAAAACACAAGATCTACTTTTATGTATAAACAACTGTAATACTAGTATACTTATACACAAACAATTCTATTTGTATACCAATTTGCATTGGATTTACATTTTAGAAAAATCTCAAATACTAAATTACTAAATTGAAATCAATAAATAATTATAAAAAAAACAACAAGGTGACAAAAATGCCAGCTTTCCAAAATTCTCTTGCAAATCTAACATTCTTTAACTTGCTAGTATCAATGTTTTTATATTGGACCAGTATTGCCTTTCCAAAAGTAAAAATAATTTCTAATCTAGGAAAAATGGGAACGGCTGTTGCAAATTTAGCAATTGCTATAATACTAGGCTACCGATGGTGGAATGATGGTTACTTTCCTTTAAGTAATCTGTACGAGTCTTTATTGTTTCTTAGCTGGGGACTAACTACTATCCAATTGATTACAGAAAGCAAAATAAAGAATCAACTTATCGGAGCTGTTACAACACCAGTATCAATGTTTATAATAGCTTTTGCAAGCTTGTCTCTTCCTAATGACATGCAAAGAGCTCAACCACTAGTGCCTGCATTAAAATCTAATTGGTTGATGATGCATGTAAGCATCATGATAATGAGTTATGCAACCTTAATATTAGGATCATTACTTTCTATTCTTTTTTTAATTATTACAAGAGGAAAAGAAGTATCTTTAAAAGGAAGATCTACAGAAAATAATTTTAGTTCATCAGTTGGTTCTACAACGTTTTCAACCAATAAACAATTAACATTGTTAGAAAGCTTAGATAATCTAAGTTATAGAACAATTGGATTAGGGTTCCCGTTACTTACAATTGGCATAATTGCAGGAGCAGTTTGGGCTAACGAAGCATGGGGGAGTTATTGGAGCTGGGATCCTAAAGAAACTTGGGCTTTAATTACTTGGTTAGTTTTTGCTGCATATCTACACACTAGGATTACCAAATCATGGCAAGGAAAAAAACCAGCAATGGTTGCTGCTGTTGGCTTTATTGTCGTTTGGATATGTTATTTAGGAGTTAACTTTTTAGGCAAAGGATTACATAGCTATGGATGGATAGCTTAGCAATATTAGTTTATGTTAACTGTTATCAAATTTTACTTGTCTGACTAATACATGTAATATATAATATCACCTATAAACTACATAACAAAAGTCTTATTTAATAAATAAAATTATGATATCAAACTTGCTAATTAGTGCTACACCTCACACTTCAAATTGGTCTATACAAACAGCAGTTATTAGTTAAACAATCACATTATCCTTAGAAAAAATTGGTATGATAACAAAAGAAATATTTAGATAAAATTATGCTACTTTCTGAATTTTTCACTTTTTGGCAAGTTTAAATCTAATAAAGTATGTAGAGTAAAAAATTAAAGAATATATCTAATCCAATAACAGCAATAAGGTAATTAATGTTGTTAAAAACTCAATTATTTATTACAGAAAAAATATAAAACTTCACAATTAGAATTTTTAGAATAAGCTATCTGAATTGAAAAATACACATATAGTTTTTATAAAGAGTCTCATCCAAAAATCAACCGAATAAGACAACTTTTTTTGGCAATATGCAACTTAATAGCTATTTCTATTGGGCGTTATGCAATACAAGTCAGAGGTATAGGACCTTCTATTCCTGTTAGTTTTCTTGAAGGATTTGGCTTACCAGAATTGCTAGCTACAACTAGCTTAGGACATGTTATAGGAGCAGGCGTTATAATAGGGCTTAATAGTATTGGTACAATTTCTTAAAATAAATAAAAAAATACCTGTAATAACTTACAGGTATTTTCAATTTAAGTTTTGATAAATTTGATGAAAATCTTCTTCGAATTTTACAATATCTCTATTGCTTTTACCTCCAATCAAACTATACTGGGAATCTCTGAATATCCACACTTGAGCATAATTTAAATAACTAGATAAGGTGCTCAACATCAGTAATAAAAAACCTAAATATATAATAGGTATTCCTGGATCAGCTTTTATCTGCAAACCTGTACTAGTTATAACTTCTGTTATTTGCATATGAATTCCATTTAATAAAAACTTTTCACCTATCTTTTGATGTGTTATGAATTTTTGGTCTTGGCTATAAATATCGACATATCCCTTTAAATCAGATATTACAAATACAGATCCTTGTGTAAAAGCAGAATTATTAGGTAAATACACAGTCCAAAAATGAAGATTGTCTTTAGAAGTATTAGGAGTAGCAGAAACTTGGAAAGGACTATTGTTAATTAAAAATTTAAGTCCTGTAATATTCCAATCAGTTTGATAAATAAAAAGGCCTTTGTATCTTAAAGGTTTATTTACATAAATAGTTTGTTTTTTCACTGTTTTTCCGTAGGGATTTTCTAAAATAATTTCGGAAAAAAACTGGTTTATGGAGCCATCAGAATTGTATACAATCCAAAAATCTTTTACTTTACCTAAGATATTTTGCGGCATTACACTTAAACTACCAGCATTTAATACATTTTGAATATGAAAAGATTCTCCATTAGGTACAATCTGCTGCACAACAAATCCCGATACAGAACTTAGAATACTTCCAAAAAGAATACAAATAATACTAAAATGCACGATTATAGGACTTACTCGACCTAATAAGCCTTTATGGCCATAAACTGTTTGTTTTTTCTGAAAAACAAAATAGCCTTTTGAGTTCAAAGAAAAAACAAAAAAAGGAAATGCTTTTCTGTCAAATTGTATAAAAGAAGATAGCTTATGAAACTGTCTTTTTTTTCGATAAAAACGCCATATTCTAGCAATTTTTAACATAGGTAATTGTTTGGAAAATGTACAAATTAACAAAGTGCAAGAAAATAAAACTAGCAAGGAATAAAAAATTAGATTAGTATATACATGATCTAAACCAAAAAACAATATAACTTTCCAAGAAATAAATCCAAATATAGGAGTTGAGACTGGATAATTTAACTGATAAAATTCAATAGTTTTGTCTTGTTCAATAATAGTTCCCAACATAGTAACTATTGCAATTCCAAACAATAAAAAAATAGATAGCCTTAAACTACCTAGCATACTAAACAATTTCCATTTTATATTTTTATTCATAATAATTCACAATAAATTATGGTTAATAATGATTAATATAAATATTTCACAAAGAAAAAAGAACAGATCTATATATAAAGCCCTAATTTCTTATAAAAAACTTTATGCTACCTAAATTGCAACAATCCTTGAGATTAATTGCTAAAGACAAATTAATGCAATTTTTAATTTAAACTTTGCATTTTTTTTCTTCAACAAATAATTAAAATTGTGTTTACACATTAATAAAAATATTTTAATGAACTATGTAATTATCTTACTGTCTCGTTGTATAGAGTAATAATGACTGAAAACTGTAGGATTAATATGTTTAATAGGATTGTTCAAGTCGCTTGAAATTTTGGATTGATAAGAAATTATAGAAGAATTAGAAATAGAAACACTTGGAAGGGTGTAACAATCAAAATGCTGACAATTAAATTGAAAGTACTTTAATTCGGTATTTAAAATTTGAACAAAAGTTTTGTCCCTGAAATTTTGAAGAATTGGTTGACTATAAGAACTTGAAAATACTTCCGAAAAACTTTGTTTGGTCCTACGTCGAGTTAATTCTACTAATCCTAACTCAGATAATTGTACAATTTGAGGGGCTGCAACATCTTGTTCAAGACATTTATGAAAATATTTTAATAGTTGAAGCTGATCCTGTTGAAATTGCATATCTATAAAATCAATAATAATCAATCCCGATATATTACGCAATTTTAACTGGTAAGATATTTCTTTTGCAGCTTCGAGATTAATTTTCAATACAGCGCTATGAGAAGTAACTGGCTTGTTAAAACCTCCTGAATTGACATCTATAATTGTCAAAGCTTCAAGTTTGTCAATAAAAATATAAGCTCCTAGAGGTAAGTCGACTTTATTGGATATAGCTTGTTTAAAAGCTAAAGTTATACCATTTAATTCAAAAATTGAATTACAATCATTGTAAATTTGCACATTATTTTTCGTTGCTAATGAGCACGCCCATTTATTTAAATATTTCCGAATACAATAAGCAGCATAATTAGAATCAGCTAAAATAGAAGTGTTTTGATCAACATAAAAATCTCTCATTGCTTTGTAAACCAAATTGTCATTACCACACAATTTTTTAGGAGCTGGAGAAATGCATGCTAATTTTTGAATAAAATTCCACTGTGCTTTGAGATATTTTAATTCATTAATAATAACTTCTTCACTAACACCAACAATAGAAGGCTTAAGCAAAAGTCCCATAGTGACAGGTTTTAAAAGTACAGCCAGAGCTTTTAAATAATTTCTTTCATTGCTATCAGAAACTGTTTTAGAAATACATATTGACTTTGAAAAAGGAAGTAAAACAATATAACGGCCAACAAAAGTTAAATTGGTTGTTAAGCGAGGTCCTTTATTCAAGGCTGGTTCCTTAGTAATTTGAACCAAAATTTTTTGCCCGCTAGTTAAAATATCAGAAATGGCAACGCTATAAGTATTATTAAAATCACGGCTTCTCTTAACAAAATGCAAATCACTAGAATGAATAAAGCCACTTTTATATTTATTATCAATATTAACAAATGCAGCATTTAAACTTGGAAAAATTTTGTTAACAACTCCTAAATATATACTATTTACTTGATAATGCTTAGTGGTAAAAAGCAATTCTTCAACTTTATCTTTATGAATAACAGCTGCTAAATTATAAAATTCAGAAATTATAATTTTTTTTTGCATAAAATTTTTGTTTATACACAACAATTTTAATGCTTTTTCTTTTTTGTAACTAAAGAAAAAGCATTAAAATCTACTTTAATTATATCGGATTTAGCAGATTAATAAGATAACAATTACAGTTTATAAAATACTAACTTTTTTTCGATTATCTTTAATTGTTTCAAACTTAACAATTCCTTCTTTTAGAGCAAACAAAGTATGGTCTTTTCCGACTCCAACATTACTTCCCGGTTTAGTTTTTGTTCCTCTTTGTCTGACTAATATATTGCCAGCAACAACATGTTCTCCTCCATATTTTTTCACTCCTAACCTTTGAGATCTAGAATCTCGCCCATTTCGAGTACTACCACTGCCTTTTTTATGTGCCATTATATTTTTATGTTCTATATATTAAAGTTGATTATAAAAATTTTCTGAACATTTCACGATTAAGAACTAAACTCTATTTTATCAATCATTAATCGAGTAAGTTCTTGACGATGACCTTTTTTATTTCTAAATCCTTTTTTAGGTTTCATTTTATAGACAATAATTTTAGGTCCTCTTAGATGAGTTAAAACGGTAGCTTTTATATTCACATTAGGTAAACACGGCCTTCCAATATTAACTTCACCATTATTATTAACCAAAAGAACTCTTCCTAAAATAATAGTATCACCAGGATTGGCCGATAGTCTATTAACATCATAGAAACGACCAGGTTCAACCCACAACTGCTTTCCACTAGTTTCTATAATCGCATAATTCATATTACTTAATTATCATTGATTGTTATAAATAGTTGTTTTTTTTTCTTAAAATTTATGTAGTTTCATCTTCTAATGATGTATAGATAAAACCTTTTGATTTTCCAGTAAAAACAGAACAAGCTAATGCATACGCTTTACGTCCTTCTAAATTAGCTTTGCTTTTCCATTGAGCCTTTCTTTTGTTCTTTTTACACTTAGATGTACGTTTTTTAGGTACTGCCATATAATTTATTTTGTTATTATAGATTAAATAAGTTTAGAAATAACTAAAATGTCAATATATCAGTAAATAATTACAAAAATATATTTTCAAAATTAAATAATTGCCGTGTATTCATTGCTTATATAATTTTTATTATATGCAAAATCTTTGTTTCTGTCAAAATAGAATACAGTTATGTGTACTACTCAATAAATATACCTAATATATTATTTAATCTCAAACTCCTTCCTCAAGTATTTGGGGAAGGAGTTTAATTAATGAAAAATAACAGTTTTAAGGAACTTATATTGTATTAAGATTAAGATTGTAAACGGCGTAATTGCTGTAAAGCAACCCTACCAATGTTATATAAAGCCCAAGAACCAGCTACAATGACAGGAAGTAAAACGATTAAAACTCTAATATCCATATTTTTTTTTATAAAATTAATGTTTATTATAATAGTTTTAGCGCGAATTTTCGCTATTAAGTTAAAAATTTAATACAATTTATAAAAGATTTTTATCTCAATTATTCAATACAAAGTTATATCAATAGTTTGGCTAAACGAACCTTTACTGTTTTTTATAAAGAAAACAGGTTTAAATTAGACAATTTCAAAGCTAAAGCGCATTATATTACATAATAGTGAAATATACAAGTATATTAATTTAATCTGGAGAATCTATAAAGTTTGGAGTGACTTCCGGGGAAGTGACAAATAATGTCAAAATTTCTCTGGTAAACGTCTCAGCTGCCTTAGAACGATACCTGTTAGGATTTACAATAATAGAAAGCATTCGTTTGATTGTAATGTTTTCAATTTTAGCCCAATATAATATTCCCAGCTCAAGCTCTTTAGCAATCGCCGACACTGAAACAAAAGCTGCTCCAAGTCCTGATTGCACAGCATTTTTTATAGCTTCTATGGAATTCAACTCCATTTCTATCATAAATCTACTACTATCAATACCATTTTGATTAAGTATTTTGTCAATAACTTTTCTTATAGTTGATTGGGTATCTAGTGCTATAAATCGCAAACGATACAAGTCTTCCTTCTTTATATCTTGTAGTTGAGAAAAAGGATGTGATTTTGGTAGTATTAGCGCTAATTCGTCTTCTGCATAAGAAGTAACTTGCAATACTTGTTGAAGTTCAGCAGGAATTTCACCTCCAATAACAGCTAAGTCAACTTGTCCGTTTGCAACACTCCAAGCAATACGTCTAGTAGAATGAACTTGCAGCTGAACCGCAACTTGTGGATAACGTTGTCTAAACAAACCTATTAATCTGGGCATTAAATATGTACCAGTAGTTTGGCTAGCTCCTACAATTAAGGTTCCGCCCTGTAAACTTTGCAAATCTTCTAGTGCTCTGCAAGCTTCTTCACACAATGCAAGAATTCTTCCTCCGTACCTAACTAAAAGCTGTCCTGATTCTGTAAGCTTAGCATTTTTTCCACCACGATTAAACAATGGAACATTTAATTGACGTTCTAAGTTTTGAATTTGCAAACTAACTGCTGGTTGAGATATATAAAGACTATCCGCAGCTCTTTTAAAACTGCCTTCAGCGACAATAGCTTTCAAAATTCTAAGTTGATCAATAGTAAAAGGAATATCTGTCATTTGCAGTATTTTGATTTATACTTTAAAAGCTATTTCATAATTACAAATTTTGATTTCTATTATAATTAACAATCTAAATTAAAGACAAAATCAAAAAACAATATTTTTCTATAAACAATAAACTTATTAATCTACTCAATTATATTCTCTAATAAATTATTAGTTGTAAAACTATAATCATTTAATTCACCAATAAGAACATAACCTATTCGAAGTTTTATCCAATTTATAAAAGTTTTATTAGTCGAAACAATAGCTGCCATTGGCTGTTCAGTATTTATTTCGACATCTAAATCAGATAAAAATTCTGGATCATCTACAAACCAAAAATCAATTTTTTTTTTGTTTGACTTATAAAAATTGATACGTTCACGCAAAATTTCTTCTAACGGTTCTTCTTCTTTCAAGAACTTTTGACTGGCAAGAGCAAAATAATAATCAGTCATTTTTAAATAATATAATATAACAATAAATATAAAAAATTACAAGTCGATTCAATTAAATATAATCAGCAAAAATTTTCTCAAAAGTTTTTAATACTTTTTGACCCGAATCTATAGATTCTAAAGGATCTTTTCTCAGTCTGTGACGAAGAGAAAGAGTTATAATAGTTTTAATATCTTCAATTGTTACCTGATCTCGTTTTTGATATGCAGTAAAAGCTTTAGCCGCTCTATTGGTAACAATATCTCCTCTTAAACCATCCACATCTAATTCTGAGCAAACTTCCGAAATTTTAACTCGAAGATCATAATCAATAGTTACATGAGGTAATTTTTCTTGAGCAGTTATAATTTGTTGTCTTAAGAGTTCTTGATTAGCTTGATTTTCTTTAATACATAGTTTAGGATCTTGATCAAATTTACTTCTTTCCTCTACTATTTTAACCCTTAATTCTGGATCTTTAACTGTTCTTATTTCAGCATGCATCCCAAAGCGATCTAAAAGTTGTGGTCGTAATTCTCCTTCTTCTGGGTTGCCTGATCCAACTAAGACAAATCTAGCCGGATGTCTTATGGATATTCCTTCTCGTTCAACTGTATTCCAGCCAGAAGCAGCAGAATCGAGTAAAATATCAACTAAATGATCATCTAAAAGATTGACTTCATCAACATACAGCAAACCTCTATTAGCTTTAGCTAGTAAACCTGGCTCAAAGCTCTTAACTCCATCAGTCAAAGCTTTTTCTATATCAATGGTACCACACAATCGATCTTCAGTAGCTCCAAGCGGCAAATCGACCATTGGTACTTTTATATGAGAAGTTGTAAGCTCTTGTTTATTTTCAATAGCTTCTTTTACTTGATCACTCATTAAATCAATATCAAATGGATGAGAATTAAAGGGATCATTAGCTACAACAGGTACTTCTGGAAGCAAGTCAACTATTGCTCTAATAGTGGTAGACTTACCAGTACCTCTATCTCCCATTATCATAACCCCACCAATTTTAGGATCGATTACATTTAAAATTAAGGCAAGTTTCATTTCCTCTTGACCTACGATAGCAGTAAAAGGAAATATTGGACGAACAGTTTTTGGATTAACAGTTGAAATCACAGGCTTTTTTTGTAATTTGATAATAATACAATTGATGATATAATTAAGCTAAATAATTTTCATGGATAGACAATATTAAAATTTAAATAATGTTTTAGCTTTGCATACAATAATCAACAAATTAAAAAGACTTATATCAATATAAACTTCTTATTTTCATTTTTAATTTCATGCCATATAGCATGAAAAGAAATTCTTATTATTTATAGTTTAAATCTCGTTTGTTTAAATAACAATATTATATACAAATATATAATATTTATAATTAAAATAGCAATATTATGGAGTATAATTTTAGTTTTTATAACGGAGATTATAGATTTTATGTCAAAAATTAGAGTGTCCAGTAAAGGAATAATTAAGCAAAATACAATAAAATTGTATTTCATTTCAATAATCAGTACGTTATTTATAATAGCAACAGTAATACTACTTTACCAAAAAATCTTTCCAGAAACTAAATTATTTAAAAAACAAAAAGAAAACACAAATCAAGTTCTACTATCAACACGTTTTATATCTATATTACCATATTTTTTACCTCTTTTAGAAGGATGTGAACATTTTGCTCAAAGAGTTACGCCTGATTATCCTTTTAAGATAGTAAGACTTTATAGACAGATTCTTAAGCCTATGGTAGTATTCTATACAGAAAATCGTTTTGTTAATTTTATCAGTTTTTTGACATTGTATTTTCTACTTGTAAGTTCAAAAAGCCCTTTACCAGTAAGCAAATTTCTAAGATTTAATACTCTTCAAGCATTATTAATATTTTTAATCACAACAATATTAGGAGTAACCTTTAAAGCTCTTCCAGTAGAATTTAGAATGAGTTTGTATGGAGGAATAATATGTAATACTTTTTTTCTATTCATTCTATATACAATAGGTTACTCGTTATTGAAAATTGGAGAAGGAGAATATGCTGATATTCCAGTTGTGTCAGAAGCTGTAAACATACAAATTAATAGTAAAGGAATTTAACTATATTTAAAGGACAAGATAACAATTCACAATTTACCAAACCAAAACTTAATACCAAAAATGATTACTTTAAATAAAAAAAAAGCGTTTAATAATTATGAGACAACACTAATTATAAAACCAGAACAAACAGAAGAAGATACTGTATGAATCAAGTAGATTGGTAATAATTAAAATAAAAAATACAGAAAAACAAAGGATAAGGTTAATTCAAACTTACAAAAATACAAACAATAGTCAATTGTACTAAATAAAAATTTTGAAGTATCAAAATATTAGTATGCCTAAATCCTTATCAAATAAAACCATCTAAATTGATTAAAGAAGAAAATTAAACTCTTCGATGAATTAATTATTTAATTACTTTATAATAAGAAAAACTAGACAATTAAAATTAGCAAAGCTGTATGTGATAAAAATCCCGAGTACAGATTACAAAAAAATAAAATTAATATTATTTATTTTAATCAGCAATTATTACTGAATACTGCAAAACATTAGAAAGTTATGGAGCTTCAAAAATTTTTGCTCAAAATAAGGGAAGAAACCACTTAACTTACTTAATAAAAAAATATAGTGACGGCATTTATGTTCAAATAAATTACGAAGCTAATGGGCAAATAGTAAAAAAAATCGAAAAAATCATCAGATTTGATGAAAAGATAACAAGACACTTAACTATTAAAAACAACTAATTTTTTCGGTAATTAAACAGAAACTTTATATTTATTTAAAGTTTCTGTTTAATTATCTAATAAAGCAGCAAGCATCTTGTTATATTTGAAAAACAAGATGCCTATCTGATTAAACTTACAGATTTTTCTTTCCTTCTTAATTTTGTAGCCTTGGCATTGAGCTACCTTCCCAAGGGGCTCCCCCCTAAGTATTATCGCCGCTATAACGTTTCACAACTGAGTTCGGAATGGTTCAGAGTGGTTCCATCATGCTATAAACACCAAAGCATATAAGCTATAAGTAAATTATATAACTTAATTATTATTTTTTAATTAAAAACAAGTCCTCGGTCTGTTAGTACATCTCAGCTGAATACATTACTGTACTTACACTTAATGCCTAATAAACGGCTAGTCTTGCCGTGACCTTACCTGTTTAAAACAGTGAGAGTACTCATCTTAAGGTAGGCTTCCCACTTAGATGCTTTCAGCGGTTATCCTTTCCACACTTGGCTACCCAGCGTTTACTGTTGGCACAATAACTGGTACACCAGCGGTGTGTCTCTCCCGGTCCTCTCGTACTAAGGAGAAATCCTTTCAATACTCTAACGCCTACACCGGATATGGACCGAACTGTCTCACGACGTTCTGAACCCAGCTCGCGTACCGCTTTCATGGGCGAACAGCCCAACCCTTGGGACGTACTACCGCCCCAGGATGCGATGAGCCGACATCGAGGTGCCAAACCTCCCCGTCGATGTGAACTCTTGGGGGAGATCAGCCTGTTATCCCTAGAGTAACTTTTATCCGTTGAGCGACGGCCCTTCCACTCGGAACCGTCGGATCACTAAGGCCGACTTTCGTCTCTGCTCGACTTGTAGGTCTTGCAGTCAAGCTCCCTTATGCCTTTGCACTCTACAACTGATTTCCGACCAGTCTGAGGGAACCTTTGCACGCCTCCGTTACCTTTTAGGAGGCGACCGCCCCAGTCAAACTGCCCACCTGAAAATGTCCTTTCACCGGATAACGGTGATAAGTTAGAATTTTAGCTTACCTAGAGTGGTATCTCACTGGTGGCTCAGACACTCCCGCAAGAATGCCTTCAAAGCCTCCCACCTATGCTGCGCAAGAAAAGCCCAAACCCAATCTCAAGCTACAGTAAAGCTTCATAGGGTCTTTCTGTCCAGGTGCAGGTAGTCCGCATCTTCACAGACATGTCTATTTCGCCGAGTCTCTCTCCGAGACAGTACCCAAATCGTTACGCCTTTCGTGCGGGTCGGAACTTACCCGACAAGGAATTTCGCTACCTTAGGACCGTTATAGTTACGGCCGCCGTTCACCGGGGCTTCAGTCACCAGCTTCGCCCTAGAGCTAACCAATTTCTTTAACCTTCCGGCACTGGGCAGGCGTCAGCCCCCATACATTGTCTTGCGACTTCGCGGAGACCTGTGTTTTTGGTAAACAGTCGCTTGGGTCTGGTTATTGCAGCCCTTTGCAGGGCACCCCTTCTTCCGAAGTTACGGGGCTATTTTGCCGAGTTCCTTAGAGAGAGTTATCTCGCGCCCCTTAGTATACTCTACTTACCTACCTGTGTCGGTTTAAGGTACAGGCATTTGTTGTTTATGGTATTTCGAACTTTTCTTGGAAGTATGACATCAACTACTTCAATACCGTAGTATTTTGTACTCGCGCCTTAGCTCAAAGTGTTTTCACCACTTCTCATCACCTTTAACGCTTAAACCGGTAACCAACATCCGGCTAGTTTAGCCTTCTCCGTCCTTCGGTACCAACAACAAACGGTACAGGAATATTAACCTGTTGTCCATCGACTACGCCTTTCGGCCTCGCCTTAGGTCCTGACTCACCCTCCGTGGACGAACCTTCCAGAGGAATCCTTAGGTTTTCGGGGCATTGGATTCTCACCAATGTTTTCGCTACTCAAGCCGACATTCTCACTTCTGCTC